GTGAAAAAAAAATGTAAATGATATAGAACATATGTTTATAAGTATATAAAGAAATTATTTTGTGCAAATAGCTATGTTTTAGTGGGAGCAGTAATGATTTATTTAATAAATATTAACCCAAAGAGAAATTTGATAAAAAACGAAGCGAATTGAAATATCTTAATAGCTTTAGGAAAAGAAATCAAAAGAGATTCTATTATTAGTGTGAACGAAAGTAGATAAGCCTAAAAAAAAGTAAAACAGATTTAAATCTTCTTGAACTTTAAGGGGAACCTTCCTCTAAGGCTAAATAATAAACATAAGCGATAGTGTAATAGTACCGTGAGGGAAATTTGTAAAAAGTGGTTTTATAAGCAGTTCGAGCTAAAAAAAAGTAAGAACGTACCTTTTGCATAATGGGTCACCAAGTTAACTTTGGATGCAAGTTAGCGCGTAGTTAAAACAATCATAAGTAATGATTAGTGTCTAAAGTTAGACCCGAAGCCTGGTGATTTTACTACAATCAGGATTATAAAAGTCCGAACGGTATATCGTTGCAAAGATATCCGAAGAATTGTGGTAGGTATAGTGAAAGACAACACTGACCAGGAAAGCTGGTTTTCTGCGAAACCTATAAAAGTAGGCAATCTTAGTAACATCTTAGTAGGTACAGAACTTAATCTCAGACAAATATATATATTTGTATATATCGGGGGATCGTGAAGATTTTATCGGTGAGTATGTAGACTCGGAATGACAAAGATGAATCTAAGATAATCAGACATAGAGTGATAAGGTTGTATGTCAAAAGGGAAACAGCCCAGAACAAGAGTTAAGGTTCCAAAATTTATAGTTGAGTGAAATTAAGAAAGTTTCTATTTAAGCCGACAAGGAGATGGGCTTAGAAGCAGCCATAATTTAATGATCTCGTAAAAGAGCACTTGTTAAATCTTTAGAAGCATCGAAAATTCAACGGATCTAAACTATATACCGACACCTTGTCCATTTATATTATTATATCATTATAATTGTATAGTAAGGGGTAGCAGAACATTGAATTAACAATAGAAATTTCTTTTTTAAAGAAATATGAAGGTAATTCAAGAGATAATGGTGACATTAGTAACAATAAGAAGACAAGAATACTTAATAAAAAAAAGTAAAAGTCTCCGCCTAAAGCTTATGGTCCGTAAAAAGTAACGGCCTCTAAATTGAAAATCTAATGGTTTTAATGATGAGTAAATCTTTTTTTACTAAAGGACGACGTTTTAAAGTGAAAAACGTACTGGAAAAATAGTAATATATCTAAAAAGATGAAAAACAACCGTACCTGGATTAACCGCAACAGGTAAGCTAGTAGAGAATACGAAGGCGTAAATGGGATAACAATCTTAAAGGAACTCGGCAAATTTACTACGTAACTTCGGAATAAGGAGGTCTCATTAGTCTTGATTAATATCAGGTAAAAAGGAAGAAGCATGAAATAATGTTGTACGACTGTTTAATTAAAACACAGCACTTTGCGTCAAAGATTTAAATCAAAGTATAAAGTGTGATGTCTGCCCGGTGCCGGCTGGTTAACAGATATAATTAAATTTTTTTAGGGAATTTAGTGTAGACGGAACCCCCGGTTAATGGCGGCCTTAACGTGAGGGTCCTAAGGTAGCGAAATGCCTTGGCCGTTAAATGCGGTCTTGCATGAATGATGTAACGATACAACAGCTGTCTCTAAGATTGACCCAGTGAACTTGAATTAGCAGGCAGTGTTTATGTGTGATTATATTAATTAATCTTGTGGGATTATTTAATTTATAATCTTGCTGCGTAAGTGAAAATCTTACTCTACAAATCTACTTTTTATTATTTTTTTCTCTTTCTTGTGTAGTTTTACACATAAACCAGTCTTTTAGACTAAATTTCATAAGAATAGGGGTCCCCCCCGTGCTTCGCTACGGGGGTTTCTTTATTTTTTATATTTTTAGTTTAGTAGGCTTAATTATTATAATTTACCTTTTATTAAACTAGAGTTCACTAGTATAAAAGTGAAGCTGTTTATAGTAACACTTTTTATTTAACCTGTAAAGCTTAAGCTAAGTCTATAGTGTAAAGTTTAGACGTTATACTATAGCAGTCATATCCTATGGATGGGTGAACATAATTGGCCTCAAGGGGTTATGTACTGAATTTATATTTAATGTAAAAACAGTCTAATCTGATGAGGGGTAGAAACGCATATGACCTTGGAAAGAAGAAATAGACGTTTTTTTGATTAAGGTTTTAAGATCTTTTTATTAATTTCTCTTGTAAAATAGGGATAGTAGTAAGACCTTTTTTACGTTAACGCCTCAACTGGTAGTAACACTCTGGCTCGCAAGAAGGAAGGAGAGTTAACCTAGATGTGTAATTATAGGTGGATCTTAATCTTTATTTGTTAAATAAAAGTGGTCTATAGATAGGCAAAGATTAGGATTTTGGTTTATTTTTAATATCTCTATTATAATAGCCTTTTTTGGTCTACTTGTAGGGACATAATTTAACCAATTTTACGTCTTTAGGGCTATCGAGTCCGGCATGAAACTCGGTCGAGTGGTACTATGCTCGTTAAAAGATAGCGCCAATTTATAAATAAAAAAAATGATGATGATGATAAAAAACAAATATATTTTAATACTTAAATCCTGTTTTGCAGGTAAATCTTTTTCAAGATTTTTTTCAGTAAATTCAAATTTAATGATTACTGACAATAATAATATACAAACTAAGATAGATTTTAAACAAAATTTGTTTGATTTTTATACCTGGTTTGTTGGATTTTCAGATGCAGGGCGAAGCCCTGTATAGTACCTAAACAAGATAATAAAGGTGATGTTAATAGATTTACTTTTATGTTCGCAAACACTTGTCGGATTACATTTAGATGATTTAGATGCTTTAAATTATATCCAATCTCAATTAAATATTGGAGTGGTTAGGGTTTTAAAAGATGAATGTAAATATGTAATAACTAAAAAAGAGGACATAGAAAAATTAATGTCTATTTTTGACCGATTTAATCTTAATACTACTAAACATCTAGACTATCTAGATTTTAAAAAAGCTTTTAATTTATATTTTAGCCGAGAAAATGGTTTAACAGAGGAATTGAAAAAACAAATACTATATTTAAAAGATAGTATGAATAAAAAACGTACTAATTTTGATATGCCTATTGATCATAATATCATAATAACTAAAAGTTGATTATTAGGGTTAATAGAGGGTGAAGGGTCATTTCAATTATGAAGAAATGATTTAGTAGCTGTATTTAGTTTAGTTCTAACTGAAAGGCAGTTGCCTGTTTTAGAGAAAATAAAAGAATTTTTATTTAATGATTTAGATTTTGATTTATATTCTAAATTTAAATTAAACTCTTCTTCAGCTATAACAATTAATCATCAAAAAGCTAGAAAGAATAGTAAAGCTAGTGTGTTATTTATTATTAAGAATATTTATATCCTTAATAATTATTTGGTACCTTATTTAGAAAATATGACATTTATTACTAAAAAGGGGAAAGATTTTAAAGATTTTAAATTGATATGTAATTTATTGTATAATGGAGCTCATAAAAATGATGAAATTAAAGGGGTCCCCCCGTGCTTCGCTACGGGGGTTTCTTTAATTTTAAAATTATCAAATACGCGCCCCTCCGGGGGCCCTTTGAACAATTTCAGGTTATCTACTAACCCGGAACAGGTAGAGTCGTTAAATAGTACAGAAAAAAGTCTTTTAGTAAATGCTTCTCCTTTGGTTAAACATTTAGATGATGGTAGGCAAATAGATTTGAGAACAGATAAAATTATCCATCAACATTCTAGTAGTATTTATAAAGTAATTAAGCCTAATAAAGATATGGTATTATTAAAAACTTTATTTGAAGCTGCAGATATTGTAGATGTGGATATTCGAACTTTGAGTAAGCTATTAACTGTAGTCGATAGTGACGCAGTAGAGGTTAAAGGTAACCTTGTTAAAAGAATAGCTGTATTTTTTAAGAATAAAAAGTAAAAATTGATTTAAGGTTACAACCGAACAATTTTATAGATTGTAGAAAAATTAGGTGAAAACGGTTAATGACATCCTAGTTAAAGACCGTCGGCAATTGTAAGTGTCGCTACAGACTGGATCACCGGGGTATGGCTGAAATGCCTGTCCAAATGTACAGTCGGATTCCATAACGAAAATATTATTCCTTAACGAAATTATTAATTCGTAAAAGGGAAGGAATATTCAAATAAAATAGTTTGAATAGCTATAACACAGTAGTAAGTTAACCTTTATTTAATTGGAATTGGCAGATGCTGCTTACCTCTAGCTGGACGAGAAGACCCTATGCAGCTTTACTGTTACTAATTATAGGGTATAGAAGGCAAATTTTAGATATAAGGTATATCGATCGATGATTATGAAAATCCTTTATTTTTCTTTTATATTTTTGAATGAAATCAGGAATATATGCTTAACAGCTATATTAGTGATTTAACCTAGTTCGAATAATGGCCTTGGGTGAGGAACTATTGTTAGGAGACAGTTTATGCGGGGCACAGACCCCATAAAGAGTAAATGGGAGTGTCTAATATTTATAATGTAATATCGTATTTATATGATATTTTTTTTTGTTTGTTGTTTTATGTAGGTAAACTACGTATTATCTTATATAATTTTTTGTATATATGCACGACCATATATATATTTAATAAAGTTTATATAGCAATTTTTTGATAGGTAAGATTTTCTCTAAAGAGAAATTAGATGTACTGAAGATATTATGATATTAATCTAATATCTTCTTAGTTATAATTTATTATAATATTGATTAGTACTTAGAAAGCTCAACGGCTTAAATCTTGCCTTACTGTTTGATTAACAACAAATCTTTCAGTTGCGTAAGCAGGGCGTAGGATCACAAGATGCATAAAGGAAAGATCTTGTATTATAGGAAAAGCTACGCTAGGGATGTTTGTCCTCCAATAATGCAAATTATTGGTTTATAATTGGGTTAATTTCAAGGATTACTTTTTTAAGTAAATTTGAAGCGAAATTTATCTTGACATTTTTTTAGATAAAAACGTTCAACGACTATAAGGTGAGTTGTGTCAACAATAATCCTTTTTTACGCCCAACACTTTTTTTTTATTATCTTAATAAACATAATTATTATAAATTTTTATTTATGTTAAAAATTAATACGCTTCCGTCTGTAATTAAAAATAAAATTTTTATTAAAAATTTAAATCAAGAAGCTAAAATTAAAATAATAGGTTCTCATTCTAAGGATTCTAATAGAATAAGATATGTTCCTGCATACTCTAAAGAGTGGAATAACATATTATATTATTTTAATAAAAATACTTCTAAAAATGTCCCAGTTAATAAAATTAATTTTATTAAAATTATTAAATCTTATTTTAATATGTGTTTTAAAACTAATTATTTTACAGAGTCTAGTTATATACCTATGGTAATAAGACCTGTATTACTTAGAAATATACACATAAGTAAACCTGAATTTAAATATACTAATGATAAAGTACAAGTTAATATTCATACTGCTAATATAGAAAAAAAGATATTATATAATAGATTTGAAAATAGTATTTATTCTAATATTCAATTAATTACTTTTTTATCAAAAAATTTAAAATTAATAACGTTTGAATTTTTTAATTCATTAAAAAGTAAAAACGATTTAAATAAAGCATTAAAAATATATATGTCTAAATATTTATTTATAAAAAAAAAAATATCTAAATGTATATTTGAAATTAGAAAATCTGAATATTTTTATTATTTAAATATATTTAAATTTGATAAAGAACAATTTTTAGATAAATTAACATATATTTTAAATAAAATACTAAAAAAAAGAATTGAATATAATATTATCAATGTTAAAACTTTTTCACATAATCCGGAAATATTTACTAATATTTTAGCTTTAAAATTAAAAAAACAAACTTTTAATTTGGTTACAGCTATGGAGGGTGTAGTACGAAGACTACGTATTCCTACACGAATGTGGGATTATGAAAATAATTTATCATATATATATGATATATTTGCTAATAGCCATAGAAATATTAGTGTATGTACTAGAAAAAGTAAATATAAATCTTTATATAGACTACTACAAGAAGTTTACTATTCACATCCGATTGAAAATGATAAAGAATTTACTCTTGATATTATGGATGTAATATTTAAAAAATTAAAATTAAAACATATGTTAGGTATAAGAATAGAAGTAAAAGGTAGATTAACAAAACGTTATAGAGCTGATCGTGCTATATATAAATTAGGTTGAAAAGGAGGGTTAAAAAATATAGCATCTTCTAGATTAAAAAGACGTTTTATTACATATAGAGGTCCTAATAGTTCAAATACTATGTACTCTATAACTAATTCAACAAGACGGATCGGAGCTTTTGCTGTTAAAGGTTGAGTATCAACTAAATTATAAAGTAGGGGCACCCCCGTGCGATTTCATATCGCTACGGGGGTATAACGTTTATAGCTTGTGAGTTTAATATTTTTACTACTTTACTTTTTAACTGTTGAAACTTTTGCAGTAAAAGGTAGATTAAGTAGTAATAATAATTATAAAAAAAAAAAAAGTGAAGACATAGTCTGAACCATTTTGTGAAAAATGGAAATAATAATGATAACACATAGAACAGGCTAATTTGCGCAAGAGTGTACAAAATGAGTGCGCGGTTTGGCACCTTAACTTATTACAGAGATTGTAATAATGTTGCTTTATTTATTTATTTATTAAGTAAATAAAATAGAATAACTTTGATTTTTATCGATAATATTTATATATTAGTATTAATATATTAATAGACGAAAAAACAAGTAGTAATTAGTATCCCTTTTTATTCATAGAGATGAATTAAAATTTGATCATTTAACCATAGTAAAATTTTTATATTTTACCAGCAATAGTTTTGTTTATTAAAAGAATAGACTATTATATTTAGATTATTTAAAGACTTATATATAAAAAAAACCACAAATTATGATGACGCATGCGTTACACACAATTTTAAAAAATAATAATGGAATAAGATGTTATAGTTCTTCAATGGGCCCCCCGTCCTTACGGAACGGGGGTTCTTTAAATAACAATATCCGTGATTTACTGATAGGTTGTTTATTAGGTGATGCTCATATAAGAAGAACTAAAGATAACAGATCTTATATTACATTTGAGCAAACTACAAAACATGAAGATTATGTAAGAGATTTACATAAAACTTTAAGTGAGGCTGGTCTAAGTTTATCTGAGATTAAATATTATACTCGGAAAGATGATAGACATGACTCTAATAATACTTCAATTTATTTTAAAATAAATAGTACTTCAGAATTAAATTCAATAGCTGATTTATTCTTATCAGAAGATAATCAGAAAATAGTACCATTAGAAATTGAAAATTATTTAAGTCCAATTGCCATGGGTAAATGAATTTGCGATGACGGGCAATTAGTTAAAAATGGAGGAATAACTTTATGTACTGATAATTATGAATTAGAAGAAGTAGAGTTACTAATAAGTGCTTTATCTAACAAGTATGGATTAAGATGTACAATTCATTTTAAAAAAGGAAAAAATGGTAATATTTACCATAGAATATACATAAGTAAAAATACATTTAACTTATTAAAGCCATTAATCGTAGACCATGTTCACCCTTCTTTCTTATATAAATTACATATGAGTCCCAGATAAAGATTTTAAGTTATCTTTTTTTATAAATTGATAATACAAAAAATTTTATAGCACATCGGGGGATTTTCATAGAAAATATGAAAATAGAAATTGGCTAAATTGCTAGGATAACCTTTATAATTAAGGTCAATTAGCAGGGAGAATCTCGGATTCCCTCCAACGGTCACACGCCAACACCCTGAACAATATTAACAACACTTTAATACAGGGTGAAGATATGATCTAAACCATAATGAGAATTATGGATTAATATAACAAATGCGATGTCGGCTTAACTTATCCTCATGGATGCAAGAACTATGTAGGGTACGACTGTTCGTCGATTAAAAAGTTACATGAGCTGGGTTAAATACGTCGTGAGACAGTATGGTTTCCATCCTCTAGAGGGAATTAGAATATAATAAGGATTAACCTTTGTACGAAAGGAACTGGTAGTATATAATCTTAAAAATTATATAACATTTATTAACCTATGGTTTACCTGTTGTTTATATGCCCAATATTAATTTATATATAATATATTATTATATTATATGGGATTATACTAAAATCACTTAAGTATCTTTATAGTATAGGCACGGCAGGAAAGCTAAGTTAGTTAAAGATAAGAACTGAAAGCATATAGGTTCGAAGCTTACCTTAGGATATTTCTTAAATATGCGTAATATAATATTACGAATATTATTATAGGCTTTATTTGAAAGAATTAGAAATTTTTAAGAATAAAGTACTAATTTTATAAATTACTAAACATTAATATATCTTACATTTTTAATAGCCTGGTTAGCATAATTAGTAATGCGATTGTTTTGTAATCAATAGACTGTAAGTGCAAGTCTTACACTGGGCTAAAACCGTTTAGGTGATAAATTCTATTATAGATTGTATGAATAGACAAAAAAGGATTTTTCTATGTCAAAGGGTCATTGTAATATTCGTAAATATTTATTATTATGTTATGTGGAAGGATATGATTTTCTTTTAAAGTTATTATACTTTTATTTGAATTTCTTGAAATAATATATATATTTAGTGCTTCATCTAAAAAGTTATATTTGAGTTAAACCCCCCCCCGCCACGTTCTACGGTCGAAGGTGGTGGGGATGTTTTACTAGCAAGCTCCGGTCATAATTAAATTGGTATTATGAGTTCGAATATTATTTGATATGGCTATTTACCATTATAAGGTATTATAAATATAATCTTCGATCCTGGAAGTAAGTGTAATACTTACACTTAACTTATTTAAATTTTGGATTAGTAGTCAAGTGGTTACGACATAGCTCTTTCAATGCTACCATCATGGGTTCGAATCCCATCTAGTCTAGTGCGGACTAGTGTAATTAGTAACATATTCGGCTAAGCTTCGAAAGTTGGTGGGTGTAATTCCGCCGTCCGCAGCTAGAGGCTATAGCTTTTTTTGTAAAGCATACTGCTCATGACAGTACTTATTAATTAAATAGAAAATAGAAATAATACACACTAAGAATTTAGTTTTATAAAGGATAGATTGGCCGCTATATATTAATATCTAGTAAATAGGGTTCGATTCCTTATTTTCCTTATTAAAACACATTATAAAAAAAAAAAGGGAATGATTAGTCTTTCAACCCCCTTTTTTTGGAACGAAAGGCGTGAGCTGTTACTAGCAAAATTGAAACCAATTTAATTACGGATCTTTATTTTTTATTGCTTAATTGTATAATTTTCTCTTTTTATTATAGTTCCCCGTGTTATATTTCGTACACACATAGGCGCAGTCTTGTAACAAGCCAGTTTAATGAATCGTTAAAAACATCTTCGATCCTAAACCAATTATCTACTGAATTTATTGAATGGTTTAGAGGTTTTACATATATTAATAATATAAAAAATTTTTTTTTATTATCTTTTAAACATTGAAATTTTTTAGCTTTCCATAAAGCTTATATGCTTTATACTTCACTTTAGAATAAATTACGTGATGAAATTCTTCAAGAAATATGTATTATTAAAAATAGTATGAATAGTAAAAGAACTGATTATGATATGCCATCAACTCCAAAGTTGACCCCTCCCCTCGGCGCTTCCCAAAGAATGAAAACAAACACTATTATTATATATAATAATAAAGAATATTATCTAAAATCATAAATATTTTTTTAATTTAGATAAATTTTAATCTAAAAGAGGCTATAGCTTAACTGGTAAAGCATACTGCTCATAACAGTACTTCATAAGTGTTCAACTCACTTTGGCCTTATTTGTCCTTCTAATGTTAACCTTTTATTTATCTTTCAAGATTTACATAAAAATTCTTAAGTATCAAATACGGAAACTATTGTTCTTTTAAATAAAAAAAAAAATAATTATTTCTGAAATAAAGGTAGGGGCAACACCCGTATCTTTATATATTTATTCAAATTTAACATGGTTACTAGTACTATGTAGGGTGGTTAGGTGGTAAATAATAGTTATGAAATGCTTAATATAAAGCGGGGCTTTGCTCCCGTCTAAAAATTAAATTAATAACTATCAATAGTTTATTATGTCTCAGATCATTAACTATAAATTTCAGAGAGTAGTTTCACATAGAAATATAATAAAAGGTAGCATCTAAGAAGTCTGAAAGAGAAACGAAACAGTATATACGAATGTTGGAGGTAGAGAAGAACAGTATATACGAATGTTGGAGGTCGATAGAATAATTATGTCGTGTGTAATGTAGTGACAATTATAGTCTGATAACTAGGAATATTTAATATTGAATAGTAATTAATAAGCTTGAGTGCTGGAATTGGTCTCTTTTCTTAATAGTTTTAATTTTGCTATAAGTCTATATTTTTAATAATTTGTGTCGTGACGTTATATTTACCTTTTTGAAGTAGTATTAATAGTAATAAGGAATTTAAGATAATATTTACAGTTAAATATAGATGTCGGTATATATATTTATACATCTGAGTGCTGGAATTTGGTAGACAGAAGGTAGTTAAGATATCTCGAGCTTGATCATGAGTGTTCAAGTCACTCCTCAGATAAGATCGTTGTAAAATGATCTTTAAATTACTTATATAGTTACACAGTTAGAGGGTAAATATTCGATTATTAAGATATAAGAAGTGGGCTGACACTCTACTATCTCAATCTTATGCTATTTTTAACCTAGTTTCTATATAAGCGAAGTCTTTTAAATGTTAAACGAGTATGAAATATAAGACACTAATGAGAAGTTATTTACCTTTTAATATAGATAGTTGGGTCACAAGTTCAACTGAGCATCCTAAAGTGTATATCTAAACATATATTGCATTTTAGGCCCTTACACTTGTATAGTTTGTAATATGAATGAAAAACAAAGACATACCCCCCGAAGGGGGGGGGGGGGGGGAGCCCCTTATATAATTAATAGTATTACGGGCGTTGTTGAGAAAGAAAAGCTCTCAAGCTGCAGTGTTTTTATGTTCTAGGTAAATAATTATTTAAATTTAGTTTAATCTTATATGGAATTAGGCGTTGAGGCGTTGAATATTTATTCCTTTTTTTTTTTTTTGCATAGGCTTCTCTTATTACATACTACTACTTAAAACAGTTAACTACAAATTTTTCTATAAAAAAAATTATTAATTTATATATTTTAATATTTACCTCAGATTTTTTTATATGTACTTAAAAATTAAGAATAATACTTCTTTAGTTGTTTCTACGTTTAATTATTTAAATCTGAAAAATTTTAGAGCTTTGGCTCAATTAAACGATTTTTTTTTACATTATTATTCTACATAGGAGGGCTCTAGTACTAGTGATCCTACGGTTATTTATTTAGATGTAAATAACCAAAAATAATTACATGGATCTTTTTTTAATATAATAGAGATAAAGCTGGAATTTAGGGATTAATTAATAAAAAACCTCTAAACATATATAGGTTCATCTGTTAATTTAACTTGAATATTTAAACAATATTTTAATATAAGTTATATGGAAAATGTGGCTTCGCATGCAAAAAAAAAAGTTTATAAATTTTATAATATTGTAATCCTTCTGAAGTATTGGAAAGAGAACAGTATTATTTAGACTTGTTAAATCCGAGCTTACGCCCTTAAAGGGGGAATATAATTTTTTTTAAATTGCTAGTTCTTTATTAGGATATAAACCGCCCCGCCCCTCTAAGAGGGGGGGACGGGGGCCCCTTAGTGAATAAACTCAATAATTTTACGTCTAAAAAATAAAAATAACTTAATATCAGAAGAGACATGGCAAAAAAAAATGATCCATAAAGTAGTTTAAAAAATATATTTAGATTATCCCCCCCCCTTTTTTTGGAGGGGGGAAGGGTACAATAATAAAAAGCAATACTATTAAAATTAAATCCAGAGTGGAATAAAATATCTTGAAAAAAGCCCCTTGTATATAATATTCCACTCTGGATTTAAATACAGTGAAGTTGCAAAAGAGCTAATGAGTTTAAAAATATTTTAGTATATTTTTTAGCAATAATAATTATTGGCTTAACGTTTTTAAGGTTTAAATCTTTTATAGGTAAGGGGATATAGTTTAATAGTAGAACTATTACGTTGCATGTAATAAATTCGGATGCGAATTCCGATATCTCCATATGCTCATGAAGCTCAATTGGTTGAGCGGAATATTGAAGTTATTTTGGTTGTAAGTTCGAGTCTTACCTTGGGCAACGGATGTGCTGGAATGGTAAACAGGTTCTGCTTAGGACAGAATAGTGAAAACTTTGTAAGTTCAAGTCTTGTTTATTTTTAATTAATTAGAATATTTATAGTTATATTGTAGTTATGTATTTACTATAAGTTTTAGTAATATTTTATTATTTTAATAAAATTTCTTATATTCTTGCTTATCTTTGCTTTGTTAGGATGGGTTTCTTTATCTCTAATTTATCATTGAGACCTTTTGTTTATATTAAATAATAAAAGGGTGGTGTTAGGAATTGGTAGACTGAGATATACCATTCTGTAGTATATAAATATGATCCAGTTTACCAGGATGGCGTTAGTTTCAAACAAATATAGAGTATTATTAAAACATAAAGCAGGAGGTAAGCTTACGATCCTATATATGTAAATAAAAGAAAATATACCAGATGGGGCCCACCCAGCATAGCTGGGGGGGGCTTTTTTTATCAATAAATACTTTAATATTCCCCAAATGGGGCCCCCCTCACTTAACGGAGTCGGGGGCTAGTATTAATATAATAATCAATGAAAGAAAAATGCCACAATTAGTACCTTTTTACTATATGAATGAATTAGTATTTAGCTTTTCTTTAATAGTAGTAATATTATATTGGTTATCAAAATATATTTTACTTAAAAGAATTAGTTTATTTATTAATGTTGTATTATGTTTCATAAAAAAAATTCTGAGTTTCAACCCCAGATCTTAAGGGCATAAGGTTTACGGATACTTTTATGGGAAGAAAAAATTTAATAAATATTGAGAAGACCGTTTTTCTTGCAGATGTAATAAAAGTAGGGTTATTTTCGGTTCCCAATTACGTGTTATGTGAAGTAGGAAGAGGAATTGGAGTAGGTAGTTTAAGTGTATTTAGTACTCAGTTAGGAAGTTTAGGAAGTGTAAGTGATGGTAAAGTTACAGGAGAGGTATCCTTAAATAAAGAAAGTTGTAATAGACTTAATAATATAACTCCCGTGGCGGTTTATTCAAATGTGGATATTTTTAAATTAATTATTTTAAAAGAAAATAGTAATAAAGCTGGTATTTATATGTGAGTTAACTTACACAACGGTAAAATTTATATTGGCTCATCTAGAAATTTTACTTATAGATTTAGAAAGTACTTTTCTATTAACTTTTTAGAAAAGGAGATAATTAAAAATAAAATTTATAACTCGATATTTAAGAATGGTTATTCTGGTTTTAGATTCTAAATATTGGAGTACTGTGAGGGGGATATTGTCAGAGAAAAAGAGCAATATTATATTGACATGCTTAACCTGGAATATAATATTAAAAAAACGGTGGGATCTTTATTAGGGTTTAAACCGCCCCTCTAAGAGGGGGGGACGGGGGCCCCTTAGTGAGGTTACACGAGAGCTTATGAAATTAAAGTATAAAAGTAGAGATAAACAGATGTCGGACGAAACTAGAATTAAGTTGATTACGTCGCGTCAAAATGGTGAATTGATAATAGTGTTAAACCAAAATATATATATGAAAGTTTATCATTTTTAACTGTTACAGAGGCTGCAAAATTTATTTATACTTGGTATTAATCGTAGTTTTTTTATTTAAGGCCATTAAAGATAATAAGTTTTATTTAGGAAGACCCCACTCGGTTTTATAATTTATAGATCGTTTACTTCTTTGCAAGATATTATGAGTAGTGAAGCATACTTAGCAGCTAACGAGGAAAGTAATTATAAATTTAAAGCTAACCTTGGGTGTGAACCATCTAAACTAAGTTTAAATGTAGGAAAAGCTAAGGTAATTATAGTTATAAATAATGAAACTAAGGAAACGTTGGAGTTTAATTCAATCGCAGCTGCGTCAGATTGATTAGGTATTAGTAAATCGTATATTAGTAAATGCATAAAGAATAAGAAACCTTGTAAGGGGTTTACAATAGTTTTCAAGTTATAGTAAGTTATTTTTAGAGTGTCTTTAGCAAGTACACTCTAAAGGGGGGGGGGGGGTTAGAGTAAATAAAGGTTAGTTAGTTAGCTTCTATTAAATATAAATGGGAGTTACTAGGTTGTATACAAATAAAATATAAATAAGTTTGTATAGTAAACAAAAAAAAAAGGAAGTGAGAAATTGGTAAACTGAGGTAATTTAGGCTTATCTGATCGAAAGATCTTGCAGGTTCAAGTCCTGTCTTCCTTATTTTATTTTACTATTCTTTATTAATTGGGAATAATATTATAAAATACACTTAAATTTTATTATATAAAAAAAAATTTAATATAGTTAGTTATAATTAGTGTCCCCAGCTTTAGCAGGGACCCTATTTGATATCTAGAGAGTAGATTAAAGGTAAGTTTATTGCATAATTTATTTGCAGGGCCGATCTGGATTATCTTATCGAGAGATCGTGCAGGCTCAAGTCCTGCTCACCCTATTTGTTATATTTTATGAAGGTGTGAAGCATAATTTATTTTATTTTATTTATTTTGGGAAGCTTTATTTTATTTTTATTAATTTTTTGTAGGGTATTGTTTTTATAGTCTAATTTATAGGGAGCCTATAGTTTCTTGTTGTATATAATTATTTAGTTATTTACCTTTTAGTAGTATTAATAATAATATATTGTAATTATTATAAATGTATATAATTATTTAGTTATTTACCTTTTAGTAGTATTAATAATAATATATTGTAATTATTATAAAAATAAATTTTTAGTAGATAGATTTCTATTAGTTTTATTTAGATCTAATAATTTAAAAGCTAAGATAAGTGGCTATATTTAATAGTAGTTGAGAAGTAAATTAACTACTTTAAATATATTAATTGAGAATTCGAATTTCTCTCCTAGTTGAATGATGATATTATCAATAATCTTATTTATTTTAATACCGTTTGTTCTAAACGAGTTAAGAGTCGTTTAATTGTAGCAAAGCAAAAGGATATAATAAAAATAAGAAATATTCTTAGTTAATTTTCGGGCCTCCGGCCAATAAAATCTCTAAAATAATTATATTTTCTAGATTGAAAAAAAAAAAAGCTTTTTAGATTTATAAAGAGAAGGGTGTAATAAAATATCTTGGTGGGTCTGAATATAAAGATAAAAATTTAATAATTGAGATTATTAAATCCGGTAAGGATTCATAAATAGTATTTGAAATGGCCTAAGGGGGGGGACGCAAGCTTCGATTAAATAGAAAAATTATAATAACTAATTATTGACTTTTAGGTTTTGTTGAAAGTTATGGTTGATGAATATGTGGAAAAAAATAAATATTAGATGGTGATGTCTAAATCTTATAAAGAAACCCCCCGTAAGGGGGGACCCCTTTATTTTTAATGGAAGCTATAAGAGATTATTTAAACAATTTAGGTGCTTTAGGTGAAACGAGTTTTAAATAACCCCTCCGTGAGGGGGCTGGTGGCAAAACTTCCTGTCCATTTGGAGAAAACCCACTTGATACAGTGAATTTAGTAGTAAGTAATATGAGATTTTTATCTGAAAAGATAATACCATTATTTAGTGAAATGAATTGATATAGTAAAAAGGAAATGGATTTTAAAGATTGAGTTATTAAGTTAAAACAATTCCCACCCAGGTCAATCTCCCGCAGGAGATGGTAAGGAATTAATAGACTTAATATTAAGTCAAATGAATAGTAATATATTCTCGACTAACCAGTCTAATATTACTGTAGATAAATATCAATTAATTCTTAAAGCAGAGAGTTTATTAAATAAAAGTTATAATTATGAATATTTTCCAGATGGAAAAGTATTAATTAAATCAGAAAATAAATATTTAAATTTTCCTTGGTTTAAGAAAAAAAGTTTTAAAGAAATCTCACGGATAATGGTGAGATTCTTTATGCATTTGAGTCAATGGAAAAGTGGAAATTTTTAATGTATCCCATCAAACAATTAGAATAAGATTACGTAAGGGTGAGCAAAGCCCTCCTATGCTTTAATGGTAAAATTGTATATTTTTTTTTTTTAGATAATATTTAAATTTTCCTTGGTTTAAGTAAATTAGTAGTCGATGACTACTAAAATATGTTGTGGACTTAGAAACGGCAACTACAATATGTTGTGGACTAAACGGCAGGTCATAAATTTTTGGTATTTATTATTGAGTGTTCGAATCACTCCAACATAATGGAACTTGGAGTTTTTAGTTCGATTTTTATTTAATTTTATTTTCTAAGAATAAAGAAAAGATTCTGAAGATATTGTAGTTAAATGTAGTTAGAGTCTACACTTTTCTTATGAAAAAAACAATAAAATTTAGATTAATGGGAGTGATTAGTCTTTCAACCCCATAGACGAAAGGGGTGTTATCCATTCTAACACAAATTTTTTTTTGAATGGGTAGATCTTTTTGTCACCATTTTCAATTTTTTTTTGTAGTTATTTTTTTGATTACCGATGTGAAGTGTTTTTTTACATAAACTCTATATTTATTTTTTTTTACTGGTATTTATACTATTTTTTGAATTATTTATTAATTCCTTCTCGCAACGAAGTATATTCGTTGTATATTATGCAGGTTAGAACAAATCCTAGCTATTAGAATTATTAGTGAATTTATAATAATATAAAACCATAATATTTTTTCATAGATGGATAGCCTCCGGCTCCGTAGATTTATTGACATAGTTCTTGTTGGGTTATGTTATTTACATTATTTTTTTATTTTTAGATCATTTATGGGTATTTTTTTGTTCCGTTATATCACTAAAAATTCTAGTGAAGGGGCCCACCGAGGCGTGGCAAAGCATGCCTCGGGGTCTAATTTACATAATGTTATTAAGTTCTTACTTGGTAATTTAAAAACTAGAGGAGATTTCTTTTTTACAGCAAATTCCTAGTTATTTTTGAGGAGCTGGTACTATAACTCATAAGGGTAAAATTTTTTTATAATATCGAATTGTAGATTTAAAGGTATTGGTATCTTTAGTTTTACCGGGCCTATGCCCTAAGGTGGTGAGGTGTTTCACCAGCAAGCTCCGGTAGTTTTTAAATAAGAATATCAAAAAACTCAAGTAGTATATTAAAGGAAAGAGTAAGTTTAAGATTTATAATAACTTAACATCTAAGAGATGTAGAATTAATGAAAAATATCATAACTTATTTAGAAGCCCCCGACTCCGTTAAGGGGGGGGGGGGGGGCCCTTGTGGTTCAACAAATAAAATATGTTGTATAATATTCAGTAACTAAATTTAGTGATATAAATGAAAAAAAATAATCTCTTTCTTTTTAAATTATCCCCTAATTGGTCTTAAATATCAGGATATTAAATGTTTTGAAAGAACTTCATTAATGATAAAATCAAAAGTACATTTAACATAATAAAGTTTAGGCGCGCTGCGTCGAAATAAAACAAATAAAATAAGAGTTAGTAATAGATAATAAATAATTGTAATAATAGAAAAGTGTGAGTATTTAAGTTTAAATAATTATTTTTATTTTACCATTTAAAGGTAATAATATGAATTTTTAATTGTAACACATATTTCTATGTGTTATAAGGTGATTATAGTTCAATCTGGTAGAGCAACTAATTGTGGTTTAGTAAGTTCCCTGTTCGAGCCAGGGTATTCACCCTCTAAATTAAAAGGAAAGTAAATTATATAAGATATCTTAGATAATTAGCAATTAATGAACGTAGCTTATTACTATGTTGTAATTAAGCTTGGGTAGTTTAACGGTAAAACTTTATCCTCATAAGATAATAATGGGTATTCGATTTACCCCTCAAGCTCAGAATACAATTATTCCAACGTAACAATTGTTCGTATTATATATATATATACATTAATGAAATTTACATGAGTTTTAAAGTATAAATATTTTTATTAGGTGTGAGTACTTATATTAGTACTCACACATTGAAGGTTAATAAACCTAAGTTTATCTCTTTTAATTGAAAAGGATAAAATGTTTTTTAGACGTAAGCTCTAAATAAAAGCCCCGGTATGTTAATTTGGTGTACAGTATATTAAAAGTAATAGAATCAAGCTTAGGTTTTAAACATTTAGGCGCCGGAGGCGTCTAAATATTATAATTTAAACCTCCAAAGTTAAGTAGGTAAGTTTAAATTATTTAAATCAAGCTAAAAAGGTAAAGCCCTACTTCGGTATAAATAGAATAAATATTTGTTAGACACGATATATCTAACAAATATTTTAATTAATTTATATAATATTCATTATTAACCTAACCGGTGACATTATTTAAATTAAAAGCTAGCGATAATTTAAAGGGTAAAAAAATTTAATTTCATAGTCGTAGGCTAGACATTAAAAATGAGAATTCGAATTTCTCTCCTGGCGATATGATTACATTATCAATAATCTTATTATTATTTTCTAATGCCGTTTGTTCTAGACGAGATATTTCGATATTATTTAACAGAGTAGCTATTATATGTTTAAGTTATTGCGTTTTGCATGATTTAATGAGTTTATCACTTGGTAATTCAAGGGGTATAGGGCTACATGGAGGATTGCTTCAAATTACTAATATTACACAAATTTTTCATATTTTTGTATATATAATTAGTATATTAATTTTACAATTAACTAGTTTTTATCCTAGAAAAGTTTGAATTTCTGAATATTCTTCTTTAAAAAATTTAATATTTAATCAATTTATCTATTATAGAACTTTTGTTATTAATAAAATGGGGGAACAATTTAAAATCATCGAGTATCCTTTAATTTTATTATTTATTATTACAGGTGCTGTTTTATTAATGTCTACTAATGATTTAGTTTCTATTTTTTTAGCTATTGAATTACAAAGCTATGGTTTATATCTATTATGTTCTATGTACAGAAATTCTGAACTATCTACTACAGGTGGTTTAATATATTTTTTAATAGGAGGTTTAGGTTCTTGCTTTATTTTATTCAGTACAGGTTTATTATATGCTAATTCAGGTACTACTAGTTTAGATGCTTTATATGTCATGAATAATCTTAGTGATATAGAAAGTTTTAGTGTTTGATATAAACCTTATTATACTAATATATCATTAATAATGTTTATGGTAGGATTCTTAATAAAAATTGGAGCTGCGCCTTTCCATTTTTGATCACCTGATGTTTATGACAGCATACCTACTATAGTTACTACGTTTGTAGCTATTATTGCTAAAATCTCTATTTTTATTTTATTATTACAAATTGTTTATTTTTTTAATTCTAATCTTTTTGATTCTAGTTGAACTTATTCTATAATTTTCTGTTCATTTATGTCTATTGTTATAGGTTCAATTGGAGGTTTGACACAGTTTAGAATAAAAAGATTATTAGCTTATAGTACTATTTCTCATGTAGGATTTCTTTTATTAGCTTTAGGTATATCAAGTGTTGAATCTATTCAAGCTTTATTGTTTTATTTAACTCAATATTCTATTAGTAGTCTTAATATGTTTGTTATAATATTAGCTATAGGTTATTCTTTCTTTTATTATGTAAGTTCTGATCCAAATTATAAAGAATTAACCGATAATAACAATTCACCTATTCAATTAGTTAGTCAATTAAGAGGTTTTTTCTTTATCAACCCTGTATTAGCTATTAGTTTAGCTATTACTTTATTTTCTTTTGTAGGGGTACCACCTTTAGTAGGTTTTTTTGGTAAACAAATGGTATTAAGTGCTGCTTTAGATAGAGGTTACTATTTTATGGCTTTAATTGCTATTACTACTAGTGTTATTAGTGCTGTGTACTATTTAAATGTGATAAAAGAAACTTTCTTTTATCCTTCTGAGTATATGGTTAATCCTGCTTTTAAAGATTTAACAATTTGGGGAACTATATATGATAAAAATAATTTTTTTATTAAAGATGTTAATTTTAATTATAGTAATGTTGTTATATCTAGTACCATTGCTTTTACTATTTCAACGATTACATTAATTATTTTATTATTTATGTTTATTTCTAAAGAATGATTAAGTATGGGAGCCATATTGGCTTATACACTTGTAATTTCATAGTGAGTAGTTTAACAATTTTATTAATTATTATAGCTATTATAGCTGTTTTATTTTTAGTCCTTAATTTTCTTTTAGCCCCCCATAATCCTTACCAAGAAAAGGAATCGGCTTTTGAGTGTGGATTCCATTCTTTTTTACAATCTAGATCTCCTTTTAACGTTACTTTTTTCGTGTATGGGATTTTATACCTTATTTTTGATTTAGAAATTATTTTATTATATCCTTATGCTGTAAGCATGTACGAGAATGATATATATGGACTTATTGTTGTTATTATTTTCACATGTATTATTAGTATTGGATTTATTTATGAAATAGGTAAAAATGCGTTAAAAATTGCTAGTAGACAGGATAAATCCTTTAATTTTAATTCTAAAGTTTCATCAGGTCCTAGTCACATTTATTATTTAGATTAAAAATTAACAAAAATAGAAAAGTAATTATTTAGTCCTTTTTCCCTATCCCTCTTCTCCTCTTAATAAATTATTTAATACTTGAATAAGTATTAAATAATAGTTATTTTTTAAGTGAAATATCTTTTATAACTTTTTATTATTCATTTTGCATAAAAATTTTTTTGCGTTATATATATCTTTTTTTTTTATTATATATTATTAATAATAACTAAAATAATGATTCAAGTAGTTAAATTTATTCAAATAAGATTAGCTACTACGGGTCTAATAGGATCAGGCATAGAAATAGGAATAGTTTTTGGTGCATTAATTTTAGCTACAACTATAAATCCATCATTAAGAAGTCAATTGTTTTCATATGTAATTTTTAGGTTTTATTTCAGAAGCTATAGGTTTATTTGCTATAATGATGGCTTTTTTTTATTAATATACGTTGTTTAAATTATCTAAAAATATTCTATTTTTTTTTTTTAGAAATTTTTGATTGTATAATAATAATAATATGTTTTTTAATAATCTAATTTTTAATTTTGATGCTCCTACATCTTGAGGAATTTTCTTTCAAGATAGTGCAACACCTCCAATGGAAGGTTTAATTGAATTACATAATAACATTATGTACTACTTAGTTTTAATACTATTTGGAGTAGCTTGAGTATTATTTTCTATAGTATATAATTTTATAGAAAAAAAAGCTCCTATTGAGAAGTGGTTGTGTGAACCACTGGTATGGGAGTATACGCTATCAAATTCCGGAAACATCCTAAAGCTTTTGATATCAAACCAAATATTAAAATATTTGTCTAGTCAAATTAATAATTTGGTTAGGGTAATAAGTCAAAAGATTTGTGAAAACAAAATGGACAATCGCGGATCTAAATCAGCCACAGCTATAGCTGTGGCTGTAAAAGAGCAACGAGTAGACGGTAGTGGGCAAGAATTACTTATTAATAGTAGTACTTGTTTAAGATGTACTCTAACAGGTTTCGAAAGAAATTGTCAAATCAATAACATATCTAAGCAAATATACAAAAGATTTTTTAGTTCAATTAATACAAATAAACCTGATCATACAGAATTAAATTTAAAGATGAATCCTTGATTCTTCACAGGATTTGCGGATGGTGAAGCTTCTTTTATTCTTTATATACAGAAAACTAGTAATACAAAAATAGGTTGAGCTACTTGAGTAGGTTTTGAGATTAATATAAGTGATAAAGATTTATCCATTTTGAAAGATATTAAATCTTATTTGGGCATAGGAAAAATAAATCAAAAATCAGATGGATCTTGTGTTTATTATATTAGATCTTTTAAAGAAATAAAAGTATTATTAGATCACTTTAAGAATTATCCATTATTAACTCAAAAATTCGCGGACTATTTACTATTTAAATCTGCGTTTGAAATTATAGAAAAAAAAGAGCATTTAACTCCAGAAGGTTTTAATAAAATATTAGCCCTTAGAGCTTCTATGAATAAAGGTTTACCTCCTAAATTAAAAGAAGCTTTCCCCAATATTACTCCTGTTGTAAGACCTAGTGTTTTGGATTCAAAAGTTTGGGATCCTAACTGATTAGCAGGGTTTACTACTGCCGAGGGTTGTTTTTTAGTAAGAATAATTGACAAACCAGATGCTAAACCTCAAGTACGGTTAGAATTTAAATTAATTCAACACATTAGAGATGAACAATTTATAAGAAGTTTAGTTGATTATTTAAATTATGGTAAAATTTACATTGATGAAAGATCCGTAGTTTTTATTGTTACTAAATTTAGTGATATTAATGAAAAACTTATACCTTTTTTTGGCAAATACCCTATTCAAGGTATTAAGCAATTAAATTATTTAGATTTTGTTAAAGTAAGCCAATTAATTTATAGTAAATTACATCTTACTAGTAAAGGTGTCAAATTAATTTCTAAGATTAAATCAGGAATGAATTCCGGAAGATTATAAATTTATTAAGAACTTACAAGAGCTCATCTCAAAAAAAATTTTTATATGTATATTTGTATGATAAAGTTGATATAAAATTTTGATTTCTCATAAATATTTAAATCATGGTAAAGAATTTGTGCCTATTCAAAAGTGTTTTAAGACTAAGAATTTTACCATTAAAGATAATAAAAAATATATACGTTTATATAGTACTACTCCTAATTCAGAAATTATTAGTGAAAAATTTTACGAAGATGCTTTTTTAATGCAAAAATCTATTATAAAAGATAATGATAATAAATCTGGAATTTATAAATGAACTAATAAATTAACAAATGACATTTACATAGGTCAATCTATAAATTTAGGAAGAAGATTTATAAGATATTTTAATATCAGTTATTTACAAAATAGAGGAAGTCTTGTAATAAATAGAGCTTTACTTAAATATGGTTATTCTAACTTTTTATTAGAGATATTAGAATATTGTGATATAGCTGATTTAACTAAAAGAGAACAATATTATATGGACAAGTTAAATCCTAAGTATAATACCTTAAAAATAGCTGGTAGCTCTTTAGGTTATAAACAAAGTGAAGAAACTAAAGTAAAAATTAGTAAAGCCTTAAAAGGAGTATATACTGGGGAAAATTCCGCTTTATATGGCCGTAAAATGAGTGAGGAAACTAAAACACTAATGCGTTTAAAAAAATTAAAGGAAAAAAATAATTTTTATGGTAAATCTCACAGTGAAGAAACTAAAGAGTTAATTAGACAAAAAGCATTAGGTAGAAAATATTCTGAAGAAACTTTATTAAAATTGAGTTTGAGCAAGGGTTATCCTGTTAACATTTATGAAAAATGTGATTTAGATGGATTTAAATTAATAGGTAGTTTTATTTCAAGAAGAAAAGCTGCTAATTTTTTAGGTATTAGTAGTAATACTGTAAAACTGTATATAAATTCAGGTAAAATATTTAAAGATAGATATAAATTTTCGTCTAAGTAAACTTAAAAAAACTATGAATAAAATTTCACTGTATGCTGGAAACTCCTAAAGCTTTTAGATACTATAGAGCCAAAATAAGATAGATGGGCTTTAAAAGTGAAAACTCTAAAGGATGAAACAATGGACAATCAGCAGGAAAATTGAGGAGATTTAGTGTTTAATTTCCAAAAAAAATGTTCCTTAGAGACTAGACGTGAAAACCATTTATGGTAAGATATAGTCCAGTTAAATATGAAAATATTTATGTATTTTGTCAGGTAAGCGTCGTTGATTATTTTCGATGAAAGATAATCTTTAGAAAGTATTTATATTTATTTTGCCTGGTTTTATAACAAGTTTATTGATAATAATAATGATAATAATGAAAATAATATAGAGATTAAAGATAAAAATATATAAGAGTTAAAGATAAATTTCGAGCTTCCGGTTATATTAATCTTAATATATGTTATTAGTTAAGTTATTATTAAAAAAAAATCAAATAAAAAAAAAAATAAATCCGAAAATAATTAACGATCTATCTAGCAAATATTGACATTAATCGAGCTTGTATGAACTATTACACCTGCTTTAGTTTTAATATTAATTGCTTTCCCTTCTTTTAAATTATTGTACCTTATGGATAACCAGTTTTGTCCATCTTATTTATACTGGTAATTTCTATTACCTTTATTTATATGATTAAAGAGAATGAATTTCAAGAAAAACTGAAAGTGTTATATTATACTCTTTCTTAGTTAATTTGAAGCGAAACTTGTAAAATTTATTTTATATTCTTAATTATACAAGAACGTTCAACGACTGTAAAAATAAAGCAAGAAAAAAGAAAATATCTTATTTATTTTTATTATAACACAAAAGATTAAAAAATCCAAAAATATTTTATTGGTACGTGTTATTTAAAGTATTCTCCGTTAAATAATTTAAGACTTATATGTGTATTATAAATAAATTTGACGATGACATAGTCTGAACCATATTGAAAGATATGGAATTTAATAACAATCTTGGATATTAATAAGAGTTCTACAAAGTTAGTCTGTATTAAATACCTGAATAGTAGACATGAATTCCAAAATATACTTACTTATTTGTCAGCAAGAAATTATAGTACTTTATTAAAAACCGCCCCTTCCCGTACCGTAAGGACGGACGGGGCCCCCTCATGTGGACAAAGTCCATTAATTTTATCAGACTCTAGTGATAAAGAAAATACAAATTTTTTTGAATGGTTAAGTGGTTTTACAGATGCTGAGGGATATTTTTATATTGTTGCAGGTAAATCTTATTCTTTTAGATTTCAAATTAATTTGCATAAAGATGATCTAAAAGTATTACATTATATTCAAGAATCTTTAGGTTTTGGAGAAGTTAGATCATATAAAGATTTTTCATCTTTCACTGTAACTAGATTTAAAGATATATCTCAACTTATAAATATTTTTGATACATACCCTCTTCAAGGTTCGAAATGACTTAACTATAAAGATTTTGTAGAAGCCTTTAAACTTTATACCGATACAGATCGTAGTGCCGAAGTATTAGCAAAAATTATAGATATTAAAAATAATATGAATAGTTTAAGATCTGATTATTCTATATCTGAAGATAAAGTTATTAATCTTACTCCTTACTGATTATTAGGATTTATAGAAGGTGATGGTAGTTTTAGTATTAATAAACGTAATCAATATAGATTAGATTTTAGTATGAGTCAATCTTATACTAATAAAGATCTAATGAAAAGTATCAAAGTGTATTTAGAAAACTTGCCTAATACGGAAGGTAACTATGAAGGTGCAATAGGTATCTCTGATGTTAGTATTAATAAACCAAATCAAAAATCTACTACTAGGATTGAAACTGCGCGTATGTCTTATATAACAAATATTTTTATACCCTTTTTAGAAAGTTTAACTTGACAAAGTAAAAAATATTTAGATTTTCTAGATTGAAAAAATATTTTGAAATTAAAAGAAAAAGGTTATCATCTTTCAGATGAAGGTATAAAATTAATAGAGATTATTATTAGTCAAATGAATAATAATAGATTATCTACTTCTAAAACTGTAAAACATAAAGACAAAAATAGAAACAGAGAACTATTATTAAATCATATTAATAATATGCTAAAAGGTCCCTCAAATTTTGAGACAAGAAATGGAAGATTATTCGTAATTTCATTAAATAAATATTATCATTCTTCTCGTGTAAATAAAAATGTAGTAATAGTAGATGAAAAAGGTAATAAATTACATTCTTTTCATTCTTTGGCTGAATGTGCCGAATCCTTAAGGATTCTCTCTAGTACAGTTTCTAAAAGAAAAATTCGAAATATACCTTTTTTATTAGAAAATAAAACTGTTTACATTAAAGAAGATGAAGATAATGAATAACGCACTTTATCTTTTCAAACCAAACTTTTTACTCACAAACCAAACTTTTACTCTTTCTAGAAACTACAAATATGTTTAGCTATATTATAGGAAATTAAATTAATTTTAAGAATTAATAACACAATTGGAAATTAACGATCCATCTATGACAGTTTTAGCTCAAGGTCTTATAGGTGGCCTAAAATTATTTGTGTTATATGTTTTATATAAAAATAAAAAATACCTATTTATAGGTCAAAAAGAGAATACTTATGTATCAAATAAACTAGCTCAAGTTAAAGATACCCGTTTTATGTCAAATTTACAATTTAAAAGATCATTTCATACAAAAATGAGAGCTTCTAACCGTATAGGTCCACATAATATTGATGTTTTATCTATAATTATAGGTTCTTTGTTAGGTGATACCTATGCCAACGCTAGAACAGTTGAAGGAACTAGAATTTCATATAGACAAAGCGAAATACATAAAGATTATTTATTTTGATTGTATGAGTTTTATTTTTCTAGAGGTTATTGTTCTGATTTAAAACCTAGAAAATATACAAGAAAATTAAAAGGTAAAGAATATTATGGGTATGAATTTAATACTTTTACTTTTAGAAGTTTTAATTGAATTCATAAATTATTTTATAAAAAAGGAATTAAGTATATCAATCCTAAATTAGAATTATATTTAACTCCTTTAGCTTTAGCTATATGAATTCAAGATGATGGTGGTTGAGCAGGCGGTGGAGTTAGAATTGCTACTAATTGTTTTAAAATAGAAGAGAATAAAATATTGGTTAATATTTTAGGTAATCTTTACGGTTTAAATTGTACAATTCAAAATATAGAAGATCATTATTACATATATATAGTTAAAAATTCTGTCCCTAAGCTTAGAGAGATTGTTTTACCTTATATTTTGCCTAGTATGAGATATAAATTAGGAAGACGTAATAACTAATAAGTATAAAAATTTTTTAATTAACATATAATATATTTAATAGTCGAGATTTTAGAAAAATAAAGTAATTAAATAATAGAGCCATATTTAGTTAACATACTTAAAGTATAGGATTTAGTTTTCTAATTTGCTTAAGATTTTGGTAAAAATCTTTAATAGGAGGCTTATTGCCAGCTATGTACACTTAGTAGCGCAGCGGTTCTTCCTGTTAGGCGACATTAGTGAAAATAGTCAAATACTATTATTTAGTGAATCTTTTTTTTTTATTAATATAGTGTAAGACTATCAGCAGGAATTATTCTCTATTTTTTTATTCTGTTGCAACAGACTGGATCTCTAATGGGTGGTTTAAAAGCTGCTTAATGTACAGTCGACAAAGTTAGTTTTAGCTTTGCACCAATGATACTGAAGCTATCAGTATCCTGATTTCTTAGATCCTAACGGGGATTTCATAGAATTTGATTCTTATATTGTGCCTCAATCTGATTTAAATGAAGGAGATTTAAGAATGTTAGAAGTTGATAACAGATTGATGTTACCTGAATTAACACATGTTAGAGTTTTAGTTACATCTGATGATGTTATACATGAAGTAATTTAAAAAAAATGAAGTGTATTTTAAGAATCAAACTCCGGGGAAGCCCTAAAGCTTTAGTGACCAAAGTTATTAGGGAAATTTAATAACTGGCCTAGTTAATTACTTAGGGTATGGTAATACTACTAAAGATTATTAATTTATATTAATGAATGGGTAATCGCGGATCTAAATCAGTTATTTTTTTTTATTATTACTGTAAAAGAGCAACGAGTAGATGGTTCTTTAACTTTTTATAGTAGGCTAACAGATTAAACTATATTGAGTTATAAGGTGTACTCTAGTCGCCAGGAAATCTGGTTCTTAGGAGAAAATTTATAAGTAACTTAAGATTAAAGTTAACATAAAATTTGTACTTTTATACTTAAATTATGAGGCGAGTTTTATTGGGTTTTATTTAGTTATTTTTGTCACAGTTTTTAAGTTAACAAATTCTTTTAATTTTTTTATCTTTTCGAGAGATATTAAATGTATCTTATCCCTTTTTATTAGAAATAGTCGTTTTAGATCTCATTCTATAGATTCTAAAAGGTTTTATTCTGCATTATCAGGTACCCGATTTTATTCTTCTTCTTCTAACAAAACTATTTATAAAGATTATAAGTCTATAACTAGTGATGTTTTAAATTCTTTATTAGAAAATCAACAAGTTTCTATCACAGAAGAGGAATTAAATAACCTAAAAAAGATTTGTGGTGTTAGATTTGATTTACCTCTAGATGATATTACTTATCCTGCTTTTGAAAGCCTAGTTGGTAAACCTAATACTAGAAATCCTAAGACTGGTATTTATATCTTTACACACAAAGAATCTGGATCTAAATATGTTGGTTCTTCTAATAGTCTATCTAGAAGATTGAATCAATATTTTACTTTTAAACATTTTAATCAAGAGAATTCAGGTCTATTAATACCTTTATTTAAGAAAGAAGGATTTGAAGCATTTAATTTGTCGATATTTGTTATGCCTAATGATTTAAATGTATCTCCAGTTAAATCTGATTATTCTTATTTATTCTTAGAACAGTATTATTTATTACATGAAGAGTTTAATCTTAATACTCAAAGAATAGTTAATTTTAGAATTAATCAAGGAAAAAAGATTTATCTTTATAATTTAGAAGGTAAGATTTTATATTATAGTAGTAATTCTTTAAAAAAATTTATGGATGTTTTACGTACTCATCATGAAACATGTACTAATTGTATTAAAACAGGTGAAAGTTATTTAGATTATTTTAAAATAACAGATACTCCTATCTCAGATGTAATACAATCTGATTTAACCTTGCCTGAATTATTAGAATTATTAGAAAATAAAAGAAAAGAAACTTTAAAGAAACAATCCAAGGTAAAATTTAGTAAAGCAATTATAATAAGAAAAGAAGATGAAGAAGAAATTATAAAATTTAATAGTATAACAGAAACTGTGAGATACTTTGAGAGTTTAGGTCTTAAAGTAGATAGAAATAAAATTAGTAAAACATTAGATACAAATAAGCCTTATAAAGGTTATATATTTTTTAAAAGTAAATAACTTAAAAGATATAATATTTTATGTATCGTCTTTTGCTATACCTTCTTTAGCTATTAAAATTGATGCTTACCCTGGACGTTTAAACGAAGTTTCTGTTTATATTAACAGATCAGGTGTATTCTATGGTCTTATGGCCTAAACTATAGTGAACCTTTTGCTATAAATCATCAAATTGCGGGAACACCCTAAAGCTATCATAACCAAGTAAATATAGTAATATGTTTATGGCACAGGTAATGACTCGTGGTATGGTAAAATCATGATAGATAATTTAATGGGTTATCCGCAGCCAAGCACTTAGTATTAAAATCAAACCCCCTTAAGGGGGTTCCCCTATTAGGTGTGCAGTTCATCGACTAGACGGTAGTTGGTATTATTTTTATTACTATTATAATGCTTAAGGTATAGTCAAACCCCGCCTGAAAGGGTGCAGGAAAGTATAATTATAATATTTTCTGTTTATTAGATATACAAAATAATTAGTATGTTTAGGGAAAAAATTTTACGATAGTTTGCTAAACTTTTATTTTTATGTAAATAATTATAGTTATTTTAATTAACTGTATTATAAATTATTCTTATAACCGCCCCCTCCAGGGGGCCCCCTATTTAAAGTTTGCTTATTTGAGTATTTTATTGCATAGTGTAATTAATCATAGTTTTAGAAATAATTATTTTTTATTAGATAAGCGTATAAGTCTAATGTCTTGTGTTCCTATTGGTCGAACTTTTAGTCCCATTGCTACTAGAGCTTTTAGTACTACTGCTATTAGACGTGCAGAAGATTTTAATCCTGAATCCTTAGCATTAGAACATATTAATAGTGGAAAACCTACCAATGCTTCTGTAATTAATAAAATATTATTAAATCAAGATATCACTATTACTGATTCTAAATTAAAAGAATTATTAAAAGTTGAAGGTGTTGAACTAAATTTATATACATCTAGTTTTCCTTTGGTACAGGAAGATTATAAGCTTTTTTCAGAATTAACTGGAAAATCTAGTTATAAGGGATATTTCGGTGTATACATGTTTATCCATAAGATAACAGGTAAAAAATATGTTGGTTCTTCTAACTTATTAAGACGTAGAATGGATTATTACTTTAAAGGGGATTTTCCTTTAATGGGAAAATTCTTACCTTTACTATCAAAAGAAGGATTAGGAGCTTTTAAATTAATTATATTTAAGTTAGATAAAAACAAATTTAAAGTTAAGGATGCTTTAATTTTAGAGCAATATCATTTATTAAATAAAGAGTTTGATCTAAATACATTAAAAGTTGTTAATACAGGGTCTTCAAAAGGTGAAAGTGTGTATGTTTATGATTTAACTTGTAGTACTCTTTATTATCATGCTAGCTCCAAAATTGAGTTAAAAAGAGTATTAAAAGTTCACCCTGAAACTTGTAAAAAATATTTAGATTCAAACTTACCTTATCTTAATAGATTTTTATTATTAAGTGGTTTAATATCTACAGCAGTAAAAAGTAATATGTCCATTCCCTATTTACTAGATATAATGCAAAAAGAAAGACAAAAGACTTATACGTTAGGAACTCGAAGAAATATTCCTGTTATATTGGAAATTAAAGATGGAAATACATATGTGGATTCTTGAGGTCAAACTCTAAAATTTGATTCTCTAACTACATGTATTAACTATCTAAGAGACTTAGGGTTAATTATAAAAAGAGAAACTCTTTCTAAATATATAAAAATTGAAAAAGAATTCTATAAATTTTTATGTAAATATTCTTATAACTCTAAACCAGATAACTTTGAAGAAGTTGGATTAATTATTGATGAATATAAAAAATTGTGAAAAGAAGATTTGGCTGTTATTCCAAAGGTTAATCAAAAAAATAAACCTATTTTAGTAAAAGGTCCAGCTGATTTTTCAAAAGAGTTTGAAACTATTACAGATACAATAAAATATTTTGAGTCTATTAATATTAAATTAAATAGAAAATATTTATATGTTCAATTAAAAAACGGAAAACCCTATAAAGGATATTATTTTTATTATTTATAGATCTTTTTGCACTATGAAATACATGTAGGTTAGATATGATAGCTTAATTTTTTTCATAAAATCGTAAATAAATTTGCAATGCTCAGAAATATGTGGTATATTACATAGTAGTATGCCAATTGTTATTGAATCAGTTAGCCCAGCTAAATTTGTAAATTGATTATATAATTACGAATAACTGCAAAACATTTTAATAATTAAGTAAACATACAATTTATAAATTAAAAGTATTATGTTTTGTTATAAAAAAAAATCTCCATAAATTTTTTTAGTTTTAATATTATATTGATTTAATTTATATTATAGAGTGAGGGATTAGGGTGGGAGGTAATAGCTCTATAAAGAATATTAAAAATTTAATATTGAAAAGATAATAAAGAACGGCATGAATGTATTAAAACAAACATTCATTCATTAGCTTGTCCTTCATTAAATATAAAATGTGGGGTTTAAGATTAGTAATGATGTATTAGATATTATTACTGATTTATTATCTTCTAAAGAACATAATAAATTAAAGGACATAATACCTATAGAATTTTATAATTTAACTAAAGATATAAAAAATATGAAATTAAAGAAAGAATTTGTTAAATTAAATGAAATATTACAACCTAATAGCAATGTGTACGCTAATATTAATATTTTAAGTAATGCTTTAATTTTAAGAAAACTTAATTCATTCTATTTCCCTATATTCATTGATTGAAAAGGAAGATATTATCCTAGAACATCATCGTTTTCTTATCAAGGTGGAGATTTATCTAAATCTTTATTATTATTTAATAAAGGTGTTTCAATAAATGAGAAAGGTGTTAAAAGATTAAAATTATATTTAGCTGAATGTTATGGACATACATCTAAAAAATCTTATTTAAATGCTATAAAATAAGTTGATAATAATCTAGATGATATTATTAACATTGATAAGTTAACTTGATTAGATGGTAAAGATCCTTTACAATGTTTAGCTGCTTCTATAGAATTAAAAAAATGTATTGAATCTAAAGATAATATTACAGGAGAATATAATTACATATCACATCTTCCTATTTATATTGATGCTACATGTAATGGTTTCCAACATTTATCTCTATTAAGTTCTGATCAAAATTTTGCGGACGAATTAAACTTAACTGAATCTAAATGATCAGATAAACCTAAAGATTTTTATTCCTTTTTGTTAAACAATTTAATTGGTTATTTTCATTACAATTAAAAAAAGAATTTATATAAAAATATGGAAGAAAAAGAAAGTTTAGAGAGATTAGTAGATATGAATTTACAAAGAAAAATTATTAAAAAAGCTATTATGACTATTCCTTATAACGTATCTCAATTTCAATTAATAAAATATATTAAATAAAATTTTGAAAGAGATAACGTTATTATTAAAAAAATAATTCGGGGGATGAAGTAAAATTATACTCTCAGGATTTTTTTTTTATATGAGTAAAGGTTTGATAACTATTTTAAGTGAGAAATTCCTTAAGTTGTCAGAATTATTAAAATATTTAGATAAAATAGCTGAGATTTGTTGTATTTTAGGTATACTTATTACTTGAACCTTGCCTTCTGGTGTTGAGATAAAACAAAGTTATTTAGAAACACAATCAATAAGAATAAAACCTTTTTCTTATCATAAAAGTACATTCTTACTAAAAGTTAGATCTAAATATAAATTAGATAAGAACAAATAAATTAGAGCTTTTATGCCTAATTTTATACATTCTTTAGATGCATCTTCGTTAGCACTATTAGTAGATTTATTATTTAAAACTAATAATAAACCAGAGATCTTTACAGTTCATGACTGTTTTGCGGTTACAGCAAATAATATAGAAAATATTATGGAAATACTTAAATTAATTTATATTGAAATTTATTCTAATGAACAGTATTTATCTAAACTAGATAAATTTATTAGAGATAGTATTAAAGGTTATTTTTGTGAAGAAGCTATTGATGAAAATAATAACATTAATCCTCGTTTAACTAAAGGTATTAAAAAATAAATTATTAAATTACCAACCCTTTCATTTTTAGATAAAAATAATATAAATTATAATAGTCTAAAAAAGACTAGTTACATTTTAAATTAAATTATATACCGTTTGTAAAAAAAATTTTTATTAAATTAGTTTTTAAACCTCCCTTTCATAGTGATTGGGAGGTTTTTTTTTCTAGCTTTGCTTAGAGACATACCAGAAATTAGTTAGAGATCTAACTTATTCATATAATTAGTCTTTATCTTAGAGTTTAAGGATTTACCCCTCTGAAATGAGTATATCTTAAGTTGTTTACCTTAAACTATATTGCAACTAAGTGTATAGGGACTACTATTAAATGGTGATTCGGGATACCCTAATAAACACCCCTACGTAAGGAGAGGTGTGTGTAGTGTAGAATGGCACTTTCGATTTTCGTGTTTCACTATTTTCAAATTTTTTTTTTAACAAATTAGTTTTCAACACCACTTCCGTGCTTCGCTAATGAGAGAGTGAACTTTTTTTTTCCTTTCTCAATATTATTTAATAACTAAACCTAATTAAGATATTAATAATAGTTATCCTCTAAACTTAATGATTGCTAGCAGACTTAATGGTTTAAAAGATTTATTTTACCTATTTGTTCCTTAAACTTATTGATTGTGGGGGGGCTTATTTATTTAGCGGATTAAAAGATTTATTTTACCTATTTGTTCCTTAAACTTATTGATTGTGGGGGGGCTTATTTATTTAGCGGATGAAACTAATATATTATTATCCGGAATTTGTTTATAATAATATTCTTTTGTAGCTAAGATTTTTTGTGTATAGGGTATTAGATAAATATATAGTACAATACTTATTGTAAAATTAGAGTTTAAATTTTGCAATTAAATTATAAACTTCTTTTAATAATAAGGGTATTAATCTTAATTGGTAAAGACTAACACTACGGATGTTATATTGTAAGTTCGAATCTTACATACCCTTGGCCTACGGGGTTTTTTTTTTTAGGCCATCGAATACTATGTTTTTTATTAATTTATTTATATTATGAAATTATCTTTTTTATTATTTATTATTGGGATATTAGGTTTTATCTTCAATAGAAAAAATGTTATATTAATGCTTATATCAATTGAAATAATGTTGTTAGCTATAACATTTTCAATACTTATAAGTTCATTAAATTCAGATGATATTATAGGGCAAGTTTATGCTATTTATATCATTGTAATTGCAGGTGCGGAGTCTGCAATAGGTTTAAGTATATTAGTTAGTTTTTATAGATTAATCTGTTTTTGGTTCTTTTATTATCTATCCTATAGTCAAGTTATTAGTGTAAGACTAAGAAAAGATTGTTATTTAAATCGTTTAAAATTAATGGGTGTAAGAAATTATTCTACTGTGAATAAAAGAATTGCCTCAGTAGACCCTTGGTTTATTTCAGGTCTTTATGATGCTGAAAGTTCTTTTGTAGTTGTTATTTTAAGAAATCCTAGTTATAAAACAGGTTGAAGTGTTCAAACTAGAGTACAAATAAAAATGCATGAAAAAGATAGAGCTTTATTGTTAAAAATTAAAGAATATTTTGGAGGAATAGGTAATATTACAAAACCTAACAAGAATTTAACAGTAGAATATAGAGTATATAGTTTAAATGATATTATAAATTTTATTCTTCCACATTTTGATAAATATCCTTTAGTTACTAAAAAATATACAGATTATCTTTTATTTAAACAAATTGTTTTTACAATGTTAAATAAAGAACATGTTACTATTGAAGGTATTCAAAAAATAGTTAACATTAGGGCTTCATTAAATACAGGTTTATCTGAAAGTTTAAAAGAAGCTTTCCCAAATACAGAGCCTGTGTCAATTAGTGAATTAAATAGTATACTTCAAAAAAAATTAAATTTAGATTGGATGGCTGGTTTTTGTACAGGAGAATCTAATTTCTTCATTACAGTTCAAAAATCTAAAACAAAATCTGGTTTAGCTGTTTCATTGCGTTTTTCTGTAGCTCAACATTCAAGAGATTTATTATTATTAGAAAGCTTTGTAGATTTTTTTGGTTGTGGATACACAGTCAATTATAAAAATCGTTTAATTTGTGAATATATTGTTACAAAAATTGATGATATAACTGAGGTTATAATACCTTTTTTTGAAGAGCACAATATTTTAGGTTCGAAATATATTAACTATTTAGATTTTAAAGATGCAAGTACAATTATCAAAAATAAAGATCATTTAAATCAGGAAGGTTTAGAAAAGATTTTACAATTAAAAAACAAAATGACATCTTTTTATAAAAATACTTCTATAAATAATCATAATTAAAAATACTTCTATAAATAATCATAATTAAGATTTAGGCGCTAAAAATTTATGATCAAAAAAGGTGAAATAAACTTTCATCTAGTCTTATATTTAAAATATTAAGGCGAAACCTTCAAATTACGGGAAACTCTTAAGGACAAATCTACCAAGTTATCATAGTAATATGTTAATGGAACAGGTAATGACTCGTTGTATGGTAATAACGGTTTGTATGAAGAAATAAAATAGAATATCTGTAGCCAAGTACCATTTTTATAATATAGTATTTGGTGTGCAGTTCATCGACTAAATGTTGGTTGGTGTTATAATTGGATTTTGCTAATTATTGGCTTAAAATATAGTCAGGCATAATTTAATAGTTATGGTAATACCTCAGCCTACCTAAGGAGTAATTTCTATGGTAAAGAGGGAAAACGAAGAGGAGACGTTTATATCGAAACAGAATAATGTACTTAAGTATTATTATTTTTCCTATTTTAGGAAGTATAGCTTCCGGGTTTTTTGGAAGAAAAATAGGTATTAGTGGTTCACGTTTAATAGGTTGCGTTAGTATTATTATTACTACAATATTAGCCATAATAGCTTATTTTGAGGTAGGGATGAATAACAATCCTATAATTATTCATATATTTAAATGAATAACAAGTGAATCTTTTAATATTGAATGAGCTTTCCATTTTGACAGTCTAACAGTTTCTTTTGTGAATCTCTTAATATTTTTAGGAGAAATGGTAGCTGTGTTGGTTTTAATACAACTATATAAGTTAATATTTATTTGTAAATTTAAAGTTAATATATTAGATAATTTAACTGTAAATAAACACTGGTTGGACACAAAATCCGTGCAAAGCGGTAATTTTACGGCTTACGACTATAATACTAAAAGATATTATACAACTATAAGTGATAATTCTTTATTGGCTTTCAGTTCTTTTGATTCTAATTTTATTCAATGATTTGTCGGATTTACTGATGCTGAAGGTAATTTTTCTATTGTCCCTAGATCAAAAAAAGATAAATCTACTGTTTCTACGTTTTCATTTATGTTTAAAATAGGTTTACATAAAGATGATGAAATGGCTTTAAGACTTATTAAAGATAAACTGTCTATAGGTAGTGTGCGTATATATAAAGATGAGTGTACTTTTATTGTTAGTGACAAAAAAGGTATCGCTCTGTTGATTGATATATTTGATAAATACCCTTTAAATACTACAAAATATCTAGACTATTTAGATTTTAAAGAAGCTTACAATCTATATCATAATAATAGTAATAATTTAAAGTCTGACGGGTTAAAAGATTTATTAATAGAATTAAAAAATAAGATGAATACTAATCGTATTAATTTTGAAAGACCTGAAAATTCTGAGATAATTATTACCAAAGACTGATTATTGGGATTTATTGAAGGTGACGGGTCTTTTTTCTTAAGAAGAGATAATATAGTTCCTACCTTTTCTATGGAATTATCTGTAGTTCAATTATCGGTTTTAATAAAAATAAAAGAGTTTTTAGAAAATAATTTAGGTTTTGATAAATATTCTTTATATAAATTAAAAAATTCATCTATTATAGCGGTAACAACAGCAAAAGCTAGATCTCTTAATAGTAAAGGTAGTGTATCTATTACTATAAAAAACAATAATGTATTACATAACTATTTTATACCATTTTTTGAAGATAGAAAATTTTTAACTAAAAAAGGTATGGATTTTAATGATTTTAAATTGATTAGCCATGCAGTTTATATAGGGGCACATAGAGATGAAAAAATAAGATCTTTGATATTAGAATTATCTAATACCATGAATAATTTTAGGTTATCTACTTATAAAGAAACAGTTAAACTTATGAGTCAAGAAGAAATTAATAAAATAAGTAGGGCAATACCTACGGTAGAAAATTTATCAGATGGTAGAGTAATTGATAGAATTACCGGAAAATTACTACATAGATTAGTTAGTTGTGTATATGAAATATTTGAAGAAGATGGAAGTTGCTATTTAGCTAATTCTTTAACTGAGGCTGCTTCTATAGTAGGATTATATTCTGGTACTTTAAGTAAATGTTTAGATGTTGAAGCTTTAAGTGCTTCACCTAAAATTGAGTTTTTTAAAGTTAAAAATTATCGAATACGTAGAGTTAGGGTTTTTGTTCCAACTGAGTAGTTTTATATTATTGTTGTTTTATGTAGAGTTGTTTTAGTTAAAGGTAACATAATAAGGATTTAAGTTGTTTTAATAGATATTAGGGAGGGGGCGGGCTATATTACCTAACAATTAAAGGCTGTAGGCCTAAAAATATAACAAAGTTAGCTTAACTAATTTACAATTACTATGGGTTGGGCTAGTGCAAGCTAGCTACAATTTTATATTACTGCATATTTTAGTTTAAATAAATTAAAAGGGCCCCCGTGCTTCGCTACGGGGGTTTCTTGTTAATTAATCTTTAATAATAACAATGATAATTACAAATAAAAAATTTTGTTTTTGAATAAAAATACCTATTATAAGAATGGATATTATTATTTATACTAAACATAATTAAGGATAGAAAATAAATTAAGCAAGATTATAATCAAATAATTTATAGACTTATATAAAAAAGAGGTGAAAACGGTTAATGAGGATATACTTAAAGACCGTCGGCAGTTATAAATGTCGCTACAGACTGGATCACCGGGGTTAGGCTGAAATGTCTGTCCAAATGTACAGTCGAACTTTAGAATGAGTACGATATCATAGGGAGGAAATATAATCTAAAAATTACGCACAATAGATAGCTTTTACACAAAAAGTATAAACTCCTAAGTAAAAATTTTTACTCTGAGAATCTATTCCTAGAAAAATAGGTGATTTTCAGGCAAGGTTAACTAAAGTTGTTCTATGCTTTTAAATATTAACGAATTAATTAAACAAAAATATTTTTTTAACTTAATAAGTTCGACTGAGTTACAGTCAAAAGTTGAGATTCCTAGTAGATCTTTTAATTTTAAATCTTTTAATAGTAAATTTTCAGAATATTATCCAGATAAAAAATTACCTAGTAAAGAATTTTTGGAATGGTTTATTGGGTTTACAGAAGGTGAAGGTAGTTTTACAGTGTCTAAATATGGTAAATTACTCTTAACTATATATCAAGCAACTTTAGATATTCAAGTTTTATATTATATTAAAGAAAATTTAGGATTTGGATCTATTGGTCGCGTTAATGATAAAGTAAGTCGTTTAGTAATTTATGACACTAAAAATATTTATCTATTGTGTCTTTTGTTTAATGGTAATATGGTTTTACCTACAAGAAACGCCAGATTTTTAACATTTCTCTGTGCTTTTAATGAAAAACTTTTAAAAAAAAATATATTTTCACCTATCGTACCAATAATGGAATATGTTAAACCCAGTTTAGATGATTGTTGATTATCAGGTTTTACAGATGGAGAGGGTTGTTTTACTATTTGTTTTTTATCTACAAGTAATAAATTCCGTTATATATACTTATTAACTCAAAAAGGTGTCGCTAATAAAGCTGTTTTTGAACATATTTTAAGTTTATTTGACTGCCATGGTCTTGTTTCTTGTCGTAGTAATAAAGATTTGGATGTATGAGATTTAAGAATTAATGGATTAAGGAATTGTACTGCACTTTTCCCTTATTTTGATAAATGAAGTTTAAGAACAAAAAAATTACAAAGTTATCTTAAATGAAAAGAGATTTATCCTAGATTGGTCAAAGGGGATCATTTAAAGGCAGATACAAGACAAGAATTAATAGATCTTGCTAAAAAAATAAATAAGTTTGATTAATTTTTACATGAAAGTAAAAGGGGAGGGTTAGTTTAAGCTATTAGAGTTATTAAGTTATTAGTAAAAAATAAAGTTCTTAATAATGAATACATTTGTATACCTTACTTCTAGTTTTAAAAATTTTTAATATTATTTAGTACAAGAATCTGGAAGATACTATTTTCATATAAAAGGAAAAATTTAATTAACTAGTACTTTAAACTAGTTAATTAAATCCCCATTAGAAATGTTTCACTAGTAAGTTCGATGTTTCACCAGCGAGAGCTCCAGGGGTTATTTTTATACATGAAATAATTAAAAATTTTTATCGCGATATCGGTGGAACGGTCAAAGCTACTTTGTAGTAAGACCGTAGGTTTCTTTAAAATCTTTAGAAATCTCTACAGACTGGATCACTGGTAGGTGGCTTAAAAGCTGCTTAATGTACAGTCGGGCTGCTCAATATATTAAATTTATTATAACCAAATACGTTTTATATTCTAAAATAATTTATAAATTAAACGTCGAATTAGATAGTTTAATATTTATATAGAAAATACTTAATTACAAGTTTTATTTTTATTTAGTCCCCGGAATCAAGGGGCTAACATAAACTATAGTTCTTATTTTTTTTTTAAGTGATTAAGTTGTTATATAATAAATGAGCAGTTGACCTGTTTTAATTATTAGTTCTTTAGTTCATTTATATAGTATAGGCTATATGGATAACGATCCTCAATGAGGCCATATTACGGGAAAATATGGTTATGGGGGTGAATTGTTAAATTCCGGGAACGCCCTAAAGTTTAAGATACCAAACAATATATGAAAATGTGGCTGAGTTAATTACTTAGGTATGGTAATAATGCTTAAAATTTGTGAAAACAAAATGGGTAACCGCGGATCTAAGTCAATTATAAATAATAACCAAAAATTTATAGTTGTAAAAGAGCAACGAGTAAACAGCAATTGATTTGTTAATTCTTCTTTAATAAATTTAAGATGTACTCTAAACGGTTTCGAAAGAAATAGTATTAAATTTAAGGATAATAATCCTTTAAATTTTATGGTAAAAATCCCTTCTAAACAATTCGATTTAAAACCTTTTTCTACCAATACCTTTACATCAATCCATCCTAGAGTTTTATCTGGTTTAATAGACGGTGAAGGTTCATTTAGTGTAATAGTGGATAAAAAAAAAACCAGAAAATTAGGTTGAAGGGCTGAATTGAAATTTCAATTAGGTCTATATATTAAAGATCTTAATCTGTTATATAGTTTACAAGAAGGCCTAGGAGGAGTAGGTGTTATTTATTTAAAAAAAGATATGGCTAATTTTTCAATATTTTCAAAAGGAGATCTAAATAAACTTATTATTTTTTTAGAAAAATATCCACTAATTACTAAAAAAGCTGCCGACTTTATGTTATTTAAACAAGCTTTAGAGCTTGTAAATAATAAAGCTCATCTTACTGTTGAAGGTTTAAATCAAATTATTAATATTAAAGCATCAATGAATTTAGGTTTATCTGATACATTGAAATCAGAGTTTCCTGGATATATTCCAGTTAAGAGACCTTTAGTTAATAATCCGGATAATATAGAATTAGACCCTCATTGAATTTCAGGTTTTGTTAGTGCTGAAGGAAACTTTGATGTTCGTATGCCATCAACCAATAGTAAATTAGGTCGTAGAGTACAGCTAAGATTTAGAATATCTCAACATAGTAGAGATCTAAAATTAATGGCAAAAATAGTTAAATATTTTGGTTCAGGAAATGTTTATAAATATGGGGGTAAATCTGCGGTAAGTTTAGGAATAGTTGATTTTACTCATATAACCAAAACAATCATTCCTTTTTTTGAGAAATATCCCGTAATCGGTGTAAAGCATAAGGATTATCTTGATTGATGTAAAATTCATAGTTTAATGGTTAATCGTTTACATCTTACAGTTGAAGGTATAAGTTTAATTGAAGAGATAAAATTAGGTATGAATAGTGGTAGAAAGGTTTAAATAAGTTAAATAAGCCCACGTGCTGAGCACGTGGGGCCCTTTAATTAATTTTTAACTTTTAATAATTAATTGTAAGATAAATTTTATTTTTTGCATAATCAGAGGTTTTTTAGTTATTTAAGTTTATTTACTTTTTGTATGATCATCTTAGTAACAGGTAATAATTACCTGTTAATGTTTGTTGGTTGGGAAGGTGTTGGAGTTTGTTCATACCTTTTAGTAAGTTTTTGATTTACACGGATATTTGCCAATAGTAGTTCTTTATCTGCATTTTTAACTAACCGTGTGGGTGATTGTTTATTAACAGTAGGTATGTTAGTTGTTTTATGAACATTAGGTAATTTAAATTATAGTGTAGTGTATTCAGTGGCTTCTTACATAAATGAAAATGCAATAACTATTATAGGTATTTGTTTTTTAATAGGAGCTATGGCTAAAAGTGCTCAAGTTGGTCTTCACATTTGATTGCCAATGGCGATGGAGGGTCCTACTCCAGTATCTGCATTAATACATGCTTAAAAAGTCTAAGCAGCTTAAAATAGGCATATAATCTGTCAAACTCCGGGGAACTCCGATGTTTAGTATACTAAGTATTTAATGAAAAGTTTAAGTATGGCCTATTGTAATGAGTAGGGTATAGTAATAAGTACTAAATGATGAAAAGAAAGGACAATCGCGGATCTAACCTTATAGTATGTTATAGGAAAAGAGCAACGAGTAGACGGCAGAGCTTAGGAAGGTTAATCTTTCAAAGTAAGGTGTACTCTAGCAGCCTGGAGACAGGTGGTAAAAATAAATAAGAAGAATTATTCTTAATAATTTTACCTTAATTGTATATAACTAGCTTTCCCTTCATGTTATTTATGTTTATAAAAATAGTTAACAAGGGTAAAGGTTACGAAAACGGCAACAATGGTTACAAAAAATTTTTTTAGTACAAAGTCAAGTAATAAATTAGAATTACATCCATGATTCGTCACGGGTTATACAGATGGAGAAGGTAGTTTTTCGATAAGAATGCGTAAAAAATTAAATAGCCCCTTGGGTTATCAGGTAAGTTTAGTCTATTCTATTGTAGCTGAACAAAACCCTTTGAATTTAATTCTTTTAGAAAAAGTTAAGAAATATTTTAATGGTGAGGGTAGTATTAGTAAATCGGCCAATATGTATTCTTATGAAATTTCAGCGGTAAATGCTTTAAATTTTGTTAAAGAACATTTTGAAAATTATCCTCTTCAAACTACTAAATATGTACATTTTAAATTATGATGTGAAGTTTTAGAGATAATAAAAAAAAAAGAACATTTAACTGAAGAAGGATTTATAAAAATATTGTCTAAAAAAGCCGTTTTCCCTAGGGGAATATCTTCTAGTTTGTTAGAATCTTACCCGAAATTTGTCCCATATAATAAACCAGTATTTGTTCCTAGCAAAGAGAAATTAGATCCTAATTGAATCGTAGGATTTACACAAGCAGATGGAACATTTGGTTTAAATTATATTAAACAATCTAGAATGAAATTAGGTTATACTTGTCAACCTCAATTCCGAATTACTCAACATGAACGAGATTTAATTGTTTTAAATAGAATTATTGAATCTATGGGTTGTGGTACTTTAGTTAAACCTGGTGAGGGAAGAGATAGATATACAATCTCTGTAGCAAATTTAAAAGATTTAATTGAGATTGTTATACCTTTATTTAAAACTCATCAGATATATGGAGCAAAGTTAGCAGATTTTTTAGATTTTTGTGAAGGTCTTTATTTGATAAAAATGAAAGCGCATTTAAATCCGGAGGGTTTGAAGAAATTACATGATTTAGCAAAAGGAATGAATACAGGAAGAAAATTTTAAAAATGAAATACGCCGTCACTATGTTTTTATACTTTAATTTATTTACTTGACAACAAAAAAGTAGCCGTGGATTAACGTGAGTTAATCTATTATTATACCACTATATGCTGGGATTGCCTTACAGCAAGTTTATTTATATTTTAAGATTCGTCTTAGATAAGATAAATAAGAAAATCTTGTGATTTAGTTTAGAACTTTCTAATCTAAAAGGGGCCTATCAGCAGGAAACCTCCCCCCGAAGCGAAGCACGGGGGTGGGGATCCTCAGAGACTCTACGTGATATAACATATGATTTTTATGAATATTCTTTACTATTGCCTCAACATAAAAAAAAAATTAATAAAGCGTTTTTAGAGTGATTTATAGGTTTAACAGAAGGATGCGGATCTTTTATTGTATCTAAAAATAAAGTTTATTTTGATATAACTTTAAATCTTGAGGATATTCAAGTTATTTATTATATAAAAAAAGAATTAGGTTTAGGTAAAGTTTTAATTAGAGATGGTGAAAAGCTCGCGGGGGCTTCGCACCCCAAATGTAGTTTTTATGTTTCTTCTTCAATTAATTTTTTAAGATTAATCCATTTATTTAATGGGAATTTATCTAGTAATACTAAAAAAGAAGAATTTAAAAAATGACTTAATACTTTTAATGATTTATATAATATGAATGTTTATTTTAAAGATCAGTTAGTTAAAATTAGTTTAGAATCAGGATGGTTATCAGGATTTATAGACGGAGATAGTACTAATTGTTTTTTAGATTTAAGATCCGATAATTCTACTTTAAACGCTAGTTCAAATTTACTTGGAACTGCTGGTTGCAAATTAGAAATTTTTCACAAAGATTTCTATGTAATTAAATCTATTCGAGATGTTTTTTTGAATCTTAATACTTTAGAATCAAAAAATATTAAGAAAAGTGAGGGAGGTTGAATTTTTTATTGCTCATCTTTTACTAAGCTTAAAGTTATTATTAATTATTTTTCTAGATATAAGCTAAAAACAAAGAAATCTTTATTATTTACGAAATGACATAAAATACATAAGGAGTTTTTAAATAAGAAGCTTATTAAGAGGAGGCGGGTAATTAATAAAGATATTCAAAAATAAAAGATCTAGTCCGATCCATATTGAAAATTATGGCGAGTTAATTATAAAATTTATAATTAGCCAACAAAAATGTACTGCAGGAGTTTATTTATTAATACGTTCATCTCCTTTAATAGAATATAGTTCAACTATATTATTAATTTGTTTGTGATTGGGAGCTATAACTACTTTATTTAGTTCTTTAATTGGATTCTTCCAAGCTGATATAAAAAAAATTATAGCATATTCAACTATGAGTCAATTGGCTCGTGAATATATTACTCATTCTAATATATTCTGGCATCAAACTATATGCGTAAAGGCTATATTTAATAATATAATAAAATATATAGCTAATTCGCAGATAACCAAAGCTCGTGACTATTTATTTAGTAATCACTGTTATTTCAAGTTTTTTAATACATTTACCATTATAAGGTTGTTCATGAGCATTATGCTTGTGTTGATAAGATGTAAATTTGAAATAATTCGTAAGTTAGTAGGAATCTCAGAGGCCATACGTTTGATATTAGTCTTTATTAAATTAAAATTTTTTAATTTAATGCCCAAATTATTTATCTTTAATACGCACATCTTTATAAATAAAACTTGTATTTCACATCCTAAATCTCCCTTATTAAAGAATAAGTCTTCTTTAATCTTTAGTAAAAATATGTCTACTAAGAGTTTAGATAATAAAAATACCGGTGTTAGGGCACAATCCTCTATGGAGTTCTGTGATTTAGCTTTTAGAGAATGATTGGCAGGATTAATAGATGGAGATGGTTACTTTTTATTATCTAAAAATGGTTATAATAGTTGTGAAATAACTATGGACGCTAGAGATAAAAAAGTTTTATATTTAATACAACAAAGATATGGAGGATCAGTTAAACAAATTTCAAATGCTAAAGCATTTAAATATAAATTAAGAAATAGAGCGGGTTTAATCTCTATAATTAGCGATATAAATGGATTAGTTAGAAATCCTACACGTTTATTACAAATGAATAAGCTTTGCGAAAAATTTGATATAGAATTAAAGTATTCTGAGAATCTTATATTTAATTCAGGGTGATTTAGTGGATTTATTGATAGTGATGGTTCAATATATTATAATGAATCGTCAGGACAAGTTTTTATTGGTATATCTCAAAAAAATAAATTTTTATTGGAACCTTTAGTAGATATTTATGGAGGAAGAGTGGATATCTCTAGTCCTAAAATAGAAGCATTTAAATATGTTGTATATAGAAAGACTGAATTATTTAATCTAATAGATAATTATTTTAGTAAATATCCTTTAAGAACAGAAAAAATGAAAAGAGTAAATTTAATAAAAAAATTTTATTTAACGAGAGTAAGTAAAAATAATAAAGATATTGTAAAATTTAATGAATGAGTAAAATTTAAAGATAGATGAGAAAAATATCAAGATTAATAAAGAAATGGTCCAGGTAACGTCATTTAAATTTATGATAGTTATTTTGCAATTAGGAATGATGGTTATTGCTATAGGTTTATCTTCTTATAATATAGCTTTATTCCATTTGATGAATCATGCATTAATAATATAGGGTGTATGTAAAATTTGATAAATTGCTGGGATAACTTATAGTAGTCAATCAGCAGGGAAGCTATATATCTTATATAAGATTTATTATATAGAACCTTCAACGACCAAATATTAAAAATATAGGTTTTAATTAATTTCTATATTATGATATGGTCTTATCAATATAGTGATATATTGTCGTATTATGGATTATATTTATATACCCGTTTATCTCCAAAATACCTCTTTTTTTTTTTTTATTTTATTATATAGCGATGAAATTAAAGGGGCCATGTTTATTTTTATTTTTATTTTTATTTTTATTTTAATTTTTACTTTTACTTTTATTCTTATTTTTACAGGGTCAGTTTGAGCTTGTGTCTGTCAGTCAATTTTTGATATATTTAGGCGTAGATTACGTCATATATCATAATATATCTAATAATAGTATATTAAAAGATATATTGTTTGTTTGTTTATTTAACTTAATTTTTAATTCCAGAATAAATACCCTTATTAACATGCATACTCAAAATCAAATAAGATTACCCTTATTTTTGACATCAAAAGGTGTAAAAGCTTCACATGATTTAATTAGTATGATAAATCTATTACCTGATAAGAATAGTTCCAGTTTTAGAGGTGATAATTTGTTATATATGTTTTTAATTAATAATTGTGAAAAACTTTTTAGATTTAATATGGAATTAAGTTTAAAAACAATTAAACCTAATAAAATGTATAATATACCTTTGAAATATCAAAAAGTATTAGATGGGGATTGTTCAGGTATTTATTGTTTTGTGCATAAAGAAACAGGAAACTTTGGAATAGGTTCTGCTATTTCTTGTAGAGATCGTCTTTATGATCATATGAATAGTTTTTATGGTCATCGTTTAAAATCACGTTTACATGAGTGAGTTTTAGCTAATGGAGGGATATCATCTGTTAAATGAGCTCCTATTATTACGTATGATAATATAGTTCAAGAATGATATAATCAAAATTATGCATTTAGTTTAAGTAAAGGTGGAGCTAAAATATTACAAGGGTTTGGCCAATATGTTAGCCGTATTTTAGAACAAAGTCTTTATATTAATTATAAACCTTATTTAAATATTAATAATGATAAGTTAAAAGATATTATATTTTTTAATTTTTCTTGAGATGCTAGTGAGATGTTACAAGATTTAGATGAAACTCATATTTATCAAGCATGATTAGATAAAGAGGATAAAACATTATTAGCTGAAGCTAATTCTTTTAATTCTTTAGCTGACTTATTAGGTATTTCAATCGGTACTGTTAGAAATAATATGAATTGATCTAAAGGTTTAGAAGTAACAGATGATAAAGGTAAAACTATTGCAATCTATTTAAAAGAAAAAGGGGAATCTTGAAGAATTGAACAATTAAATTCTCAATTAAAACCTAAGGATAAATATCCGTTAATAGAATTAAAATCTAAATCTCTCTATGATTTAATTCCAGGTAAAATTTATGCAATTTATATAGAAACTTTAGAAATTAAGGGTATTTATGACAATCAACGTGAATTATGAAATAATTTAAATCCTAATGATAGTGAATGGAAAAACTATCCGTTAAGTAAACAACGAAATTTTTTAGACAATAGAATAGGTAGATACTTTAATTTGATTAAACCAGGTGGTATTAGCACTGAGTTAGGTGTATTTTATTTTTGTAAACATCCTGATTACTTACCAGGAAAAACTATCAAAGCTTCAGGGTTATTTGCAGTAGATACTTTAACTGGATTAACTAGATATTATGCTAATAATAGTCAAGCAGGAGATAGAGGTACAGTAAGACGTAATAGAAATAATAATACTATTACAAAGAATGGTATTAAATATATTAATGAAGATGTCTTTATTAAACATTTTCCAGCCGCCGAAGCTAAAGTAGGGGCTGAATTAAAACTTAATAGAGGTACAGTACACTAAGACGTAATGAAATAATAATATTTATACAAAGAATGGTATTAAATATATTAATGAAGATGTCTTTATTAAACATTTTCCAGCCGCCGAAGCTAAAGTAGGGGCTGAATTAAACCTTAACGCAAATCAGTTGGCTAATCTTCCTGATAATCCTAAAAGTTAAATTTGTCTATAAAGGATTATTATTTCTAGGGGCAGGTGCGGTTATACACGCAGTGGCTGACAATCAGGATTTAAGAAAATATGGTGGTTTAATTAATTTTTTACCCTTTAACTTATACAGTTATACTACAGCGAGTAAAAGGCAACTTTGAAAGCACGAGTTACTAATCATAACTCTATAGATTATTTTCTGATGTAAAGAGATTTAAGATAAACCACCCATATCCGTAACTAAATTTTTAGTGTAGCGAGGTAGATCCCTTAGGTGCAATGGATAACCGCGGAACTAAGTTCCTTTATTTATGATATTATAAATATTTAAGGATAAAAGCGCAACGACTATATGGCAGTAGTGTCTACCCTACCCTAATCACGGATTAATATACCGACCTGACGGGGATTGTTATATAGAGTAAGTTTCTCTTGAGGGTAGAGCTAAGAGATAGTCTAGTAATATGACGAATAGTTTTAGGTTGTAATTTTAATATTTTTAATTTTTTTAATTTCTCATATTCTTTCGACGCAACATCTAAATTCGTGCTTGGTTAGACAAAGGATTCTGTTCCACCACCCTCCTAGGGGTTTATGGGGCGAGACGAACTTAAGATTAAATTAAAAGAATTATGAAAAAAACAAAAAGACAAAAAAAAAACAAGTAATGATTCCATCACCCATCATTCTTTTTAAATAATTTATTAAAGGTTATACTTTTTTATTTATTTTAGGGATTTTATACTAATATAGAATAAAAAAGAAAATATAATAGATTTTAAAATTACAAAATTTTATGAAGTTAATGAAATAATAATTCCGTGCTCCGCTTCTTTATTAATAATCCGATATTAGGTATTAAATCTTTAGATTTCAAAGATTGATGTATAGTTTCGGAAATGTTAAAAATTTGTACAAATTATACTAATTACCTACTTTTACCTAAAATAGTTACTGCTTTACGCAAAAAATATATTCCGTGCTCCGCTACTTTAATTAAAGACAATGGAAAATTAAATCCTTGATTTGTGACAGGATTTGTAGATGGTGAAGGGTGTTTTAATATATGAATTGCAAAAAGTAAAAGTAATCTTATAGGTTGACAAGTTCAAGCTAGATTAATAATTGAAGTTCATGCAAAAGATTTAGATCTTTTAAAAGATATTCAAGCTTTTTTTGGGGGAAAAGGTACAATTACATTTAATAGAAAAGCAGCAAGATACTCAATGGTTGGTTTAAATGATCTTAATAACATTGTTATTCCGTGCTCCGCTACATTTTAATATCAGGGTTTTTTGCTGCGGAAGGTTCATTTTTTATGATTATAGAACCTAAAACAAATAAAATTAGACCGAGAGTAAGTGTTTGTTTAAATAATATTGGATCTATTTATTACTCTCCTAGTAATAATGCTTCAACATTAAAAACAGGTAAAAAAGATAGTATTAAATATATACTAGATCATTTTAATCAATATCCTTTACATGGTTTTAAACTTTATAATTATAATCTTTGATTAGAAATGTCTAAAATAATCATAATCATAAGTGAAGCTAATTTATCAGAAGAAAATATAAACAAGATAAAATCTATAAATAGTAAAATTAATAAATGAAATTAAAAGTGAAAAGGTTGGTTAATCTTTAGGTGAGGTTCGGTTATAGCAGTGGTTGACAATCAGGATTTAAGAAAATATGGTGGTTTAATTAATTTTTTACCTTTAACTTATACAGTTATACTAATAGCTAGTTTGAGTTTAGTAGCTTTCCCTTATATGACAGGTTTCTATTCTAAAGATTTTATTTTAGAATCTGCATTTGGTCAATTTTGTTTTGAAGGAATAGCTGTTTACTTAATAGCTGTGATAGGGGCTATATTTACTACTTTATACTCGGTAAAAATTTTATTTTTAGCTTTCTTGACTAATCCTAATGGCCCTGTAAATTATTATAAACATGCTCATGAAGGAAATATTTTTATGAGTTTACCTTTAGCTATCTTAGCTTTATTTTCAATTTATTTTGGTTTTATCACTAAAGATATCTACATCGGTTTAGGTTCAAGCTTTTTTAATGACAATAGTATATTTATTCACCCTATGAATGAAATTTTAATTGATACAGAATTTGGAGTAGATACTAAATTTAAATTATTACCTTTTGTATTTACTCTTTCATTTACTATTTTAGCTATTTTAATATCGGAATATTCAGCTAAAGATGTAAATTCATTCAAATTATCAAATTTAGGTTATTATATTTTTGGGTTTTTTAATCAACGTTTCTTAATAGAATTATTCTATAATAAATTCATTGTCAATGGAGTATTAGATTTAGGAGGACAAACTTCTAAAGTTCTTGATAAAGGTAGTATAGAATTAATGGGACCGTTTGGTGCTTATATGTTTTTTTTTTACATTAGTAAAAGTTTAATAGGTATCAGTAATAGTGTAGTTACTAGATATGCCTTATTTTTTATAATACAAATTTGTGTCCTTTACTTAGTATTTATATTTGATAACTATCTAATTATACCAGAGTGATTAATAGTTACATTTTATTTACTAGGACTAAATATTATGATACCTAAAATATAAGATGAAAAAATTATTAAATCTGTATTTTGGAGATTGTAACATAATGTTATAGTGTTTTTTATTCTTATTAATTTTATACGTAATATATGTGGCGTGTACTGAAATTAATTTACTTTATTTTTTTTTTGTTTGTTAGTATTTATATTTCTATTAGTTTAGATTAGCTTAATAGCATTTAAATTTTGATTAGTTTCTTAATTTATGGATTTATAATTTTTTGAGGTAAAATATTAAGATAATAAAATTTTATTTAAAGGAGATAAAGATTCTCTAAATCACACTAATAAATTAGATTTTCACGAATCTACTAATTTAGATACTAATTTAAAAAATTTTAAGGTTAACTCAGGTAATTTTTACATTGAATCTTCAGAATCAAGACCAAATTAAAATTTAAACGATGTCAGCTATGAATCTGAAACAGAAGAACCTACTAGTAGTTCTTCTAATGAAATGAAATATTCTCAAAAATCAGAGACAAAATCATAAGTTAAGGATTCTATGGATACATTAACTAAAAATTCTGAATCTGTTAACCTGAATAACTATTAAGTTCCCCCTGTGAATAGTGCTCCGGAAGGTTATTTTTTTTTTTTATTTTATGAAGCTGGTTCTAAGTATATTCTAGATATAATTGGAGCTTGTGATAAGATGGTTTTAAAAGCTTATGCTAATAGAATAAATAGTTTATAAATTAAATCAGTTCAAGAAAAATTATCTAACCTAGAAGGTCTTTCTGAAAAAGAGATTTATGAATTAAAGCTAGATTTATAAGATTATCAATTATATCGTGAAATGGAAATAAAATTTGTAATGAAAGATTTATATTCTAAAATTACTAAAGCAGAGGTTGAACCTAATGAAGGTAGTTCAGGTACAAAAAGAAATAATAATTTTTAAGCTAACCAAGAATCTGTAAAAAAAAGAACAAGAAGTGATTCTAACTAATAATTATTCTTGTGAAGATTATGTATATTTATACAATATTGTATAAATATACATGGATTAGAGTAGAAGGTCTACGATTTGATTGCAGATCGAATTTTTGAGGGGTTCGATTCCTCCCTAATCCTTATTACATTAGATGTAATATAAACAAACGACATGTAAGGTGTAGGTTTATAAAAGGACATTTGTAAATTATAATGAAATTAATGCAAAATAAGTCTTATACATATATATATAAATATACAATATGAGAATATTAAAAAGTCATCCCTTATTAAAACTAGTTAATGGTTATTTAATTGATGCCCCCCAACCAAGTAATTTAAATTACTTATGAAATTTTGGATCATTATTAGCTGTATGTTTAGTTATTCAAATTGTTACTGGAATTACTTTAGCTATGCACTACAATCCTAGTGTTGCTGAAGCTTTCAATTCAGTAGAGCATATTAATAAAGTGTTCTTAAAATTAAGTTAATTGCTGGGATACCTTTATCATTTTGTTAAAGACAATCAGCAGGGTGCTAACTAGAATATAAATAATTTATTTTAATAGAACCTTCAGAGACTAGATGCTTAACATTTAATTTTATTATTAGATGATGGTATAGTCCGATCTTTATTGAGAGATAAAGTAATGATATGGTTATTTATCTATGCTTTTTAGAAAGCATAATTTTATTATTGTTTATTTTTGTATCAGGTTTAAAAAATAAAATAAGATTCCGAATAAAAAAATTTCTATCAACTTATTCAATTAAAAACTATCATCAAAGTACTGATAATTATAATGAATTTTTATATTGATTTAGTGGTTTTTCTGACGCTGAAGGTAATTTTTTAGTTACTATAGATCGTTCATATGTTAAACTAAGATTTAAAATAAATTTACATCTTGACGATTTAGCGGTTTTATATATTATACAATCCAGGTTAGGTTTTGGTAGGGTTGTAAAAGAACCAAAAAGAAATAGTTGTTATTATATAGTTGAAGATATATTAAATGTAACTAAATTATGTGATATTTTAAAAAATTATCCTCTTCATACTAGTAAAAAATTAGATTTTAATAGTTTTTATGAAGTTTTGTTAATAAAAATTAACAATAAAACTTTGTCTGATAAGAATATTGAGAAAATAAGATCTATAAAAAATAGTATGAATTCTAAAAGAGAGATTTTTATATGTAATGTTTCGGAATCTCAAATTATAATAGACCCAAATTGATTTATAGGTTTTATCGAAGGTGAAGGTACTTTTGGTATTAAAACTGGATCATCTCTATATTTTCAAGTAGCACAAAAAAATACTAGTCAAGATTGTTTAAATAGTATTACACAATTTTTGTTAAACTTGTCAAAAAATTTAATAATAGATAATGATTTAAGTAAAAAAATACAACCTATAAATGTTTTAAATTCGATTAATGTGAGAACTAATGTGGTATCTTTATCTATTGCTAGTGTAGATGCTTTATACTATTATTTACTACCTTTTTTAGAAAAATATAGCTTTTATAGTCGAAAAGAAGTAGATTTTAAATTATGAAGAATGGCATTAATTTTAAAAATTAAAGGGTATTATTATACAACAGAAGGTAAGAATTTGTTTTTAGATATTTCAGAAATTCTTAACAAAAGATATAGTACAAATCCTTTAACTGAAGACGTAAATAGTGTTATTGATATATTAATTGAAAGATTTAATAATATTTTGAGACAAGATCCTCCTTTTAATGTAAATTTAAATATACCTCATATAGAAAATGTACGTAAATATAGTATAGCCAATAGATCTGAAAATCCTAAAACAGTTTATATATATGTTGACAATGAAATGATTAAAGGATCACCTTTTTCTTCATATAGTTCAGCCCATAAAGCATTAGGATTAAAACCCAGTAGTAATACATGTAATCGTTATATTGATACTAATAGACTTTATAAAAATAAATATATTTTTACATCTAAACCTATAGATAGTGCGTCTAGGGGTTAGTATAGTAGATAATAAATATAACATAAGAGAAATGTGATTATGAGAGATGTTAATAATGGTTGATTGATTCGTTACTTACACAGTAATACTGCTTCAGCTTTTTTCTTTTTAGTTTACTTACATATAGGTAGAGGTATGTATTATGGATCATATAGAGCACCTAGAACTTTAGTGTGAGTTATTGGAACAATAATTCTTGTTGCTATGATAGGAACAGGATTCTTGGGTTATGTGCTACCTTATGGACAAATGTCTTTATGAGGAGCTACAGTTATTACTAATTTAATTAGTGCTATACCTTGAATTGGTCAAGATATTGTTGAGTTCAAAAATACAAACATTTATATTATATTTATTTTTAGATTAGTTTTAATTAAAAATAGATTAATTAAATTTACTAAAGATAATTTATTACCTACCATAGGAACTATTCATCACAATGCTTTAAAAAAAAATAATAAATCTTTAAGATTAGATAAACAAGACTATATTACAATACCTTCATCTTTTTTAGCTTTTCTAGTAGGGTTAATAGATGGTGATGGATATATTCAAGTAAGTAAAACAACTAAAGGGTTTATAACTATGAAATTAGTTATATCTTTACATCTAGATGATTTATCATGTTTAGAATATATTAAATCTGTTTTAAAATTAGGAAAAATTAATATATATAAAGATTTAAAAAGTCCAACTTGTAAATTAGTAATAAACAAAACTGATTTACAGGAAGTACTGTTTCCTTTACTTATCTATAATAATATACATTTTTTAACTAAGACCAGGGTAGATCAATTTAATTTAGCTATGTATATATTAAAAAATGATCTAAAATTATATAATGATTTACCTGAATTAAGTAATATACCTTCTATCTTTAATATTCCTAACAATTCTATAGATTTTACTTTATTACCTTTTTTTAAAAATTGAATTGTTGGTTTTACTAATGCAGAAGGTTCTTTTTTTATTAAAGTAAATAATGATGGTTGTTTCCAATTAAAACAAAGAGCACATACTGAATTATTTGAGGCATTTAAATTAGTATTTAACACTAATAGAAAAATTGATACTACAAATAATTTTAATCAATTTAGTGTTAGTTCTAAAGCTGATATACAAAAAGTTATTGATTTTTTCTCATTTACAGGCTTACACCCGTTAATCGGATTGAAAAATATTCAATATCTTAAATGATTAAATGATTTAAGTAAAAGTTCACGTTACGGTGGTTTAAATTATCCGAAGTAATTATAAATATATATGTGTATGAGCTCCTTAGAAAGGTAACTTTCTAGAGGCAAATGGGGGAAATTACATGAATATCTTATGTCTATCTCCTAAACATACAGATTATATGTAGCGAAATTTAACTTGGTATTTTAAATAGGTTAAAAACGTTCAACGACTAATGAGTGAGTGGTACCAACAATAAGCTCAACACGATACCCCATAAACCATAAGATTTTTGGTTTAAAGATATAGTCTAATTACATTTTAAAGAATGTGAATATAATTTAAATTTTATATATATAATAATTTGTCATTTGAGGAGGTTTCAGTGTAAATAACGCTACGTTAAATAGATTTTTTGCGTTACATTTTGTTTTACCTTTTATATTAGCGGCTTTAGTATTAATGCACTTAATAGCTTTACATGATGTAGCTGGGTCAAGTAACCCTCTTGGAATTTCAGGATCATATGATAGAATTCCTTTTGCTCCTTATTATTTATTTAAAGATTTAGTAACAATATTTATATACATATTTGTATTAAGTATGTTTGTTTTCTTTGCTCCTAATTATTTAGGTGACAGTGATAATTACATTATGGCTAATCCTATGCAAACACCTGCAGCTATTGTACCTGAATGATATTTATTACCATTCTATGCAATATTAAGATCTATTCCTAATAAACTTTTAGGTGTTATTGCTATGTTATTTGCTATTCTTATTATTATGTTATTACCTATAGCTGATTTAGGTGTATCAAAAGGTTTCCAATTTAGACCTTTAAATAAAGTAGCCTTCTGAGCGTTTGTGGCTAATTTCTTAATATTAATGGTATTAGGAGCTAAACATGTAGAAAGTCCATTTATTGAATTTGGACAAATAAGTACTGTATTATACTTTAGCTACTTTGTGGTTGTATTACCTTTAATTAGTATATTTGAAAATACTCTTAGAGATTTAAATTTTTATATCTACGGAGGAATTAATAAATAAATAATAATAATTGTAAATATTTAATACTTTTATTTGTAAAAAGTAGTAATTTTTTAATTAAATATTACGAGGGTGAGGTATTTATAATGTTTATTGTAAATAAGGCGGGATATATACAAATAAATAAAGGTAACATTTGTATACATACATTTGCCTAAAGCGGACTTAAAAAAAAAATTTTTTTTTCCGGTTTCGCTTAAATTTTTAAAACTGAAGCTATAAAGTAGTTATACACGGATATAACTCTATTAAATATCCTTTTATTAGAAGATATGTTTTATAAGATAGTGAAAATTAGGCGCCGACTTCGTGGTCGGCATCATATTAATATTTAACATAAATAATACTAGGTGTTAAACACGTTTAATAATTTGGGATATATGTACAATTAGTAATTATTATTATACTTTTAAGCGGCTTTAAGATAAAATTGCTAATTTTATAGCTTGTGCCATGTATTAAAAAAAAAAAGTTCAAATTTTTTTAAACCTGTTTTTTATTTTTTTTTTTTTTTTTTTTTTTTTTGTTTGTCTTTTTTTACAGGATTACCGCTCTACGAGCTGTAAATGGTTGAGACCTTAAATTATAAATTATATGAAATAACTAAATTATCTTCTATAAAAATGGGTACTGAAAGATGATTCTTTTCAACTAATGCAAAAGATATAGGTATTTTATACTTAATATTTGCATTATTTTCAGGTTTAATAGGTACAGGATTTTCAGTATTAATTAGATTAGAATTAAGTGGGCCAGGTGTTCAATTTATTTCTGACAATCAATTATTTAATGCTATAGTTACTGCACACGCTATCTTGATGATCTTCTTTATGGTCGAAAAAAGTTTTATTTTTAATTTTTTTAGTCTAAATTCCTTTTTTTATAAGAATCGTCTTGACGATTTAAATGCTGATGTTGTTATAGGGGATTCTAATAATAATAATGGTGATAATAATGAATTTAAATATACTAAAATTGTCGTTAATGATCCCTCTAATAATAGAAAACTTATTCTTAATAACACTAAGAATAAAAAAGGTGTATATGTTTGAGAAAGTTTAGACGGTAAAAATTTGTATGTTGGTCACTCTATTAATTTATATAATAGAATTTCTTCTTATTTTATGTCATCTATTCTTAAAACTAAATCACGTAGAGTTTTACGTTATTTAAATAAATATGGGTTTAATAATCTTAAATTAACTATTTATATTATGGATGATAAATCTACTTTAGATGAAGTAGTTAGTTTAGAACAACATTTTATGGATACTTTAAATCCTAATTTAAATGTGGATCCTATTGCTAGTAGTTCTGGTTTTCATACACCTATGAGTATTGAAATACGTGAAAAATTACGTAAAGAAAGAGGTACACCTGTATATATCTATAATTCAGTGGATTTTTCTTTATTACATCTTTTTGAATCAAAACAATATGTTTATAATTCCATTAATATACACCATAAAATTTTAAACGATTGTTTAAGTACTGGTACTTTATATTTAGATACTTTTTTCTTTTCTTTAGATCTAATCAAGGAATCCCCTAATAATGCTAATTTAATTAGTTTAGCTGAACTAAAAGAGTTAGTTAAAGAAAAACGTGATAAATTTATTGTAAAACATCCTGCAGCTAAAATAATAATAGCGGAATATAAAGATGATCCAAGTAAAAACTTGGAATTTTCATCTTTAAACAGTTTAGCTACACATTTAAAAGGTGATCGTCAAGTTATTAGAGAATATCTGAAAGGGAACACAACAAAATATTATCGTGGAAAATGGAAATTTAGATACAAAAATTAAAATTAAAATAAATAGGCATGGCCGAATAGGATAGAAATATCTTATGTTTTATTTTACTATTTGCTGGGATACCTTTAGAGCCTTTATATCTAGTACTACAGACTTTATATTATATAAAAGCAGTAGGATACAGTAACAATTAAAGGATTAGGCAATCAGCAGGAAACCAAATATAAAAGGGCTCTCTTTCTGTTTTTTTTTGTTTTTATATTGAGCAATAAACACTTTTATAAAGTAGGATCCTCAGAGACTACACGTAAAATACCTGACTAATTATATATATAATTATCTTATTGTGGTTAAAGGTAAAGATATAGTCCAAACATTAATGAAAGTTAATGAAAATTGTATGCCAGCTTTAATAGGAGGTTTTGGTAATTTCTTAATGCCACTTATGATAGGGGGACCTGATATGGCATTCCCTAGACTTAACAACATTAGTTTCTGATTATTACCACCTAGTTTAATTTTAATCGTATTCTCGGCCTGTATTGAAGGTGGAGCAGGTACAGGATGAACGCTTTTAAAGGATAAGGTGTTGCTTCTCGGTAACGAGGAGGCAATAAAACTCTTCTCGATGCGTGAAATTCTTCTATTGCTATTTTATATAGCATACGTTATTGACTACTCATGCTTTAAATATGTGGCCTCCGGACTCATATTAAAAGCGTACGTAAAAATGTCAATTGCACGGAGACAATGCGCCTGGGTAGATACTAAAAATTATTCTACCCATCAGAGACTTAACGAAGAGTATCCAGATAAAAATAGTAGAATTTGATTTGAAAAATGATTAGTAGGAGTAACTGATGGAGATGGTTCTTTTTCTATTGTACGTCAAAATGATAGGTGAAATTTAGCTTTTAAAATAAGTCAATCGAGATATAACCTAAGACTTCTTTATTATATAAAAAAAGAGTTAGGAGTTGGTTCTATTACTACTGATAAAACTAAAGCACAGTTTTTTATTAGAGATAGAAAAAAACTTCATGATATTATATTTCCTATATTTGATAAATATTCTTTATTAACAAGTAAAATGTTTAATTATGAAAGATTTAGACAAGCTTATTTTATTTTAGAAGATGCTAGTTTAACTAAAAATGAAAAAGATCTAAAACTATTTGAACTTAAAAATAGTATTTTACCTGATAATTATATTTCTCCGGCTTGAAGTAAAGCTAATTTACCTTTAAAGAGTATTAATGATTTAAATAATGTAATGACTAAGCCTTGATTAGTAGGGTTTATTGAAGCTGAAGGTAGTTTTTATTTAGTTAAAAAAGCTGAGGATAGAATGACTCATGGTTTTGGCTTAACACAAAAACTTGATAAAATTGTATTAGAAGCTATAGGTTTTAATTTACATATAGCTACTAAAGTAAAGTATAAATCTAATCAGGGGGCCCCCGGAGGGGCTAATTATTATATTTTAGATACTACTAATTCTAGAGCTATTGAAAATATTATAGATTTTTTTAGAAATACAATGAAAGGTATGAAAGCTGTTGAATATAGAATATGATGTAGATCATATGTTAAACATAAAGGAAATTATGCCAAATTAGAAAAAGTCAGAAATATAATTAGAAAATTAAGAACTAATTTACAAAAAGTAGAACAATAAATAAAGGTATAGTCCGAACAACAAATAAATTTGTTGAGTATAACGATAGTTTAAATAAGCTTCTATTTAAATGAGGTTATCAACATAATTGTTATCCTCCTCTGTCAGGACTACAAAGTCATAGTGGACCTAGTGTAGATTTAGCTATATTCTCATTACATCTGTCAGGTGTTTCTAGTCTTTTAGGTGCAATTAATTTTATTACAACAATTGCTAATATGAGAACACCAGGTATTAGATTACATAATATGGCTTTATTCGGATGAGCTGTAGTTATTACAGCTGTTTTATTATTATTATCACTTCCAGTCTTAGCTGGTATTATACTGCTAGCTTTATATTTGGCTAATTGCTGGGAAAAGATATTTATATTGTTTATATCTCTATCAGCAGGATGTTTAATAAGTTTAGATTTATTAAATATCTTCAGAGACTATACGCCAAAATTTGTATGTTATAAAGGGTCCCACGTGCTCAGTGAAACACGCACGTGGGCTTATTTAAATTCTAAATTATTTTCAACAAGTTCAAATCCGAAAGAAAATACTTTAAAAGAGTATAATAAAAATAATGAATTTGATCCGAGATTTGCTTCATATTTAGCTGGTTTAATAGAAGGTGATGGTACTATTATAGTGCCAAAATCTGAAAGATCTCCTAAGGGTAAATTATATTATCCTTCAATTCAAATTGTTTTTGATTTAAGAGATCTTCCTTTAGCTATTATGATACAATCAAAGTTAAATCATGGATCTGTTTCTAGAAAAAAAGGTTCGAATGCTTATGTATTTTCAATAAATAGTTTTGAAGGTTTAATTCTTGTAACGAATATTATAAATGGTTTTATGAGAACACCTAAAATTTATGCATTATATAGATTAATCGATTGATTAAATTTAAGATTTAATTTAAATATAGAAAAAAAATATATGGATAAAAGCAATATAAATTCTAATAATTGATTAGCAGGATTTATAGATGCAGATGGACATTTTTCAGTTAGAACTACTCTAAATTCTAAATATCCTAGAATAGAATGTAAATTTGAATTATCTCAAAGACAAAATGATCATAATAAGCCCCTCCGGGGGCCCTTTGAAAATAATTTTGAATATTTAAGTTTAATAGCAGATTTTTTATCTACAACTGTAAAAGAAATTCGAATGGATAAACCTAAACCTGAATATAGAGTAAGAACTACTAGTTTAAATGGTAATTTGATATTAATAGAATATTTAGATAAATATCCTTTATTTTCAAGTAAATATTTAAATTATAATGATTGAAAAAAAGTGTTAGCATATTTTGAAAATAAAAAGCATACAGAACCAGAATCTATAAAATCTATAGTTGAAATAAAATTACAAATGAATAATCAAAGAACTGAATTTGTTTGAGATCATTTAAGTAAATTTTATAACTTATACAAGTAACCAACAATATGGAAACATATCGAGTATCTACCGTAAGTAGGAACTATTTGCGAGGTTTAAATTACCATGAGACCTAGTCTAGTAGATCAAGACAAATTTGGGTATAACTATGATTCTTACAGACCGTAATTTTAATACTTCATTCTTCGAAACAGCAGGGGGTGGAGATCCTATATTATTCCAACATCTTTTCTCGAAGGATATTTTAATAAAATATTTTATTATTTTAAGTATTTTTTCTGTTATAATTTATTTTAATAAATGAATTTTTACTTTATTTAAGGATTTCTTTATAATTAATTCTAGTACTTTTACAGATAAATTTAATTTTTCTAAATTTTATGCAAGTTTTACCAATTATTTGCCTAATACAGCTTTACCTACTGAAAAATTTTTAACTTGATTAATTGGATTTACAGAAGGAGAAGGATCATTTATAGTAAACAATAGAGGTGATTTGGTTTTTGTAATTACACAAAGTAATTATGATATTAATGTTTTAGAGTTTATAAAAGAAACTTTAGGGTTTGGTAAAATAATTGCTCAATCATCTCACACTAGTAGATATGTTACTCAAAATAAAAAAGAAATAGAATTGATCATTCATTTATTCAATGGTAATCTTGTTTTACCTATTAAAAAAGAGAGATTTTCAAAATTTGTAGAAGGTTTTAATGTTTGGGTAAGTAAAGGAAGAATTAGATTAAACACTATTGAATTAAAAAATAGTTTTATTTTACCCAGTTTAGATAATAAATGGTTGTTGGGGTTTGTAGATGGTGAAGGTTGTTTTACTTGTTCAATAGGAAAAGATAAAGGATTTAGTTTTAATTTCAATATTTCTCAAAAATGAGAGGAAAATGTTAAAGTTTTAGAACATTTTTGTATTTTATTTAAAGGAGGAGCAGTGACAAAACATACTGCTAATAGTGTTTATGAATATAGAATAGGAGGAGTACAAAATTGTAAAAATGTATTTCCTTATTTTGATAATTATGCATTATATACTAAAAAATCTCTATCTTATAATTTATGAAAAGAAGTTCATAAAGATTTATTAAATAAAGATCATTTAGATTCTATAAAAAGAGTAAATATGATTGAAAAAGCTAGAATGATAAATATAATTAATTAAAAATATAGGGAAAAAAAGTTAAGGTTTAACGTGAAAGTTAAAATACTTTTAAGGCAGATTTAAGATATAAGACCTGAAAAAGGAAATATTATTTATTTAATATACCTTAGACTTAGTTAATATTTAGTTATTACTACTTGCAACTTTTAAGTAACATATATATATAATAGCGTATATATTTTTTTACATATCAATATAGTTTTTAATAATAAATTGATATAAGAAAAAGTTAGTATAAATATTAGCGATACTGATGAAAACGGTCAATAAGTATTCTTATTTAAAGACCGTCGGTTATCTAAATAATCGCTACAGACTGGATCATCAGTGGGTAGCTGAAATGCTGCTTAATGTACAGTCGATTTCTTCTATACTTTATGTATATATAAGCCCATTGGTAAAGCCAATGGTACCTAGATTTAATAAAAGAACGTAAAAATTATTTATGAAAAGTTAAATTTGAAGAAATGGATTCTTCGGTCACCCCGAGGTTAATTTATAAGCCTCGTAATGTTGCTATATGCTGGGAAAGCTTCGATGTATAGTTTTAAATACTATATCTTTATAGACACAGTAAAAAAGTTAAAACGATGAAGTCAATCAGCAGGTAACACCCAATTTTTTTTTTTAAAAAAAAAAATTGGTGGAACCTCAGAGACTATATGCGACAATACTGAAAATATAAAAAATATATCTATTCATGTACCTACTCACTTAAAACCCTTAAATGATGAACAATTCGGACATTATTTAGCAGGTTTAATTGACGGGAAGGGTTATTTTAATACCCAACAACAATTAATAATTGAATTTAGTTCTTCTGATGTTAAATTAGCCTATTATATTAAAAGTATGATAGGTTTTGGTCAAGTAAAAAAAGTTAAAGATAAAAATGTTTATATATATATTATATCTAATAAATTTGGTATTATTAAAACAATAAATTTGATTAACGGTAAATTAAGAATTATTGACAAGTTTAATCAAGATATTGATAATATATTAACTAATTTAAAAGAAAATATAGAATTTAAATTTAATGATTCTAATAATTTGATTAACGGTAATTATTGAATTACAGGTTTTTCTGATGCAGGTGCTAGTTTTCAAATTGAAATTGTTAATAAAATTAATGAACCTAAACCAGAAATTAGATTAAACTTAAAATTTGATAAACAAGATAAAAATGTCTTAATATTAATTAAAGAAGTATTTGGAGGTATTATTTCATATGAAAAATTAAATAATAGTTATACATATAATTCTAATAGTTTTGGCTCTGCTAGAAAAATCTTAAATTATTTTGATAATTTTCATTTACAATCTAATAAATATGTTAATTATCTTAAATGAAGAAAAGCATATATAATAGTACAAGAAAAAAATTATTTAACAGAAAGAGGAATGGATAAAATTATAAAATTGAAAAATTCAATAAATATAAATTCAGTATAAGATAGAGTCCTAACAAAGACTAAAGTTTTTGAGTATTAATCTTAATAGATTATAGACTTATACTATTAAATTAATCAAAATATTTGTTATATATTAATTATTCCTGCTTTTGGAATAGTTAGTACTACATTATCAGCAAATTCAAGTAAAACTATATTCGGTTACAAAAGTAGCTCTTTAATAAATTTCATTTTATTAACGCAACAAACTGTATGCAGGAAAGTCAGATTCTTTTTAGAAATATTACTAGGTACTCCCTTTTTATGAAAATTAAAAAATTCATTAGTAAAAATCTTAGTAATTAATGATAACCCGCAGATAACCAAAGCACGAAGTGTAAACTTCAAACTCTGTATAAAAGAACTTATGGGGTTAAGCATGTTAGTAGGAATCTCAGAGGCCATACGTTTGTGATCGACATTGCTTTTTACATTTAACTGTTTATATAAATCTATGACACAAGCTTTAAATTTATTTTTTAAAGGAGGGATATTTCGTCAACAATCATGCTCAACACCCTCAATAAATCCCGTAATGTTTTTAGCTACCTCTGATATGGAGGATTATAAAGATAAAGAACCAGATAACCGAGAAATTGATGATGATTTTGAAAAACCAGGTAAGGGTTACAATAAACCATCTAGTGATGGTTCTAATGATAAATTTTATGAATGGTTAGCGGGAATTATCGACGGAGATGGTTGTTTTTTAGTTTCTAAAAAAGGATATTGTAGCTTAGAGATAGTTACACAACTTAGAGATAAAAAATTTTTATATCAAATAAAACAAAAATTTGGTGGTGCTGTAAAATTAGTAAGTGGGAATAATCATTTAAGATATAGATTACATCACAAAGAAGGTTTATTAAATTTAATTAATAAAGTTAATGGTTTAATAAGAAATCCTATAAGAATTCTTCAATTAGGTAGAATTTGTGAAATTTATGATATAGAATTAAAAGACCCTAAATCCTTAACTTACTATAGTGGATGATTAGCTGGGTTTATAGATACTGATGGTTCAGTATATTTAAATCTTGCTTCAGGTCAATTATACATAACAGCTACTCAAAAAAATAGATTTATTTTAGAAGCTTTAGTTGAATTATACGGAGGTACAATATATCCTCAGGTTAAAAAAGAAGCTTTTAAGTGAGTTTGTTATAAAAAAAAAGAAGTTTTAGCTTTAGCTAATGACTATTTTAAAGTTAATCCTTGTAGATCTGAGAAAATGATGAGAATAAGTATGATTAATGATTTCTATAAACTTAGAAATTTACACGCTCATACTGCTCCAGTAAATTCTGATTTAGGTAAAACTTGAAAATATTATATGATCAAATGAAATAGTTTTATGGAAAAATAGTTTAACAAAAAAAATGTAAAATAGACAACAGTATATTAATTAGTCGATTAAGAGATGGTCCAATTCATATAACTTATTAAGAGCTGTTCGTAATCCATAACGCTCACACTTTAATTATTGCTCTCTACATAATTAAATTTAATTTTCTTTTTAATTCACGTGACCTTTAAGGATCACGTGGGCATATTATTTAGAAAGGGTCTACCATCTACGCTGTAGGGGGGACCTATTAGTTATTTAAACTATAAATTTATACTTAATAGGGTGGGTTAGGGGCATAAAAACAAAATATTTAATATATATGTGTAGAGAGCAAAGTAATTATTTTGTTAAAAATTTTGTAAGTTTGTGAAAAGTACATCGGGATGGTTTACGCCATGATGTCAATTGGAATATTAGGATTTATTGTTTGAAGTCATCATATGTATACAGTAGGATTAGATGTCGATACTAGAGCTTATAGTTTATTTTGCTATATGCTGGAACAGTTTAGTATTAATAAGTACCTTGAATGGTAAAAATCTTATTAGTTATACTCAATCAGCAGGCAATTTGTCCCTCTATGTCGGGGACCGTTAACGCTCCTTCGGATAATAAACAAAGTGCTTCAGAGACTACACGCAAAACATCGTTTAATTTTACAGCTTTCCGGGATTATTATAATACATTTTTTAAAAATAGTTCTCAATTATCTGATGATTGATTAGAAGGAGATGGAGCTATTCAAACTTATGCTAATGGTACTAGAATGCGTTTTGTTCTTACTCAAAAAGAAAGCTTAATATTATATGGTATTAAAAATAAATGGGAAAAGTGGTAAAAATAATGATTTTTACAGATTAATCGTGGATAATCCTTCACATATATTGTTGTTAGCTCATTTATTTAATGGGAATTTAGCCTTTAACCATAGAATTGAACAATTAACTCTATGAGTTAATGTTTTAAATCATCGTTTTGGGTATAATACTATAGAATTAAATAGTACACCTGTTACAATTACTTTATTAGATGCTTGATTGTCAGGATTTACTGACGCCGAGGGATGTTTTAATGTATCTATTACAGCAAATTCTAGATATGTTTTAGGGCATGTAATAAAAATGCGTTATTTATTAGATCAAAAAGATAAAATTATACTACAAATCAATTTAAATAATAGTATTACTAATAAAACAGGACAAGCTTAAAGATGAAGATATAGTCCGATACCAACTGTTAAGTTGGCATGGTTTACGCCATGATGTCAATTGGAATATTAGGATTTATTGTTTGAAGTCATCATATGTATACAGTAGGATTAGATGTCGATACTAGAGCTTATTTTACAGCTGCTACTTTGATAATAGCAGTACCAACAGGAATTAAAATATTCTCATGGTTAGCTACATGTTACGGGGGATCTATAAAATTAACTCCTCCTATGTACTTTGCATTAGGATTTGTATTCATGTTTACTATCGGAGGATTAATAATCCACTTAGTTCTCCCTTTAAAGATCACTATATACTGGGAACTTCTGACAATTATACTACTAGATATTTATTTAATTTCAGTGACAATGTATAATTTTGAACAATCAGCAGGTAACCAACGGATATATAAAGTTATCCTAGTAGGAACCTCAGAGACTACACGTGATCCATGCAACGTAGTTGCTTGAAGATATAGTCCATGAAATAAAAATTATTTAACTCCTTTAAAAAATAATTTTAATAAAATTATTCTCCGTTCTTACTCTACTTCTAATCAAGATAATACAAATAATTTAAATCCTATAATAATATATGATAACTTTAAGGATAATAGGTCTAAAATATTAAAAGAACAAAAAGATAAATCTGGTATTTATTGTTTAATAAATAAAATTAATAATCATTCTTATATAGGTAGTTCCGTTAATTTAGCTTCTAGAATGAAAAATTATCTTAATGATGCTTTTTTAAAAAGTAGACAAAATATAAATATGCCTATTGTTAAAGCTTTACTTAAGTATGGTCAATCTAATTTTACTTTATATATATTAGAACACGTAGATGTTAAATCTTTAATAATTAGAGAAACCTATTTTATAACATCAGTTATGCCTTATTATAATGTATTAAAACAAGGTTATTCTTCTTTAGGTTACAAACATACAGAAGAAACTAAAGAACTTTTATCTCAATTAGCAAAAAATAGAGTACATAGTGATATAACTAAAGGTTTAATATCTAAAGCTTTAACTGGTGAAAACAACCCTTTTTATAATAAAAAGCATTCTATAGAAAGTAGAGTAAGAATGATAGAAGCTAATTCAGCCTACCCTGTTTATATTTATAATTCATTAAAAGAATTATTAGTTATTTACCCTTCTGTTTCAACTTTAGCTAATTTAATTAAATCTAATCATTCTACAATAGTTAATCATATAAAAGAACAAACTATTTTTAGAGGAGAATGGTATTTTAGTAATTTACCCTATAATATACATGATACTCCTATTATAACTAATTGAATTTATAAAGAATCTGAAGAACTAATATTAAGCATAAATAATAGTAGTCATATTAGAAAAGCAGTATTTGTGTATGATGCTAATAAAAATTTTATGTATAAGTTCGAAGGAGTAACAGATGCTCAAAGAGCTTTAAAAATAAACCACAGTACTATAAAAAAATATGCTAAATTAAGTGGTGTATATGGTGATTATATATTTAGTTATGAGAGATTAAAGGATTAATGATTTTTATTCGTAAGTGGAGTTTTATTAGCTAACGCTTCATTAGATGTTGCATTCCATGATACAGTGATTATCCTTTTTTTTTCAATTAATATATTAATGGTTAAAATAAAAAATGATAAACTTTTTTTTAATAATTCTAGTTCATCTTTTAATTTATTAAACTTAGGCGCCGTCGGCATCGATGATTACATTAAAAAATTTTGAGTAGGTCTTATGGATGGAGATGGCAGTATACAAGTAAATCATTGAAAAGAAAAGTCTTTACAATATAGATTAGTTATTAAATTAAAAAATGATATTCTTAATTACGAGATGTTAAATTTAATATCTAAAACTATTGGAGGTTATGTCAGAACTGTAAAACAAGATGTAATTTGAGTAGTTAATAAAAAAGAAGATATAGTAGAAATTCTAAAAATTTTTGAGGAATATCCTTTATTAACTTCTAAAAAAATATGTCAATTAAACTTTTTAAAAACTTGTTTAACTAAAAATAGTATGAATTATTACTTAAAAAATAGAAATAATAAATTTTATAATCAATCTGAAATACTTAAAGCTCCATTTATAACTCCTAGTTATTTTAAAGAATGGTTATCTGGGTTTATAGAAGCTGAAGGTTGTTTTTCATTAAGAAAATCTAATGCTCATTCATTTTCAATAGGACAAAATGATGATTTATACTTAATTGAAGCTATAAAATTACATTTTGAGGCTAGTAATGCAGTAAGAAATTCTTATGATAATTTTTATGCTTTAGAAATTTATAAAAAAGAAGTTTTAAAAAGAATAATAACACATTGTTCTAATTATCCATTATTAGGAGAAAAAAGGATATCGTTTGAAAAATTTAGTGAAAAGCTAAATAATTAAATAGTAAGTGTCTTGTAGTCATGTCACCGTGAAAAGAGTTATATACTTTTCGGTAATATATAATTATTTATATATTGCTAACGATGAAGTCTTATATGTTATTTTAAATGCAAATAACGTAAAAAAAAATATAAGATAATATCGTGGAAACTGAAATAAGTAAATTTATTTTAGGCTCCGTAGAGACTAAACGTGACAGTCTAAAGTTTATTAAGTTAAATATTAGATAAGTTATAGTCCGATCCATCGTGTGAACGATGTTATATAAATTACCCCATTTTTGAGCTTATTGACTTACTACGTGGTCGCTCAAATGGGCCAGAATAATTTATCTTCAACTAAGAATTATTTTGCAATTGACTATATGCTGGAAACTATATTATTTGTGTATTGTTTACTATTTATTAATACGTTTTATCTTTATAAATTAGATGCCAGTAGGAATAATATTCTTTTAAATAGTCAAAATAATGATATTACAATAGATTCAGACCCTATGAATATACAATCAGCAGAAAACTGCAAAGGATTCTCAGAGACTATACGTCAATTACCTAGTGAAGATTCCAAGTTTTGAAATTGATTTGCTGGTGTAATAGATGGTGATGGAAATTTTGATATTAGAACTGTTAATAATAAAAGAGTTCTTAAACAAATTAGAATTAAACTACATAATAGAGATGTTAGAATATTAACACGCATACAAGATTATTTGCATATGGGAAAAATTAGAGCAGATAAAAATAAACCTTATTCAATGTATATAGTTTCTACCAGAGAAACTATGATGCATATTGTCAATAATCTTAATGGTTTAATTAGATTAAAAGTACCGGGGTTTAAAGAGGCTTGTAATTTATATAATATAGATTATATTGAAGCTAATTATAACATTGGTTTATATGATCCTTATTTTGCAGGCATAGTTGATACTGATGGTAGTATAGTATTTAATTATGCTGGTAATAGAATAGAATGTAATTTAGAATTTCAATATAGTGAATACTCATCTAAACTAAATTTTGATAACACTATACTAAATTGTAAACCAACTGTTCTTAAGCGTAAAAAATCTTATAAATCAGGTAGTTCTAAAGATTTCTCATCTATTGCATTTAAATTTCAAAATGTAAATAATATGCTATTCATATATGATTATTTTATGCATAATAGATTATTTTGTGACATGAAATTTTATAGAGTTACAAAAATTAAATCCTTTATAGAAATTAGAAAATATAAAACATCTTCTAGGAATAGTGTAGAGCATAAAATATATTCAGACTTTATGATAGATTGAATTAAATATGAGAATCCTTTATGATATAAGGTTCCTTTTGTTAATAAATATCTATTGTATAAAGGTGAATAGGAAATTGTTACAGGTAAAGAGATAGTCCACAACTATATTATTAGTTGCATTTCCACTATGTTTTAAGTATGGGAGCTGTGTTTGCAATGTTTAGTGCATGATACTATTGAATACCTAAAATGATAGGTTTAACTTATGATTTAACTTTAGCAAAAGTACAATTCTGAATATTATTTGCTGGGGTTAATATTACATTTATGCCTCAACATTTCTTAGGTCTACAAGGAATGCCTCGTAGAATCAGTGATTACCCTGATGCTTACGCTGGTTGAAATTTAATTAGTAGTTTCGGATCTATTGTTAGTGTAGTTTCTGCTACATTATTCTTGTACATCGTTTACAAACAATTAGTAAGCGGTCAAGCTGCGACTAGAAATGTGTGACTTGCACCTCAATTCTTCTCTGATACACTAAGAATTTTAAGTAACAGATGTGCTAACAGTTTAGAATGAGTATTGTTAAGTCCACCTGCACCTCATCCTTTCGTATCACTACCTAAACAAAGTTCTTTAACTCCTTCTAATTCTTAATTGAGTAGAGGATAATACATAAATTTACTAAGTTTTGGGTATATTATCAAAGGCATACTGTGTTTATGTCGTAAGTTCTGTTAATTTAGCTAGTAGAGCTTTAAATTATATTAGAAACAAAAATTAAAATCTTCATTTACAAAATGTTATTGCAAAGCATGGATTAAATAATTTTTTGTTTTTTGTTTTAGAATTATTACCGGAAGATTCTTCTTCTTATAATGATTTATTAGATTTAGAGCAAATTTATTTAGATAAGTTTCAAATATATTTATGGGCCAGAGTTAGGCCCAGGTTATTTATTACAATATCTAGTGTTATGTATATAATATCTAGATGGCATGACTTATAGTTGTTTAATAATTATAAGTCATGCAAACCTCATTAGCTTAATAGGAAAAGCATAATATCTAATATAAGTTATTTAGTTCGAATCTAAATTGAGGTTAGATTATTAAAATAATTGGTGTTCAGTTTGTCTTATCATTGAGGAGTAGTGTACAATAAAATAGTGATTTAGTAGCGCAAGCGTCATAGATATATCTAAACTAGTTGCACTAAAGGTAACCTATATGATGTAAAATATATAAAGCCCTTTCCCTCCGGGCCTATGCCTTAAGGTGGGGATGTTTCATTAGCAAGCTCCGGGGAATTGAAATCTCTTTATGTCATCTTAAATATTTATTTCTTCTAAGTTAAAGTTGGGGGCCTATCTTATAAATGGAGTAAAGGAAATATTAAAGAATATTTACCGAAAACTTGGCTAATTGCTGGAAAGACGTAACATTGGTTACCGGAGGGTTTACGTTCAATCAGCTGGTAATCTTATTTTATAATAAAGTAAAGCAACTCTCACGATCATACGCCAAGTACCTTCGATTTTTAAATATTTTTCTTAAAGTAGAAAAATTATAATTTTAAGTAAGGGTAGTGATATGATCTATAAATAGATACTTTTAATGATTAATAAGCGTAAATATTTTTTATATACAAAATTCACTTAATAATGAAGATAATTATTCTAGTGCTTATAGCTTGAGTCCTCAAATTATAAAAAATCTTAGTCTATCTAGGCGTTTTTACTCTACTAATTTAATAAATTATTTTGTAAACTTTGAAATTGATAACTTAAACAATAATGAATCTATAAAATATGATTCATTTGAATAAGATTATGAACAAATTAAACCTAAATTTATAGGAGTTGCAGGTGTATAGAAGTTAACAATATAAAAATGACTATAGTCATTTTTATATTGGAAGTTTTAATAATTTGGCATGCTTCGCAAGAAGAATAAAATAATATGACCAATTAACTAGAGGATTACGTAAACCTTACTCTAGCTCAGAGTTTGAAATATCAAATACTTCTGCTTTAAATTTATAGTTTTTATATTTAACTACACCCCCTCAAACTTATTGAATTTATGAGCAATATGTAATAATTCCATTTAAGTCCCCTGCAAGCAGGGACACTCAAATTATTATAAGACACTCAAATTATTATAAGAGTAAATCCTTAATGAGGTAATATAGTTGATGCAATTCTTACTGCTAAAAGAACCCCCCCCCCCAGGGATTTAGCCTGGGGATTAAATTTTTATGGACATTATTTCTTTAAGGTTCTGAAGGTTATAAAAGATTTGATGTATTTATTTGTTTTCAATCTAACTAATAATATAAGTTATACTTCTGAAGACTTAGAAAATAGATATTATTGTTTTTTTTTTTTAGTATTTGTTTATGAATTAAATACACCTAATAGTAGTTCTATTATTTATTCAGCAATTAATAGTGCATTAAAAGGATTACAGGTTAGTCATAGTACTTTATTTATAATAATTATATTTATAAATCATATATAATCTTATATTTTGGGCGGAACTAAGGCCGCCTCTATTACTTGTAATGGAATTTTAAGAATATGTAAAAAAAAACCTACCGGAGCTTGCTGGTGAAAAATCCAGCCCCCCCCCCCCCCCCCCCCCCCCCCCCCGAAGGCCTCGGTGTTTATCCTACGGTTATGTGTACTCGTATATTTAAAAAGTATAAACCGGAGCTAGTACTTAAAAGAGTAGAGAATCAATAAATTCATAACGGTAAATATTTATTTATGAAAGATCCTTATTATTCAGATAAAGATTAATGTTTAGTACTTTTTTTAATTCTATCTCAGGTTTATATAGTAGATATCTTTTGGTTTAATAGATTAAAATGTTAACCGTATGGATCATATGTTATTGTAAAATTTATTCTTTTTTTAATGTATTTTTGGTTAGGGTTTTTAGTTTATAACCGTTTTATCCAAAATGGTAAGTTTACTCCAGAATTAGCTTGTATATTATAGGTAATATTTTGAGGCTAGCAAAATATTTTGCTACATATGCGTAGGTATGTCAAGTGAACGGGTTTTAAGCCAACCCTCTAGTGTCTAAAATAAAAAAAAAAATTAAGGGTAAAACGTAAAGCCCTTGCTACTAAGTCTTAATTTAAAAGAGTTGAGTATGGTTAAAGTAATTATTCCCCCCCCCCGAGGGATTGGTTTTTCGTGGATATAAATCACCTCTGTTAAATATATTATTTAATATCATGTAAAAGAGAGCAACGAGTATACTGTTACTTGTTATGTATTAAGTTAAACCTTCGAATAACCCTAAAATTTAGGGGATAACTATCTAATGTAACAGGTCCCGTAGGGACTACGGAAACTAAGTGAAGTATATTTAGCTTATACCTTAGTTATTCTAAATTATAAATTAATAATAAGGTAAAAGAATCTTTTTTCGTAGAATCAGTGATTACCCTGATGCTTACGCTAGTTGAAATTTAATTAGTAGTTTCTAGAGCTACAGTTAGTTTAGAGTCACCACCTGCACCTCGCCTATTTGTTTCTTTACCTAAACAAAGTTAATAAAAGTATTTTTATTACATCTTAGAGATGTAATAAAAATACAAATCTCATTAGTTTAATGGTAGAACAGGATACTTCTAATATTCTAATTTTAGTTCGAATCTAAAATGAGATTTTTATTTTTAAATATATTTATATTTATTATTTTTAATTATTTATAATATTTACTATTTTATCCTTTATAATTAATTTTATAATTATAATAAATTATTTTAATATTATATAACTTTTAAATAATAATGTTTTATAACATTATTATTTGTCACAAAATAAAAAATATTTTATTTTGTTTTTAATTAAAAACAAATCTTAGATATATTTATTATTAATATAACAAATAATAATAAAAATATTTTTTTTATCAAAATATCTTAACCAATAGTTAACTATTGGTTAATAAGGAATAATAACAAACAAATTTTGATTTTTTATTACTAATATTATTAAATAATTATTAAATTTTGAATTATTTTTTTTTAATTTTATTTATTGATTAATAATGTATTTTTTTTCTTCTTGACTTTCTTTACTAGAAGTTTTATTATTATTATTACCTATATTAATTGCAGTAGCTTTTGTTACAGTAGCTGAAAGAAAAACAATGGCTAGTATGCAAAGAAGATTGGGACCCAATCACGTAGGATACTTGGGATTGCTTCAAGCATTTATTATAATTTTTATATGTTGCCCTGTGCAATTAATAAATAACATTTTTATTTATGTATTGAGAATTAAAAGTAAATCAAGTATAATACAAAATAAACCTATGTTATTTAAAAATAGTTTTAGCTTGCAACATAAACGTCTTTTGATTGTAAACTTTAATAATAGAAATATTCATTTATCATGTTTTTATTCTACAAATGTGGATACTTGCACAAAAGATCTTTATAAAGATAGACTTGCTCCCGTTAAACCTTTCTCAGATGAATTACTTACAACTTGTTCCAATATCTTAGATTTAAATGAAAGAGCTGAGTTTTTCAAAGATTTAAAAGGAAAAGGAGGTATATATATTTTTCAGTATAAGTTTGATCCACTTGTTTATTACATAGGGAGAACTACTTCATTTAGCTATAGATTAAAATATCATATTAATCATAAATTAACTGATAAATTTCACGTTTTTGGTAATTTAGTTGGTTGAGATCATTTTTATGTTAGTGTAGTGGAGATATGTAATAAAGAAGATTCAGGAGTTAGAGAAAATTATTACCTTCAAAAGTATTTACCTTTATTAAATTCGACTTTTAGTTCAAATTTATCAGATGCTAATATTTTTGAATCTTTAACAAATAAATTAAAAGCTAAAAAATTTTATAATTCAGACGTATCTTTAAATATTTCTAGCAATAAGTATAAAGGTATACAAATATGAGGATATAAACTACTAGACACTAAAATTAGCGAAGAGTTAAAAAAGTATTCTAGTATAAATAATGCCAGTTCGGCTACAGGAATCGGAATCGCTCGTTCTACCATTAGTTTGTACTTAGATACCAATGTACCTATAAAAGAGTTATTATTTTTTTCTAAACCTTTAGAAAATTTAGCTAAATCTTTTGAATTAGCAAATAAACTCCGAGATGAGTTAAATTTGGATTCTAATATATCTAAGAAAGTTTGAGTTTACACTATTACTGAAGATAATTTGGTATTAGTAAATGGTGAACCTTTTAATTCTAGAGAACTAGTGGCTAAATTCTTAGAAACCACACATAAAGTTGTAAGATATTTTATGGATTCTTGAGAAGGTAAAGGATACAAGGGTTATTATCTTTTTAGTAGATTTTTAACAGACAAAGAACTAAATAGTTTACTTAAGATTTGTTTATCTAAACCTGAACCAGAAAATACTAAAGTATAAGCTTATAATGCTGAGACTTTAAATCTTATTGAAAGTTTCCCTAGTATGCAAAAAGCCGCCGGTTCTTTTAATCTAGATTATCGTAGTATTTCTAATAATTTAGACACTGAATTAGCTACTATACAACAAGGTAAATGGACATATTTCTTCACTAATGAAATTAGTAACGAAACAAAAAATAAACTCTTAAACAATCTTAAAAAAGCAAGTAATGTTACATTAGAGGTCCCCTTTGGGGGCCCGGTGTGAGTATATAAAAATTTAAATGGAGAATTAGTCTTATTTGATGAAAATCAACCTTTTAAATCTAGATTGCAAGCATCTAAAACATTAAAAATGAATCATAAAACTATTATTAAACATACTAATGTTTGCTATAAAGACTTATATTTCTATAGTAAAAAATATAAATAAAAATTTGAGATCTGCAAATTTATGTATGGTTTATATTAATGAACAGATCAAGCTACTTGTGAAACAATTTTTTGCCAGAGGGCGTTAAATAAAAATATGAGTACAAGAAGCTTCCATACTACATCAAAATTAAATAATAAAAAAATATATTTTATTAGACAATAACCAACCTTTTTAAATCTAAACTACAAGCATGCTTCGCCACAAAAAGAATTGGGTATTACTACTAAAACTCTTACAAAGTATGCAAATACTAATAATAATTCTAACCCCATCCCTCCCTTTTTTTTTGTTTTACTAGGAAGCACGCGAAGCACGGTTTATATATTTTTTTTTTAATATTAAACAGTAATAGTTAATTATTTATTATGTATAAAATATCGCTTAGTAGTCCCTTATTCCGTTAAGTAACGGGGGGCCCATGGTGGGTTATTTCCTATAAGCAACGTGGTACAAATAAACAGGTTTGGCTTTCATTATTAATAAAACAAAAATTTTTTTTACAATGTAGATATGGTCTTCTTTAATCTGCGAGTGCCATAGTATTAACTGAAAGAAATATCTTTATATTTTATTTCCTTATATAAACGATGGTATTTCTTTATAGTACTATGAAAAAAATAAAACAAATTGCTGGAAACCCTTATGTAATAAAAATAATTACTAAGGTAATCAGCAGGAAACTTTTTATTATAGTAATTTAAGATAAATTGGACACTTAAATTATAATATAATAAATTGGATCTTCAACGACTAAACGTTTTACTTATACTTTGTCTAATTTAAATGGAAATAGGTATAAGATGATATAGTCTAACTAGTATGGAGATATGCTAATTAATTACAGGTTGCGGATGCTTTAAAACTTATATTGAAAGAATATGTAGCTCCAACGCAATCTAATATAATTTTATTCTTTTTAGGCCCTGTTATTACTTTAATTTTTGCTTTGTTAGGGTTTGCAGTTATACCTTTTGGTCCTGGGTTATCAATATCTGATATGGATTTAGGTATCTTATATATGTTAGCTGTATCATCTATAGGTACCTACGGAATTCTATTAGCGGGGTGAAGTGCTAATAGTAAATATGCTTTCTTAGGTTCTTTACGTAGTACTGCTCAATTAATTAGTTATGAATTAGTTTTAAGTTCAGCTATTTTAATAATAGTAATGATAAGTAATAACTTAAATCCTAATATAAATGTACAATTTCAAAAAATCATCTGATTTATGATACCTTTATTTCCTATATTATTAATTTTTTTCATAGGTTCAGTTGCAGAGACTAACAGAGCCCCTTTCGATTTAGCAGAGGCTGAATCTGAATTAGTTAGTGGGTTCATGACAGAACACGCAGCAGTAGTTTTTGTTTTTTTCTTCTTAGCTGAATATTCAAGTATACTTTTAATGTGTATATTAACAAGTTTATTCTTCTTAGGAGGATATTTAGAATTTATACCTTTATTAAGTCAAATAGAAGCTTATTATGAAATATCTTACGTTTTTTCAAGTTTTTATGGTAGTTTTTTATTAGGTATTAAAACTTGTTTACTTGTATTTGCATTTATTTGATGTCGTGCGTCTTTCCCTCGTATTCGTTTTGACCAATTAATGTCATTCTGTTGAACTAAAATTTTACCTTTATTATTCGCTTTTATAGTGTTAGTGCCATCAATACTTTACAGTTTTGATGCCATAACCGCTAATATATCTTTATTTTAAATTTATGATGAATACGACTTTACAAATTATCGGCGCCGGAGGCGTATAATTAATACAAATAATAAGTAAAAGATACGGGGGGGGGGTGTTTCACCAGCAAGCTCTCTTTATACTTTTGTTTCTAAAGATCTTAAAAATACAGATACTGTGGCCCCTAAACCCTCTTAGGGGTTGGGTTTATTTTTTAATGATCTAATAATATTAGTTCCATATTTATTATTTTATTTTAATGCTTTATTTAGAAATTGGGATTTATTTTTATAAAAATTTATAGACCGGTTGTAGATATCTTAACATAATTCTTTTATAGAATTATGTTATTGGCATCCCTGGTTATAATTCCTTTAATTGGTATATTTTTAATTTCAACGGCTACAACTTATGATTTTAATAAAAATAATAGTATAGGTAGTAAATATATAGCTATTAGTACTAGTATTTTTAATTTAATTATCTCATTTATAGTATTTATATTATTTAATAATAGTAGTAATCAATATCAATTTGTAGAAGAACATTATCAAATAAGATCATTCGATATTTATTTAGGTGTTGATGGGATATCTATTTATTTTGTTTTGCTAACTACTATATTAATGCCTATAGCATTATTAGCTAATTGAAAATCCATTAATGAAAATGTAACTTCTTACCTAGTAATTATGTTATTACTAGAATCTTTATTATTAGCAAATTTTTTAGTTTTAGATATATTCTTATTCTATATTTTCTTTGAATCGACATTACCTCCTTTGTTTTTATTAATAGGTTTATTTGGATCAAGTAATAAAGTAAGAGCAGGATATTATATATTTTTATATACATTTAACCTTAAGTGTAAAAGAACCAAACTCCGGGGAAGCCCTAAAGCTCTAATAACCAAAGTTCTAACCGAGAGGTTGGAACTGGCCTGGCTAATGACCAAGGGTATGGTAAAATTACTAGTTTTCAGTATTGAAAAGTTATTTTTTATAACAGATATGTGGGTAATCGCGGTTCTAAGTCATCCTTTAAAGGGTGTAAAAGAGCAACGAGTAGACGGTTCTTCAATGTCTAGAAATTTAGATGTTGTAAGGTGTACTCTAGTCGCTGGGAAACCAGTTTTAGGTAGAAAAATTTATCCAGATTCTAATAAAAGTATAATTACAAATAATATATTAAAAAGATCTATGTCGACGCTTCGCTCTAAATTAAATTTAAATCCTTGATTTATAACAGGATTAGTTGAAGCAGAAGGGTGTTTTATGATAGGTTTTTTTAAAAATGCTAAATATAAAATGGGATATCAAATTCAAGCTATTTTTAAAATCACTTTACATAAAAAAGATTATGAATTATTATCTCAAGTTAAAGATTATTTTGGAGTAGGAACAATAACAAATCATGGAAACACTACTTTACAATATACAGTTAAATCTTTAAAAGATTTAGACACAATAATATCTCATTTTGATAAATTTTCATTACTAAGTCAAAAATGAGCTGATTATACATTATTTAAAAATGTAATAATGCTAATTAAAAATAAGGAGCATTTAAATATAGAAGGGTTTAAAAAAGTTCTTTCTATAAGAGCTGCTATGAATTTAGGCTTATCTGAAGAATTAAAATTTATTTTCCCGGACATTCAACCTTTTTCTAGACCTTCTTTACCAAAAATAAATAATATAAACCCTAATTGAATAGCAGGTTTAGCCAGTGGTGATGGATGTTTTCATGTTTCAATTCGTAACTCATCTACAACTAAAACAGGAAAATCTGTGGTATTAAAATTTCATATTGTTCAACATAGTAGAGATATTGAACTAATGAAGGTATTAATATCTACTTTAAATTGTGGAAAATTAGAATTATTATTAAATCAATCAGCTGTATATTTTGTAGTAACAAATTTCCAAGATATTTTTGATAAAATAATACCTTTATTTGATAAATATAAAATTAAAGGAGTTAAATCTTTAGATTTTTATGATTTTAAGTTAATAGCTAACTTAATACATAATAAAGAACATTTAACTGAAGAAGGATTATCCAAAATTCAATCTTTAAAATTGAATATGAATTTATTTAGAAAATTATAAAAATTATTAGACTTGTTGGTTAGCCAATATAAATTGAAGTAACCCTACAATTAAAGAAAACACATTAAATTGTGAACGTATGAGGATCCTTATTTTTATTATTATCAATATTAAGTATATATTCTATAATGGGTACTACTGATTTTGATGCTTTATTTAAAACAAATTTTGATTACACTACTCAAATATTTTTATTTATGGGAATATTTTTATCATTTGCTGTTAAGACTCCTGTTTGAGGTTTAAATTCTTGACTATTAAAAGCTCATGTAGAGTCTCCACTTGGTGGAAGTATTATTTTAGCTGGTATAGTATTAAAATTAAGTCTTTATGGTATTTTCAGATTCATTTTACCTATATTACCTAAAGCTTCTCTTAATTTAACTTATATTGTTTATACAATTGGTGCTATAACAGTGATTTATGCCAGCTTAAGTACTATTAGAGCTACTGATGTTAAAGAATTAGTAGCTTACTCTTCTGTTGCTCATGCTGCTATTTATTTATTAAGTGCTTTTAGTAATAGTATTCAAGGTATTGAAGGTGCAATAGTATTAGGGATAGCGCATGGTTTTGTAAGTAGTGGATTATTTATCTGCGTAGGAGGTATACTATACGAAAGATCTCACACTAGAATAATTTCTTATTATAGAGGTATGGCTCAACTAATGCCTATATTTTCAATATTATTTTTTATATTATGTTTAGGTAACGCCGGAACACCTTTAACATTAAACTTTATTGGAGAATTTATGTCCTTATTTGGAATTATAGAAAGATTACCTGTTATTGGTATAATTGCTGCTACTACTATTGTGTTTGGTGCAGCTTATTCTATTTTCTTATATAATAGAATAGCTTTTGGTGGTTCTTATACTAAACATATATTTGAACAAAATGTGTTTGATGTTGATAAAAGAGAATTTTTACTGTTATTCGTTTTAGTTGCTTTAACTGTAATATTGGGTGTATATCCTTCTATTATTTTTGATACATTACATTACAGTGTAGTTAATTTAGTTTATGGAGTAGAACCTTCTGGTTATATTACTGCTAATTCTACATTTTAAAAATATACAAGGATTAAGAGGTTATAGTACTTCAGCTATAAAAATTTAAGCACTTTTTATTATAAAGTAATAATTATATTGCTTAAATTAACTTAGTGTATTTCTTTAGAATAGAAAACCTTAGTGTATATATTAATAAGGTTTAGATAAATAAATACACTAGATTATTATTAAAACATAATTTATTTTATGTAAATAAAAGAAAATATACCAGATGGGGCCCACCCAGCATAGCTGGGGGGGGGCTTTTTTTTTATCAATAAATACTTTAATATTCCCCAAATGGGGCCCCCCCTCACTTAACGGAGTCGGGGGCTAGTATTAATATAATAATCAATGAAAGAAAAATGCCACAATTAGTACCTTTTTACTATATGAATGAATTAGTATTTAGCTTTTCTTTAATAGTAGTAATATTATATTTGTTATCAAAATATATTTTACCAAGAATAGTTCGTTTATTTATTTCTCGTATTTTTATAAAAAAAATAAAAGAATAATATGTTTTAACAATTAGATTATTTAAAGACTTATATCTTAAACAAATAAAAAGTATGAATACATTTTTTAATAACATACAAATATTTAGTCCTTTAGATCAATTCGAGATTAGAAATTTGTTAAGTATAGATTTACCTGTTTTAGGTAATTTACAATTTTCATTAACAAATATAGGACTTTATTTAATAATAAGTACAATATTTATAATATTATTAGGATTATTAAGTACTAATTATAATAAATTAGTAGGAGATAACTGATCAATAAGTCAAGAAGCTTTAAATGCTACAATATTAAATACTGTGGTAGGTCAAATTAATCCAAAAGAAGGGCAAAAATTTTTCCCTTTTATTTACACATTATTTATATTCATTTTAATAAATAATTTAATTGGATTAGTTCCTTATAGTTTTGCTTCAACAAGTCACATGATTCTGACAATATCTTTATCTACTGTTGTAGTATTAGGTGCTACAATTTTAGGTTTAGCTAAACATGGACTTAAATTCTTTTCTTTATTTGTTCCAGCAGGAATACCGTTAGCTTTATTACCTATGTTAGTAATAATAGAATTCATATTATAGTAATATTACTTTGTGAACAAGAGCCAAACTCCGGGAAACTCCTAAAGCTTATAATACTAAGCACAATTACGAAAGTCTTTGTGTGGCTGAACTAATCAATTAGGTATAGTAATAAGTCAGAAGATGAGTGAAAACGAAATGGACAATCGCGGATCTAAATCAAATATTGATGATTAAATATTTGTAAAAGAGCAACGAGTAGACGGTTCTTCAATGTAAATTGTACGTTGTAAGGTGTACTCTAGTCGCCATGAAAGTGGTTTTGAGAGTAATTAAGTAACCTCAAATTAAAGTTTCTGTATAGTCTTGGATAATAATCGAATAAGTAATATTATAATACGTTTAAGCACAAAAAGTTTAAAAACTATTCCGGAGGTGCGAGTAGCCTGGTCTAGAAAAGGAAATTTTTATTTAAATAAAGGCTATCCTTTAAGAAGTTGTTATCAATTATATGGTGGTTTCCGTTCTATTCATTTCCTTACTGTAGGGCGTTTGCTAGAAAAAGTACTTTTTAACGTCGGAGGCGCTAGATTAATATCTTCGTCTTCTAGCATAGTTCCTACTAAAGTTTATATTAACGCAGATAAAGATAAAGAGTTAATAGTTAGCGAAAATAAAGGAAGAACAGGTATTTATCGTTGAGTACACATAGAATCAGGAAAAACCTATATAGGTTCAGCTTCAAACTTAAGTGCAAGATTTAAACAGTATTTTAATTATAATCATATTTCTTATCCTAAACGTAATTTAAGAATATATAAGGCATTATTAAAATACGGTTATTCTGAATTTAGATTAGAAATTTTAGAATACTGTGATATTAGTGTTTTACTTCAAAGAGAACAGTTTTATTTCGATAAACTAAACCCTGAATATAATATTTTAAAAATAGCAGGTTCACCTTTAGGTTATAAACACAGTAGTGAAGCTAAAAATTTAATAGGTTTAGCTAGTAAAGGTAGAAAGGTGTCAGATGAAACTAGGGAAATTAAAAGAAATATTTCTCTAGGTAAAAAGTTAGAATCAGAACATATAGAAAAATTACGTTTAAGTAATCCTTTTAATAAGCCTTTATTAGTAAAAAACGACGAAACAGGAGAAATTTTAGAATTTTCTTCTTTAACCGAAGCTGGTAAATATTTAGGTATCACTAGATCTACAGTAAAAGTAAATTTATTAAAAGGCGTTCCATATAAAAATTATACTTTGAGTTTGGTAGATAATACAGATGGTAGCGTTATAGATGAAAAACCTTTAGCCAAAAATTCTCAACAACCTGTATTATTATTTAACCCCGATACAAAAGATAAAAAAGAATTTTCTTCTATAAATGAGGCTGCTAAATACTTAAATGTCTCAGGTGCACGTATGTGATATTTTTTTAATACAAGTGCAAAACAAGGTAATGAAACATTTAAAGGGTATATTATTACTAAATTAGATAAAGAAGTAGTAGCTAATAGAGTATCTAAAAAGATAGAAATAACAGATCTTGAAACTCAAGAAATAAAAATTTATTCTTCTTTTACTTTAGCTGCTAAAGATATAGGTGTACCTTCTTCAAGTTTATCAGGTTATTTTTCTAAAAATCGTTCTGGTCCTTTTAAAAAAAGATATATTTTTAAATTAGTTTAGGGTTTTCGTGGTTATAGTTTTCCAAGAGTGCAGTCGTTCTTATTCTGTTAGATGTATTTCTTTAGGTTTAAGATTAGGTGCAAACATAACAAGATGAGAGTAGGTTCCTCATTCTTCTTGTGTAAAAGAGCCAAACTCCGGGGAAGCCTTAAAGTTATAATTACCAAACACTAACTTAAAAGGGTTAGGTGCGGCTAAGCTAATCACTTAGGTATGGTAAAAAGATTATAAATACACGTAAGTGGAATAGGTAATCGCGGATCTAAAATACCTCTCTTGAATATTATTTATTAATATTTAATGATGTGTAAAAGAGCAACGAGTAGACGGTTCTTCATAATTAAGTATATATTTTTTTATTATATATTAATAATGTAAGGTATACTCTAGTCACCGGGAAAGCCGGCTCTTGAAAGAAATTAAGTAATTCAAGATTAAAGTTATCACAATAACCTGTCCTTATTAAGAATATTTATATAATATTCTGAATTGTGAAATAAAGGAAAAGACATATATTTATGTAAAAGCTATATTATTAGCGCCTTTAGAGAAAGGATAATAATAAATTTAGTTTTATATTATACCTTTAAAGAAAGGATAAATTTGTGTACGAATTTTACTATATTTATTTAAATTGTTACTAAAAGTTTATGTAGAATTTCTGAGTTTATATTCTAAAGAGAGTGTTTTATGTAATTCATATGCTACTTTTGTATTTTCACGTGGCTATGCCAAAAATTATGGTATATTTAAAGGGTCTTTTAATAAACAGGTAAATATTCCCATACGGTTGTATTCAACTACATCAGATAATAGTTCAGATTTAGTTGTTTTCTCGGATGCTGATAAAGATAAGTTAGAAATTTTAGAATTTGTTAAGGGTAAATCAGGTATTTACATGTGAACTAATAAATTAAATAATAAAAAATATATAGGTAGTTCTGTTAATTTAAGACGTAGAGTCTTAGAATATTACAATGTTAATAGATTATTAAATGAGAAAAGTATGACTATTAATGTTGCATTATTAAAATATGGATACCGTAATTTTAGTTTTACTGTCTTAGAATTTTGTAGTTTGGATAGTCTTATGTCTAAAGAGAAATATTATTTTGAAGTTTATAATCCAGAATATAATATATTAAATACTCCTGGTAGTCCATCTAGAGGATCAGGATGAAAACATTCAGAAGCTGCAAAAGAAAATATGCGAGCTGCAGCTAAATTATTAAATATATCTCCGGATTATTTAAGTAATAAGTCTAAGGTTAATCCTAAAAATATAAAAGTGGAAGTTACAGATTTAGATACTAATACTGTAACTATTTATCATGCAATTAGAGCTGCAGCTCGTGCTTTAGATATTGATAAAAGATATATTGAATATTACCTTCATTTAAACCAAAAAAATCCTGTTTTAGGTAGATATACCTTTAAATTACTTGATAATCGTGATTCTTCCGAGGTTGTAAATAATTTAATAGTATCAGAAGGGGCCCACCGAGGTGTGGAAAAGTCTGTATCGGGGGCATATGTTAATCAGAAAACTTCTCAGAAAGTGGAAGTTACAGATGTTAAAACTCAAGAAGTAAAAGTGTATCCTTCTATTGGGGCTGCTGCTAGAGCTTTGGGTTATCGTCAGTCAAGTATTTCTTTATATTTAAAAGGAAATATGACTAAACCTTTTAAAGGTTTACATTTATTTAAGATAGTATAGTGTAAAAATTCAATTTTTCTTAAAAATTTTAATAAGGATAAATTTGTTGACACGTTGCGCTGGGCATTTATTATTACATATTTTAAGTAGTTTTACTTATATCATTATGTCTCAAGGAGTTTTATTTTTTGTTGCAGGATTAATACCTTTATCATTTATTGTTGCTTTCACTGGGTTAGAATTTGCTGTTGCAGCAATTCAAGCTTTAGTTTTTGTTATCTTAACATGTAATTACATCAAAGATGGTTTAGACTTACACTAATATGATTGAAGGTATTATAAGAGTTTGCGCTCTCAAAAATATAAATAAAAGTAATAGTATTTTAAATATAAGTCGGAATGGTAATAATAGTAAATTATTGAATAAAATGGTTTATATTTCATTAGTATAGCTTGTTATAAATAAAGAATAGGTTATATTAATTGTTTTACTTTAATTAGTAAAACAATTCTCATAAATTTGATGGTATAGGAGGATTTTTATAAAATCTTTGTTTTAGTTTGAATCTAAAATGAGAAATGTTGTCATGATATGTAACAATAGTATGTAATAAACCAAATAAACTTGAAAAAAGAGTAATTTTAGTAATTTTTAGGTGGGAGCTAGGCCCGCTCTATTATTAATAAATTTTTGGTGATCAAGTGACTAATAAATTTATTATAATTGATTGGTTTGTGATAAAATACAAAGGATAAATTTGTGAATATGATTGCTAGAGCATAAATTATTAAATATTTTTGTCCCTCCCCCTTCCCCCCCCGTCTCCTTTTTTTTTTTAGGGGGGATGTTTCATTAGCATTCCCGGCTCTGGTTTATATTAAAATAAAAAAGTATAGATAAGAGATATGATGAAAAGTTAGTTAATTAATAAGTCAAAAGATTTGGTTGTCATAAAGAAAGTTATTTATAATAATTTTTTATTAAAAAAATTTTTTATATAGGAATCCAAATAAATCATAATTTAGTAATAAAATAGATCCAGGACGTAGCTTTTTTATCTCTTAAGTTATTTTTCTTAACAAATTTATTTTTTTTTTTTGATGCTTTTTTTAGATTACCGTTATGTAGTGTAATGACACGTAACACTTATTTTAAATGTAAGTGTTACACATATACACGTATATGTATATATAGATGAAGTTTGGTGATGGCTCTGATTGAACGCTGTCTAAGTGCTTGACACATGCTAATCGAACGATTAATACAGTTAAAAAAAAACTAAATTAATAGTGGTGTACAGGTGAGTATAAGATATTTTTGCCGACCTTAAAGTAAGAGGACAATAAGATCTCTTATAAACAAAAGGGTTGTACCGCTTTAAGAGGATGAGAAATATCATAGAGAGAGGTAGTTGTTAAAGTAATGATTTAGCTAGCCGCAGATTCTCTTAGTCGAAACTGAAAGGTTGATCGACCACATTGGGCCTGAAAAAATCCCAATGCAAAAACGTACAGCAGTGAGGAATATTGGTCAATGGTCTAACGATCGAACTGGCAACTTAGGGAAATGGATGATATAAAATAATTATATAATAAAGTTTATATAATAATTATTAATATGCAATAGTTGTGAAGTTTTGTCTACATATTGATAATGACAATATGTATAAACAGTCTCGACTAATTACGTGCCAGCAGTCGCGGTAATACGTAAGAGACAAGCGTTATTCATCCTGAATAGGTTTAAAGGGTACACAGACGGTCAAATTGGCTTTATTTGAAGTAGTTTTTGACTAGAGTTTTTTATATGAGAGGGTAGTACTTTTAAGTGGAGAGTTGATATTCTTTGATACTATAGGGACTGGTAAAGGCGAAGGCAGCCTTTTAGGTAAAAACTGACGTCGAAGGACGAAGGCTTAGATAACGAACAGGATTTGGCACCCTAGTAGTCTTTGCAGAAAATGATGAATGCCATAGGGTAGATTTTAATCTATACTATAAATGAAAGTGTAAGCATTTCACCTCAAGAGTAAGACGGCAACGTAGGAACTGTAAATCGTGAAAAAAAAATTGTTATTATTAACAATATTGCAGTGTTGGTTAAATTCCAACTCTATAAAATTAATTTTTATTTAGTTTTTTAGATCTAGTTTAATGTAAATAGGGGACCCCCCCTTACGGGGGTATCTTGTTATAAGGGTATTATATTTAAAGTATTGTTGTCTAAGTTTATATTTAAACAAACAAATTTCCAGGACTAGATTTCACTAGTATAAAAGTGAAGCTAATTTAGTAATTTATTACGTACGTATTTATTAGAATAAATGCTATATTAATATGTAAAGTTGAGAAGTTATACTATAGCAGTCACATCCAATAGGAGAGAGAACGTAATTGGCCTTGAGGAGCTTAAGCATAGAGCTTGACGAGGGGTAGAGACGCATACGACCTTAAATAAAGGAAATAGACACTTATTTAATTATAGTTTATCGAGGGAGCATTTTATCGCGCCCATGGATTAGTTGTATATCAACTGTACTATTTTTACATTTGTGCCTCAACTGGTAGTGACATTTTGGCTCGCAAGAAGGAAGAAAAGTTAACCTTAATGTATAGTAGTAATAGAATCTTTATTTTAATATTTTACAGTGAAAAAATTAGTAAATTAGGGCGAAGTCAAGGTTGTAAGTAAAAATATTTGGAGAATGTGCATACAAAATGTGCGAAGCGAGTCCTTTAGGGCTTTTTTTGTAATTCTAATTAAGTTTATTGCTTTTTAAACAAATATATAAGTTAATAGGCTGTTTTACTTAAAAAAGTATTCCAAGTATTCCTGGTGTGATAGTTTTAAGTTAGTTTATTAATGTTTGAAAACAGATATACTTCAGGGCTTGTAGAAGACCTTTTAATAGTCTACCGAGTAATTACTAGTTCGTATAAAAGATAGTATAAATATAATAAATAAATATAAAATATGAGAAAAAATTTAATACAATATAATATAAATAATTTAAATAATAATTCATTTAAATTCTTAAGTCGTACATACGCATCTCTACATAATGTAGATAAATTAGAAGTTCAATTTTTAGAATGATTTGTCGGATTTTCTGATGCAGAATCAAGCTTTATTCTTCATAAGGTACTAGATAAAAAAGGAGATATAAGTAAATTTTCTTTTATGTTTACTATCGAGTTACATATTGATGATCTATCTGTTTTAGAATTTATAAAAAATAAATTAAAAATAGGAAATCTGAGAACTTATAAGGATAAATGTATTTTTACTGTGTCGGATAAACAAGGAGTTTATCAGTTAATATCTATTTTTGATAAGTTTAACTTAAATACTACTAAATATTTAGATTATAAAAATTTTAAAGAGGCTTTTTTACTTTATCATGAAAGATCTAGTAACGTAAAAATTGCTGAATCTAAGGAGTTGATAAATAAAATACTAGGATATAAAAGTAATATGAATACTAAACGTAGTGTAATTATTTCACCCTCTATTCAGGAGGAATATTTAAGTAAGATTAATATAACTAAAGATTGATTATTAGGGTTTATTGAAGGAGATGGTTCTTTCTTTGTATCCAGAACAGATATTGAGCCAGTTTTTTCTATTGAATTATCTGAAGAACAATATCCAATGTTGGTTAAAATTAAAGAATTTTTAGAGGATAATTTAGGTTTTAATAAATATTCATTATTTAAATTAAAATCTTCCTCAATTATATCTATTAATAAACAAAAAGCAAGATTAGGGAAACCTACAGTTATTTTATCAATAAAAAATATCTTTGTGTTAAATAATTACTTAATACCTCTTTTAGATAGTATGGAGTTTATCAGTAAAAAAGGTTGTGATTTTAAAGATTTTAAAGTTATCTGTGGAGCAGTATATAGAGGTTCACATAAATTAGATGAAATTAGATCATTGATTTTAAAATTATCTTATAATATGAATAACTATAGATTATCTACTAATAAAAAATCAGTAGAAATATTAAGTGAACAAGAAAGAAATTTGATTATTAATGCTGAATCTGTATATGAATATCTTGAAGATGGTCGTATTATGGATAAAAAAACAAATAAACCTTTAATTCATAGAAATTGTATTTATGAAATAAGATTATCTGATGAAGAAATTCTTTTAGTTGATACTATGAAAGAAGCTTTAAGTAAGATTAATGTAAGTTTTAGAACTTTAAAGAAATTATTAGATGAGGAAGAATCTGTAAAACTTCCTAATTATGAAGTTAAGAGAATTCCTATTTTTACCATTAAAAAGATTTAATAAATACTTAGAATAAATAAAAAGGATTGAGCAAGGCTACAACCAAACAATTCTAAGTTTTTATAGAAAAATCAGGTGTAAACGGTTAATAACATCCTAGTTAAAGACCGTCGGCAATTGTAAGTGTCGCTACAGACTGGATCACCGGGGTAAGACTGAAATGTCTGTCCAAATGTACAGTCGGATTCTGTAATGATATTATATCATAAAGGGGAAGGATATTCTATATTAAGTAGAAATTATTTTCACGGTAATTGGAACCCTTAGTTAATCAGAATTGAATCACTAGACCGTTTCTGACTTCAGCAGTGAAGTATGTCGTTTAATTCGATAATCCACGAAAAATCTTACCGCAATTTGAATAAATAAAAAAGTGAAAATTTTTTAATTTTACAGGAGTTGCACGGCTGTTTCCAGTTAATATTGTGAAATAAAGAGATAAATTAACGAAATCCCTCGCTTTATTTTTAAGAGTACTTTAGGGTACTATTTATATTCAAATAAGCCAGCCAGCATAGCTGGCTGGCTTATTAATATGAATGTTAATAAGGTTTCTTCTTTGTAAAAGGGAACAAGACAAGTCATCATGGCCCTAATATTGCGGGCTATATGACGTGCCACATATTTCTATACAAAAAGATGCAAAAATGTGAGTTTGAGCTAATCTTTAAAATAGAATATAAACATATGGATTGTAGTCTGAAATTCGACTATATGAATAAGTAATTGCTAGTAATCGCGAATCACCATGTCGCGGTGAATTGAACCTCGGATTGGTACTAACCACTCGTCACATGCTGAAAGAAGTTTCATCGCAATAAGTTTGCTCTTTTGATACAATACTGTTATTTTTTTGAATTTAATTTCTTGTATTGGAATTCACCGCATGCGTGGCTTTAATTAGTGTTAAGTCGAAATACGGTTCGGGTAGTGGAAGTTGCCCGGGATTATTATCTAAAACAAATATTTATTTAGTAATTTTATATTGCTAAATAAAAGCTAAAGATTTAGAGGAAATTTTTTAATTTTGTGGTTTGTGGCCAAACATTAATTATGAGAATTCGAATTTCTCCTTTAGTTCATGATCACGTTTTCAATATTCTTATTATTATTTTCTAAAACCATCTGTCTTAGATGAGATATTTTGAGATTATTTAGCTGAGTAGCTATCATAAAGTTATTGTATCTTGCAATATTTAATGAGTTTATCACTTGGTAATTCAAGGGGTATAGGGCTACATGGAGGATTGCTTTAAATTACTAATATTACACAAATTTTTCATATTTTTGTATATATAATTAGTATATTAATTTTACAATTAACTAGTTATTATCTTAGTACTATTTGAATTTATTTATATTCAAGTTTTAAGTTTATTATTTATTAACCTTTTAATCAATAAAAAAAAGTCATACTAATTTCCATCCATTTATCTTTATAAAAATTAAATTAAATTTTAAAAATTATGGAATGAATACAAGTAAAAGATTATATTATACATTATCAGATTCTAATAATGGTGATTCTATACATCCATTGTAACTTATTTTTTTGCGGGTTTTTCTGATGTGGAATCAACATTTACTATCTCTATCACAAAAGATAATAGAGTAAGAAAATCAGTATCTAACTTAGAAGATAAATTAAAAGCTAAGTTTTATGTGCATCCTTCCTTTGCTATATCTATAAAAGAAACCCCTGTAAGGTGGGACAGATTTAATTTTTAAGTTACAATATTTCTCCAGTAGAAAGACCTTTAATTAAAGATCAAACTATTATAAATGGTCATTGATTAGCCGGTTTTGTGGACGGAGAAGGTTCATTTTGTTTTTTGTTTGTTTAAGAGAGGCTTTTTTAGCCAAAAGTCATAACAGTGTCTCTTTTTTCTTTTCTATTAATCAAACTATCCGAGATACTGATTTAATAAAAAATATATCTAAATATAAAATTTGCGGTGTAGCAAGTAGTAATGAAAAGTATGTACAATTAAAAGTTTATAAAAAATTTTGTTTTTTTTTTATTTCACGGATATAGAAACAAAAATAGTACCATTTTTTGAGACTTACCCAATGCACGGTATCAAAAATTATAAAGATTCTAGCCTTATATTAAATATGGTACAATTAGGGCAACACTTAGATTCTTAAGGTTTTAATAGAGCTTGCTGGGGAGTCTTCGCCTACTCCCCACTAAAAATTCTAATATAATCACCCAGAATGAATTTTGGAAATTTTGGTAGAGTACTATATTCCATCGGATTTAAAAATATTATCTATTTAACGCTTTCTCAGATTTAAGTGATTTCAAAAAAAGATGGAAAACCAAGGAACCCCCTAAAAAAAAGGTGGGATTCATAAAAAAAAATAGGGGCAAATTTTATTTTTGTAGTATGGATTTATTTTCCAAAACTATAATTAGTAACTAATAACCAAAGAGGGTTGTTAAAACGCGGGTTAGTGTAATTAGTAACACGTTCGGCTCATGTCCGAATATCGAGGTGCAAGTCCTTACCCGCATCTAAAGAATTCTCCCTGGATTAGTACATATGTATAAAGATAATTACTTTTTATTATTTGGCTATATATGTAGCTTTGCTTTAGGTATCTGTAATATTAATTAATATGACGCATATTTCATAGCGTTACAAAGGGTAAAAATTCTAAAGAATACTTTTAGTGGCCGGAGGCCAAGCTCTATAAATGTAGTATAAGTCCTATAGGATAGTTTATTTTTAACTAGATTAAAAAAAATTTGGGGCTTCGTAGGCTTACACCTTAAATTTAAATAAAAAGGAAGGTTCCGTTTGTAGGTATGACGGGTTGAGCTGTAAACTCAATAGCCCCCGGCTGTCGAAGGTTCAAGTCCTTTTCTTCCTAAAAATTTAGATGAATTATAGATAAAAAAAAATTTTTTTAATGACAAAATTAATTAGAAGTAATTTTCAAGCTCATCCTTTCCATTTAGTATCTCCATCTCCTTGACCTTGCGTGTGATTTAGGAAATCACTAAAGAGGGTTAAACTGCCAAATTTCGGAAAAGCCTTAAGACCATTGATACCAAGCAATAACTTTCCAGTTATTAGTGGATGAATTAATTACTCATGTATGGTAATAAGTCAATGGATTCTCGAAAGAGGAATAGGTAATCACGAATCTAAGTCAGTTTTAAGTATTAATAGTTTAGTTAATTATAATGCTTTTACTGTAAAAGAACAACGAGTAAACGGTAGTTATACAATAAATTTTGTGTTAAGATGTACTCTAACGGGTTTTGAAAGAAACTATCTATTCAGAATCCCTTCTAACCAAATAACAAAAAAAAAATGCTTTTTCTACTTTGAAATCTAATGTTTGTAATTCTAATTTGTTGGATCCTTGATTTATAACATTATCTGGTATTGCTGACGCTGACCCCCAAAGGGGGATATTTCACTAGGTTTCACCAGAAGCTCGGGTTGTTTTACTTTAAAATTTCATAAACGTTCAGGAGGAAGATACGGATGAGATATTATATGAAATTTTATTATAGTTTTACATATATCAAATTATATTGGAAGAAATACCAATTTTTTTTTTGTGTCGGACGTATATCTAAACAAGGTCAAACTGCTATTCAATATCAAGTAAGTTCTGTTACCGATTTACAACTAATAGTCGAACATTTTTATAAGTTTCCATTAATTACTAAAAAGCTTATTGGTTTTCTTTTATTTAAAGACATAGTTTATATGGTGCTTAAAAAAGAGCATTTAACTCAAGAAGGTATCCTGAAACTTGTAGCAATAAAAGCTACTATGAATAAAGGTTTACCTTCCACATTAAAAGAAGCTTTTCCTAATGTAAAGCCTGTACCTAGGCCTTCAGTAGAATAAAAAAAAATTCCACATGAATAAGCCCCTCCGGGGGCCCTTTGATTAGCTAAATTTACTTCAGGTGAGGGATGTTTCTATGTAAAAATAACTAAAGTTAGAGCTCGCGCTCCCAAATTAGGGGAGAGAATTCAATGAGTTTTTCAATTAACTCCGCATATTAGAGATGAGGAACTAATAAGAAGTCTAATTCAATATTTTTACTGTGGAGATGTTACTTTAAGTATTAATTCTATTGATTATCGTGTCACAAAATTGGAAGATATTCTTACGAAAATAATATTTTTTTTTTTCTCAAATATTATCTAATTGGTAATAAAAATAAAGATTTCCAAGAGGGGACCCCCCCCCCCCTTAGGGGGTTTTTATTAAAGTAGCTCATGTTATGGAAAATGGGTTACATTTAATTCCTGAAGGTTTAGGCGCGCTGCGTCGAAATAAACCAAAAATAAAATTTTACTTACGTGAATAGCTAAAAAAAAATCTTATATGAATAGAGGAAGACTTTTATAATAGGGGGCCAGCCAGTTAGGCTGGGGAGGCGGTTTAGTTATTTGTATGATAAATCTTAATTTTGTGTTATATATTTCTGTATCTTTACTATGTTTAACATCTAGTGCTGTATTAGCTATGCATAGTTTTTCAAATTCATATATTTTAGTATATATTTCAGGATTTTTAGTAACTTATACATTCGGTTTATGATTTAGAGATATTATAAGTGAAGGTACCATTATGTCAAAATATAATTCTTATTATAATTTAAATATTGCAAAAGCAATAGATAAAGAAAAGATAATTAAATTTTTGAGTGATTATAAAAGTAAAAATAATCCTAAAGTATTAACTGATAAAAATGATTTAGGTTATTATTTAGGGGGTCTATTAGAGGGGGATGGTCATATATCTCTTCCTTCCGTGGGGTCTACAACTTTAAATAGAGTATTAAACCCTAGAATAGTGTTTACTTCACATATAGATAATCTAGGAATGTATTCTTTAATACAATCAGAATTAGGAAATATAGGTCGTTTTCAACAAACCGGTAAAAATGTATTACGTTATATTATTGGGGATATGAAAGGTATTATACAAATTTTAAATTTAGTTCATGGTAAACTAAGAACACCTAAAAATAAAAGGTTTAATGATTTAATAAAGTTTATTAATTTAAAATACTCTTTAGATATTCCCTATAGTTTACTAGATAAATCAAATCTACAACAAAATGCATGATTTAGTGGTTTTTCAGAGGCAGATGCACATTTTGGGATTAAATATGTAGAAAGTAAACCTAAATCAGAAACTCGTAAAAGATCTGTTAGTGAAAGTGTTTCTCTTAAATTTAGATTAGATCAACGTGCATTTGACAAATCTACCTCTATTGACATGAGACCTTTTATGGATACTTTAGCTTTATTTTTATCTTGCGATATAAAGACTTATAAAAATAATACTAATTCAGAAGTACTGTCTTTAACTGTTTCAGCTATAAATGATATTAAACCTATTATAGATTATTTTAATAAATATCCTTTATTAGGAAATAAGTTAGAGGATTTTAAAAAATGAGAAATTGTTTTTAATATGATTCTAGTTAAAGAACATCTTACTGAAGAAGGAAAATTAAAAATAAAATCTTTATTAAATAAATTATAATATATGTGCTTTCATAAAATTTAACCAATTGCTGGAAAATCCTTAAATATTATTATGGACAATCAGCAGGAGATTAAGGGCGTATAAATACCCTTACTATCTTCAGAGACTAAACGTTAAAAATTAATACGTTTAAAACTTATTAATTAAGATAAATGACATATTTAGGAGATCATACCATGTCAGTCCAAAAAGGATTAAATTTAGGTGTGATATTATTTATTGTATCTGAAGCATTGTTTTTTGTTGCCATTTTTTGAGCATTCTTTCATAGTGCTTTAACTCCTACAATTGACATTGGGGCAAGTTGACCACCAATGGGGATAGAACCAGTTAATCCTTTTGAATTACCTTTATTAAACACAGTTTTATTATTATCAAGTGGGGCTACAATTACTTATGCTCACCACTCTTTAATTAAAGGTGAAAGAAAAGGTGCATTATATGGTACTTTTGCTACAGTTATTTTAGCTGTAATTTTTACTTTCTTTCAAGGGGTTGAATATAGTTTCACTTCATTTACTATTAGTGATGGAGTATTTGCTTCTTGTTTCTACTTTTCAACAGGTTTCCACGGCTTACACGTTATAATTGGTACTATCTTCTTAAGTGTAGGTCTATGAAGAATTTATGCTTATCATCTAACTGATCATCACCATCTTGGATACGAAGCAGGAATTCTATATTGACATTTTGTAGATGTCGTATGATTATTTTTATTCATTTCAGTGTATTATTGAGGTTCTTAACATTTCAGTGTATTATTGAGGTTCTTAATTATTAAGCGGAATAAATTTAAAATATTACTGCCTATGATAAGAAATTTAAATAATCATTAAGTTTATCTTATTTTACATTTAAAAATGAGATTATGCTTAAATATATTAGATATTTTTGTGTTTAGGTGTTAGATCAATATACGGAGTCTGCTAACCGTAGATATATTTTTAAACAAAAGGTTGTAGAAGGAAATATTGATCTAAATTTTTTTATGATGATTTCGTAGTTTTACCGATGCTGAAAGTAATTTGGATATTAATTCTAAATCTGATATAACTTTTAGTTTTAGATTTGAAATACATTTATATGTTGATGATCAGTTTCTTTTAGACAATATAATAAAAAATTACGTCCCCGGGGGGGGGGGCCGGATTAGGTAGATTCTTTGTTTATAAATAAAATTGTACTTTAGTTATATCAAGATTATAAGAAGTAGAAAGATTATTAAGTCATCAAATAAATTGGTTGGAGTAGGTAAACAAGTTGGTGTACAACTAGTAGATGAAAATGGAAATGTATTTAAAACATTATATTCCATCTCGGATTGTGCTAAATACTTTGGTTTATCACGTACTTTAATTTATAGTAGAATTCAAAAAAAATGAACCTACTTTCTTGTGAATCATTTATTTATAGTAGAATTCAAAAAAAATGAACCTACTTTCTTGTGAATCATTTTTAGGTGAGCCAAGTTTTTATGCGAAAGCGAAAAATAAATTTGTTCGTATAAACCAAATTGATGCACCTATTACACATATATAAATACATATATGTGTAAAGACTTATTGGTAAGAAGGTTCGATTCCTTAAGGTCTTAATAACTCTTATAAGTGTTTTTTTTTTATGAGACGTTTTTATTAAGTATTTTTTTTTTTTTAATAAACTGGCTTTATTTTTTTTTGATGTAATTTGATTATTCTTATTCATCTCAATGTATTACTGAGGAAGTTGGAAGTTAGTTTTTTTTTTAGATGTTTTACATATATTATGCATATTTATGCATAAAGGACTTTAAATTAAATAAAGGTTAGACTCTTTTAGGTCTTATAATTAATAAATATTAATTATATAATTTTTATATGAAGGTTTATACCTATCTGTGATATAAAAAGCAATCATAAGTTAACGGTAAACTGCTTGTCTTCCAAACAAGATTTGTTGGTTCAAATCCGACTGGTTGTACTGAATTAGTTCATTTATTTTTTATTTAGGCGGGAGCGAAGCCCGCTTTTATTTATAGTTTTGGGTACTGAAGAAATAAAAATTTATGAAATAGAGTTTGCTGGGGAGTAGGGTGGATTCGCCTACCCTCACTAAATAAATAAACTAGTTTAAATAGTGATAAAGTGAATTATTTTTTAGTTCTAGGCGTGCTAGGCTTCGCAAGTATAAATGAAATGTGCGGTGCGAAGCCGCCGCCCTAATTATAGAATAATAACAAAAATATTTAAATAGTTATGAATTGATAGGTAAACCAGAAAACAAATAAAAAGTAGTATTATATACAATAAATAATTACGAAAGATAGTTAGGCGCAAGCTTAAAAAAAAAATTATGTATATAGCTCGTCCCGAGCGGTATATGGTTTTTATTCTAACTGGTTGTAATATTGTAGGGATTTTAGTATAATGGTTATTACATAGGACTTTTAATCCTTATGATATCGGTTCAAATCCGATAGATCCTAGGTAATAGTCTTTATTGAATTAGTAACTTAATTGGTAAAGGATTTCCCTGTCACGGAAATAGATAAGGGTTCGAGACCCTTCTAATTCGGGTTTAAGGAAAAGTTTCCATAGGTAAGGTAAGGTATTTGCTAAATACTGTGTTTTTACACTTAGACGTTCGATTCGTCTCTTTTCTGGAAAAATATTCGATAAATAATTGCGATTGTCATAATAAAGTATTTACTACTTATTTTTGTAAAGTATATAGGCATTGACTTGTATCTCTTTCGCATAAATTTAATAGCTCCAGCCGGTATTTTTAGGTGCAAGCTCATCCGGAGGGCTCTTTAATAAAAATTTAATAGCTCCAGCCGGTATTTCATGTTTAATAAAATATTAAATGACGCATATTTCATTTATACTTGCGCTATGAATAATAATTTATAACGTATTTCCCCCCCCCTTCAGGATAACTGGCTGGCCCCTTAATAGTAATTCCTTTTTTGTAAAATCTTGGGTGTGAGAGCTATAGCTTGCGTTAGCTCTAATTATCGGTAATATTTTTGTATTGTCCCTTTTTTTTTAAGCTCTACTCCGGTTGGGTGACCCTTTTTTGTTGGATAACTAAAAAAAAATCTTATTTTTATTAAGGAAGAGTTTAAATATAAAAAATAATTTAAGTGTAATATGAACAAATATTTCCTTTTAAAAGAGCATAGTTTAACTGGTAAAGCACTAAGCTTCAACCTTATAATTCTTGGTTCGAATCCAAGTGCTCTTGTATAGATTTTTATCTGTAGATTTATAATTTCCCTTAAGGGCAAATAGTTAGGGTAAAACTTTTAAATAATTTTGTTTAAATTAAAGGGCCCCCCGTTTACACACATATTTGTGATCATGATTACCATAATGATACGATAACTAATAATTTTTATATGGCTAAAGGTAAATATATTTATAAATTAGAGTAATCAGTAAAATAATGTTTGAGTCATAGCATTATTTTAGCTAATGAGTTATTAAATAATCTAAACAATTTGTAAAGGGATTATTTAATAATTTTATAACCAATTTATTAAAGTTGGTTATAAAAAAAATATTTATTTATTTATAACATGCATATGATGTTTTTCAATTTAAATGATTTATTATTATTAAACTTATTTAATAACACTACTAATGGTTTTAATATAAAATTTACATCTATATTATTTATAGGTTCAGTATTAACAGCTATAGTTACAATAGCAGTAAAAAATACCATAGTAGGTCTATTATTTTTAATAAGTTTATTTGTTTTAATCGGTATATATTTATATTCTGTAGGATTAGAGTTTTTAGGTTTTGGATATATTCTTGTCTACGTTGGTGCGGTAAAATTTTATGCCGGGTTGGTAAAAATCCAACTCTGCAATATGTTTTTAATTTCAATTAAATTTTTCCAAAATTTTTATTATGGTTTTTATTTTTCTAATTTAAAAATTAATAACTTTAATAATTATTCTTTTAAATCTAATTTTAATCAATTAAATAGTTGTCGTAGGTTTTATTCTGTTTTATCATCAAAATCTATAGATGAAGAGTTTTTAAGATGATTTGTCGGATTTTCAGATGGAGAGTCAAATTTTACAATAGTATTGTTAAAAGATAAAGAAGGTAACATTAAAGGAGTTAGTTTCAGATTTATTATTGAGTTGCATGTAGATGATATAGATGCTTTAAAATATATAAAAAGTAAATTAAACATAGGAAATGAAATAGCTGTGTATGGTAATAGTTGTAAATTTTCTGTTATTCATAGAAATGACATTATTAAATTGATCTCTATTTTTGAGAAATATCCTTTAAATACTTCTAAATATTTAGATTATTTAGATTTTAAAAAAGCTTTTGAATTGTATAGTGAATTTAAAGCTTGTACTGTAAAAGAAAAAAAAAAATTAATTGATAAACTTATAAGTATAAAAAGTGGTATGAATAACGGTAGAGTAGATTTTAATTTTCCTAGTTATCACAAAATAGAAATTACTAGTTATTGATTATTAGGACTTATTGAAGCCGAAGGTTCTTTTTATGTAGATAGATTTAAATTACAACCTTCTTTTATTATTGGTCTTTCTGAAGTACAAGGTGTGGTTATTAGAAAAATAAAAGAGTACTTAGAAAACAATCTAGGTTTTGATAGTTATTCTATGTTTAAATTACAAAATTCATCTTTTATGGCTATAGTTGTAGATAAAGGTAGAGGTAATACTAAACCTATGCTAAGATTTAAAATTACAAATACCTTGATTTTAGTTAATTATTTTATACCCTTTTTAGATCAAATGACATTTATTACTAAAAAAAGTAAAGATTATAGAGATTTTAAAATAATTTGCACAGCTATAAGTAAAGGAGCTTATAGAAATAATGATATTAAAGAATTGATTTTAAAATTATCTTATACAATGAATAATTATAGACTATCTAATAATTCTGACTTAAATAAAGTATCTTTCATGTCTTCTGAGGATATAGATAAAATTAAAAATGCAGAATCTACTATTTTATTATTAAAAGATGGTCGTCAATTAGATAGTATTTCTAAAAAAGAAATAAGTGGAGGTTGAACTAATTGTGTTTATGAGATCATAGATTATAAAGGAGAAATAGTATTGGCTTCTACCTTAAATGTTGCTGCTGATTGCTTAAGTGTACGATATGCAACAGTGAGTAGACAATTAAATAAGTTGGAAGGTGAGTTTACAATTATCGAAGGAAAAAAAATTAGAAGAGTTTCTGTTTTTACATTAAAGGATTCTTCTTTATAGATTAATTATCTTAAGATTTTTTGGAAAATATAGGAATTAAAAAATAGATTTAGAAAGAAGGTTACAACCGTACTAAATCATAATTGCAGGTAACAGGTGAAAACGGTTAAGGCCACCAAGGGTTAAGACCGTCGGCAGTTGTAAATGTCGCTACAGATTGGATCACTGGAGCAGGGTTGTAAAACCTGTTTAAATGTACAGTCGGGTTCTATAGAAATATATATGATGTTTTTTTTATTATGTTGTATAATATTAAGAGGGGAATTGGTAAATTATAGATAATTTGTTTATAATGAGAACCTCCTTGAGTTAAGTTTATGTTATATACCGCTTATTAGTGTGTATGATTTTTTTTTGATACATAGAGTATAAAACGTAAATTTAGCCTATAGAGTTGATCTATTTTATTTTTATTTATATTAATGTTAGTTAATATAAGAACAAGTGAATTACTAAGTAATAATATTAAGATTTTAGCTTTAGCAGGATTACTAATATTATCTTTAGTGTTTATTTATTTTTCTGTTTACTTTTATTCTGATTCAATTAAAGGGGAAAAATCTTTATTAAATTTTAAGGAGTACTTAAAGAATGCATTCTTTAACGGTTTTGGAGATGAAAATGATACTAGTAAGGTAAGTGATAGTCCATGAAGATTATTTTATTACTATGATTTAGTAGAATATGTTATGGGTATTAGTTGAGATGGGCTTTATACAATTTTATGTCATATAGTAGCTATAGGTAATATATTGTATACATCATATTCTATTTGATTAATAATTGTTAGTATTATATTATTATTAACTATGAACGGTGCTATAGTGGTTACAGTATCTTCAGATTCTTCTAATTAATAATAAAAAAACTAAAAGTTTTTAAGGTAGAAATCTAAGTAAATCTTAAGCAAACCCGGCTATATTTTATGTCTTCAAAAAAAAAATGATAGTTTCTTTGGATCCTGATTAAATAATTGGATTATAAGATGGAGATTCTTAATTTTTATTTGGTATGACTAAGAATAAAGTTTTATTAAAGCGGAAATGAATTTAAGATGTCAAAAATATAATTAAGCCCCCGTATGTGAAACGGGTGGGGCCCTTTATGATTATTTTATTTTAATCTTAAATTATACACCGTAATTGGGCATTATAGTGTAAGCTATAGTGATAACTATATTATACAAATAGTATCCCAAAGGGAAATTAGCTCAACGGTAGAGCGACCGTTTTACACACGGTAGGTTAGGTGTTCAAATCACCTATTTCTCAATTATAATTCCTTAACTTCGCAAAGTCCAATCTTAACTTAGTTCCTTTTACTTACGAGGTTTTATTTTATTTAACAGTAAATGTACATATAAACCCCTCCGGTTTAACATAAGCTGGGTAAGATGTGCATGACCTATCAAGACGTGGTGATTGTTTGTGTGATCAAAGATTCCTTGGTAATTAAATTATCTATATACCGTATAGAAATTATTATAAAAATTTATTATAAAAACCTTTTAAAAGAGTATGACTTAACTGGTAAAGCACTAAGCTTCAACCTTATAATTCTTGGTTCGAATCCAAGTGCTCTTGTATAGATTTTTATCTGTAGATTTATAATTTCCCTTAAGGGCAAATAGTTAGGGTAAAACTTTTAAAGCCCCCCGTTTCACACACAGGGGGCGGTTTAATTTAATACGTTTAATTTTTTTTTTACTAAATTAATCCTTATCCCTTTTAATTCCATAAACATTATACATAACCGGTCTTTAAATCTATTGAAAGTTTGCCAAACCAGATATCTTTCTAGTCAAATAAAGAATAAATTTTATTTAGCTGACGTTTAACCTTACCTAAGGTGAATTGCTTAAACCTTGATTTGTTAACTTAAGAGCTTCATTGAACTTAGGTTTATCTGCGACACTAAAATAATCATTTCCAACAGTACAATACTAAGGTGGTTGCGCGGCCTATTGTGGAACCCCTATACGGGGGTATCCTTTGTGATTAGCGGTATTTGCAAGTGGTGAAGCATGTTTTTTTTTATAGTTATTTATAAAAGTTAAAAATCTCTCGTATATTTCATTTATACTTGCGCACACAAAAGAAAAAGTAGATATTCGTATTAACTCAACACAATCGGGGAGCTTACTGATGAAACATCCCCCTTTTATTTTTCCGCCCCAGCCAAATTGGCTGGCCCCCTTTAAAATAAGATTCCTTAACTTAATTCGGTTAAAGTGCATCCTTGATAAGGATGAAATTAGCGTTCAAGTCGCTAAGGAATTAGGAAAATATTAAGAGATTTGGCCGAGTGGTTTAAGGCGACTAGCTTGAAACTAGTTATGGTAAGCCCCATCATGGGTTCGAATCCCATATTCTCTGTTTTTAAAGTTTAATCCTATTATGGTAACGCATATGAAATATGCATGCTTCGCCAGAAATAAAAAAAAAAATTTATTAGTTTTTTTATAGAGCGGGGGGGGAGGGATTAGTTTTTTTATTAGAGCGGGGGGGGAGGGTTTATCTACTCTATAAAAAAGAGTCTTTAAGGGTAAATACACCCTTAGCTTGATAGCCGATCTTCGGAAGGGACGGACATCTAAAAAAAAATTAGATACAATCAGTCGGATAAAAATGTTTTTAATGTAAATTAATTACCGCTCTTTAGGCCCCTTTCGGTAAAAATATTCAACAGTTTAAATTAAAAGCCTCTATAGCTTAATGGTAAAGCACAATACTGTTAATATTGCTAATAGATGTTCGATTCATCTTAGGGGCTAACGGATTAGGGCCGGTTTGGTTAGGCACTACAATTGGGATGTAGACTAGTTATGTTCGAATCATAATAATCCGAAAATTACCATATAGAAAT